GTCCAGAATATTATTTATGGATTAATTAGTCTTTGATGTTACACTATATCTATTAATCCAGACTCATCTATCATATTGATGTCCTATCCCTCGACAATACTCTTTGTGTTATCAAAATGTCAACTACCTGCACATATTTTTCTATAGAGTGTCGTTATTAGTTTTCGTATTCCTTGTGATTGCAGCATATCATATTCTATAATAATTGATTAATCTTGATTTCTAAAGATTCTATCTGTAAAATCAATGTAACTTTAGGTATATTTCATTGTAAATTACATTACTATATTATACTGAGTGCATTAATTATTTAGACTACTACTATGCCTATTGTATTAAATCAATAGAGCAGAGTATCACCAAGATGCACAATATTTATTACTGAATAGGAGTGATTATGATCAGCGACAGTCAAATTTTTGTTGCACTATTATTTGCATTAGTCTCAGCCGTTTTAGCTATTCAGCTTGGAGCAGAGTTATATTCATAGGTTAATATTGCTTTTACCCGTATAGTTCTAATACGAATCTTTAATTTATATTATCCACATGTGCTTGAACAGATAAGTTACTTTCTCAAGTACTAATATACTATTTTATATCGTATTTAGTTGATCTTTTTCTTAAGATTAATCTTTTCTCCATCTTAAACATGAAATTATTTAATAAGTTAATAAGTCAGAAATAGCTATGGTAAATACTCTAGCAAGCTTTGTATAAGGCTAATAATTTGTCAAAAACATGAACAAAATAAAAATATAACCTTGTGAGCATTATTAAAGACACAGCTCGTCCTGTTTTTCCCTTTACAGCTATTGTTGGCCAAGAAGAAATGAAATTAGCGCTTATCTTAAATGTGATTGATCCCAAAATTGGTGGTGTAATGATTATGGGAGATAGAGGCACTGGTAAATCTACAACGATCCGTGCTATTGCAGATCTTTTACCTCAAATTGATGTAATTGCAGATGATCCTTTTAATTCCCATCCATCCGATTTTGAGTTAATGAGTGAATTAGTTAAAGAATCGATAATTAGTGGCGATTCTTTAATGACCAAATTAATCAATGTTCCGATGGTAGATTTGCCGCTCGGTGCAACTGAAGATAGAGTCTGTGGTACTATTGATATAGAAAAAGCTTTAACAGAGGGGATCAAAACTTTTGAACCTGGCTTACTCGCAAAAGCTAATAGAGGTATTCTTTACGTTGATGAAGTTAATCTCTTAGACGATCATCTAGTTGACATATTATTAGATTCTGCAGCATCTGGCTGGAATACTGTTGAGCGAGAAGGGATTTCTATCCGTCATCCAGCTCGTTTTGTATTGGTCGGTTCTGGTAATCCAGAAGAAGGTGAACTGCGCCCCCAGTTGTTAGATCGTTTTGGTATGCATGCAGAAATCAGAACAGTCAAAGAGCCTCTATTAAGAGTGCAAATCGTTGAACAAAGAAGTCAGTTTGATCAAGATCCTTATATTTGTATGCAGGCGTACGATGACCAACAAAAAATATTAAAGGCACAAATTGCTGATGCTCAACTATTATTACCAGAAGTTATTATAGATTTTTCGTTACGAATGAAAATATCTCAAGTATGTGGTCAACTTGATGTTGATGGCTTACGAGGAGATATCGTCACTAATAGAGCTGCAAAGGCATTTTCTGCATATCATGGAAGAAAGCAAGTTGAGATTAGTGATGTAAAGGAAGTTATTACTTTATGCTTGCGTCATAGACTAAGAAAAGATCCTTTAGAAACCATAGATTCTGGGTTCAAAGTAAAACAAGTTGTTGCAGAAATTTTCGATTAGCTACTAGGTCAAATTTTATATAGGCAGGCCCAGTAGGATTTGAACCTACATTAGAGACTTAGAAGGTCCCTGTCCTAATCCCTTAGACGATGGGCCCTTTTCTACTGGCGTATATTGTTCTGAAGATTGACTCCATTGGGCGGTACTGGACTTGAACCAGTGACCACCTGCTTGTAAGGCAGGCGCTCTACCACTGAGCTAACCGCCCTCATGGAAGCTATTCTAATATATTTATTGAGATGTTGCAAGGCAATATTATTCATTGCTCTTGTCAAAGACACATTCTACGAGAATAATATCATTGTTTTTTGGAGTAACTGGCTAAAAATGAAATATCAATTTAATGAAATTTTCTTGCTTAGATGCTCTAGTATTACTAATAACATGAAAATTAGTAAAAAAAAATACTTGATACTTTAAGTCAAGCAGAGAATGTTGGAATCGGTTCTTTAACTATTGTACTACTGGCAGCTTTTTTTATCGGCATGGTTTTTACATTGCAGGTCGGAAAAGAATTTGTTTCATTGAATGCAACAAGTATGCTAGGAGCAGTATTAATAATGGCTTTCATTAGAGAGTTATCTCCGGTTATTACAGCAGTAATTGTTGCAGGTCGAGTTGGCTCTTCGTTTACTGCTCAAATCGCCACTATGAAAGTTACTGAGCAAATTGACGTGCTTTATATTCTAAAAACAGACCCAATTAACCATTTAGTCGCTCCAAGAGTGTATGCTTGTATTTTAGTGCTACCTATATTGAATATAATTTCATTTGTCACTAGTATCTTTAGCTCTATATTGACTGCATTCATGTTATATGGTGTAACTCCTGCATTATTTTTCATATCTTCATATCGACTAATTGCTTACCTTGATCTTCTATATTCTTCAATCAAAGCACTAGTATTCGGCTTACTTATCTCTATTGTAAGCTGCAGTTATGGTTTAACAGCTAAAGGAGGCTCTAAAGGCGTAGGGCAATCTACAACTTCCTCTGTTGTTACTAGTCTAATATTTATTTTTATCATAGATTTCCTGCTATCATACTTGATGTTTAATTCTGCTGAAAGCATTCTAAGGCTCTAACACTGTGAAAAGTTTATTCCTCTGCTCATCGATGTTCATGTTGGGAACCGTTTATTTCAAGAATGTTTTGAACCATTACAACATTCGTATCTACGACTCAAAAAAAGGATTCGTTTTACGTCTAACTGGATGTCCTTATCGTAATACCATAATGAATTCTCAAAGAATAATGACAGGACGTACTATGACCCAGGCAACAAATACACAGAAAATAACACATTTGGCAAAATACATCACATGCTAACAACTACTTTTCACATAATGAGAATGCGATCTCTTTCTTTATTTGTGCGCATGGATTCATTTAAGACTTTTGAAGATATTATCCATGTTATAAAACCTCGCACTTCGTAAGCTAACTTCCAATAGTGAGCCTGTTCAAGAAAGGCCTTATGATGTGGTCGCTTACATTTATAGTAGCATCTATAAAATGGCCCCAAGTCTTTCCGAATTTTCAAAGTCCGCTTTTTGATTGGTAATGATTGTGATTTCTGAAGGTATATGCGGACAATGTTAATTCTTTCAGCATCCTCAGACTTAACACATGTATTTCAGGTAAGAGTTTGATAAACTTATATTCCTCTTCGTGTTCTGTATAATTGGAGGTCTTGATGATCTTTTTTGCTACATCTACAAATACAGATGTCTTTTCTTATTAGTTTAGTTCGTTCATAAGTTGTTGATAAAAAGACAAAACAAGATTGATCTCTTTCTCCTTCTCAAGTACGTAGCTTATATCTTTAATCAGATCTCATTCTTATTCTTTTGATACGCTGTTGGACTCTCTTTTAGTAGTTAGATGCTCCATGCGTGAGAAGTTGTGTTATAATCTCTTTGACTTCTAGTCAAAATTGACGAGTGGATTGCACGGTAAGGAAAGTGTTTTTGATATGATCATAGGCTTCTTGCGCGATCTTAAGACACTTGGAACGATCCACAACGACTTCTCTTCTATTTTATGCTTGTTTTATGATAAAAATCTTTCAGGTCTTACGCAGTCAGTGGCATAATATTAACATACAAGCAAGATTGATGGCATTTATTACTTTAGCAATAGCAATATGCATGAGTAGTGCTACTTTCTGGGTATTAACAAGTATTCGACAAAAAGCAATCTTAACAGAATCACATGTAACAAGAGATATCAGCTTATTATGCACTACCCCATTATTAGCTGCAATCGAACAAAAAAGTATTGTAGATTTATCGATAATTGCGGAAAAGATATATCTAAATGTATCAAGTCTGAGATATCTAATTCTTTTAGATGTTAGTGGTCAGGTTTACTTTTCATTTCCAGAATATGTCTGCGATATACAGGATCTACTGAGTATCTCTCAAGATTTATTAACTTATAGCAGCAAAAGTAGTTTATTCTATAAACCTATAGCAAAATATGCATTCTTGCTTAAGGACCCTGTTATTGATATGGTAGTACCATTAGTTAAAGATGGATATACTTACGGTAGTTTAGATATTGGAATCAACTCCAACCCTAGAATAGCATATTCTTCTTTTGCCGTTCAAAAGATTACTATTGTAATATTCGTCTCTATGTGGGGTATTGTCATGTTAACTTCTTTGTTTCATTCTCTGACCATCTCAATCCCAGTTCAAGAACTATTATTTGGAATTCAAAGAATAGCAAAAGGTGACTTTACAGCAAGAATTAATTTTCCTTTAGAAGGCGAATTAGGTAATTTAATACTTTATTTTAATGAAATGGCAGAAAAGTTAGAATGCTATGAAAAAAAAAATATAGAACAATTAATTTCAGAACAATCTAAATTAGAAACATTAGTATCAATTATTACGGACGGGGTAATTTTATTAGATAAAGAATTACGTATTATTTTCATCAATCATTCGGCTTCACAAACGTTCAAAGCTTTCCGCTACGGTATGGTTGGGACGCATTTTGCCAGTTATTTATCTAGTCGTATTAACGAAAAACTATTTCCTATTCTAAACAGAATGGTTCAATCTAATTACATAGATAACAGTTATTCTGAGACTCAAGAAATCGCATTGATCATCGATTATGAAGCTTCAAGAACTTTTAGATTTATATTGACAACAGTCTTTGACCCAGATCGGGGGGTTTTGACTGGAATAGCAATTATCATGCAAGATATTAGTAAAGAGATAGAATTAAATGAAGCAAAAGCTCAATTCATTAGTAATGTGTCTCATGAACTAAGGACACCCTTGTTTAACATCAGATCCTTTTTGGAAACATTGTCTGAATATAATGAGTCACTCAGCTCTAAACAGAAGATCGAATTTCTTGATATTGCAACTCAAGAAACTTTACGATTAACTTGTTTGGTGAATGATGTACTAGAATTGTCTCGTCTTGAATCTGATGTTCAATATGCTATTGACAATATTGATCTTACTGAAATGATTTCTTCAATCGTCCAAACCTCTCAACTGAGAGCTATAAATAAAAAAGTCAAGCTATCTTTTCAGATTTGTCCAAAGATACTTGGTACGAACGGATACTATATTCTCCTTACGCAAGTGATCTCTAATTTAATTGGCAATGCTTTAAAGTTTACGCAATTAGATGGGCGTATTTTGATAAAAGTATATTCTTTGAATCTATCAAAGATTAATCAAGATTATGATAGGATTAGAATAGAAGTTATTGATGAAGGTTCTGGAATCAGTTTATGTGATCAATCTCGAATTTTTGAGAGATTCGTTCGTATTGAAAATAATATACACACGCTAGAAGGGACAGGTCTTGGTCTATCAATAGTAAAAAATATTGTAGAAAAGCATCAAAGTAATATTTATCTATACAGTGAATCAGGGATAGGGAGTAGCTTTTGGTTTGATTTATCATTGATTCAACAGAAGAATTAAGTAATGAGGTTCCTTTTTTCACGAAAAGAGTATAATGTAATTGTACATTTAATGCATCATTTGAAGATTTTTTATGCAGCTGCCGGTAAGTTAATGATTTTACATAAATATATTAGTCAAATGAATACTTGCATAATTTGTAGAAAAATTACGTGACTATTTTTATAAGTTAACTATATACTTATATCTTTAGTATTTTTAATAACCTTACCAGATCTCATTTATTCAATTTTAATAAGAATTAATGTAGAAATAGCAATATCGAATTATTCACATTATTGTATAATGTAAAAGTTATTATTATTTTTTTATTGCTGCATTTTTTCGTAGGAGGTAGCTACTATGTCAGGAGGCTCTACAGGAGAACGTCCTTTCTCTGATATTATTACAAGTGTGCGTTACTGGATTATTCACAGTATTACTATTCCATCATTATTTGTTGCTGGTTGGCTCTTTATTACAACTGGTTTAGCTTATGATGTTTTTGGAACACCTCGCCCGAATGAATATTTCACTCAAAATCGTCAACAAGTACCCCTAGTAAATGATCGCTTTAGTGCAAAGCAAGAGCTGGAAGATTTAACAAAAGGAATTTAAGTCTAGATTAGGAGATAATTTTATGAGTAGAGGTAATACAAGTCAACCGATTTCTTACCCCATTTTCACGTTCAGGTGGTTGGCAATACATGGTTTAGCTATTCCTACAATATTTTTTTTAGGTGCTATTACATCAATGCAGTTTATACAAAGGTAGGTAATTATTATGAGTGGTCCTAATCCTAACAAAGAGCCGGTAGAATTAAATCGTACTTCTCTATTCTGGGGATTACTATTGATTTTTGTGTTAGCAGTGTTATTCTCCAGCTATTTCTTCAATTAAACATAGTTTCATCAAAACAAATTTATACTTGTTACAATTAAAAGTCACGTATTTTAAATATAATAATGGAGACAATAAATTATGGCAGGTACAGGAAGAGTTCCTCTATGGTTGGTAGCTGTAGCAGTTGGAATAGCTGCAATTACAGTTCTAGGAATCTTTATATACGGATCTTATTCTGGTATAGGCTCATCTTTATAGTCTAAAAGTTTACAGTATTCGTCACGTAAGTTTAAACAAATTGTATTTTGCTTACTTATAGATGAGTATATATTAAGATAGCATAAGCCGCTTTCTAATATCATTAATATTGATAAAAAAGCGGCTTGTCTCATCCATAAAACATAATCTTTATGGTTAAGTAATACTCTCTTGTTCTATATACAGAAAAAGAAGAGCCATCATTAGTCCGGGTAATACTATGCCCACTAAGGGCACTAAGATGGATGGTAAGTAAGAAGCTGTCATATATTTAAATACTCCCTATTTATAATAAAAATGCTATTCAGCGATTTAGAAAATGTATAAATACAATACCTTAGTCGTAATTATCTATCTAGTCTAGATCTTATTTTACCGAATATTTGTTAGTCAGACTAGCTAAATATTGTAAAATGTAATACTTCGATCAATTCGCTAAATATGTATTAAAAGGAATCACTACTATGAAAGATGCTCAGAAAAGTATAGATACTCCTACTCCGATCAGTTTAGAAGCAATGAGAAAATTTTCCGAAACTTATGCTCAACGTACAGGAACATTTTTTTGTGTAGATCCTAGCGTTACAGCCGTTGTAATAGAAGGTTTAGCTAAGCATAAAGATGAATATGGAGCACCGTTATGTCCTTGTCGTCATTATCACAATAAGAAAGCCGAAGTACAAGCTACTTACTGGAATTGCCCATGTGTTCCCATGAGAGAGCGGAGAGAATGTCATTGTATGCTTTTTTTAGTAGCAGATAATGAATTCTCTAGCTTAAAACAAGAAATTACTTCTCAAACTATTCAATCTTGTATCGGTTAACTAAGATTAATTTTATTCTCTGATACATACTTTTTATAGCTAACTTTGAGTCGACTTTCAAATGTTAACAGACTGATTTGAAGAATCAATGACTAGAGATTACCGCGTTTAAATGTTAACAGTACTATTACTATAGGACCAACCAGTACAATAATAGCTAAAGACGAAAGTTGACCAATAACTTGCCAATTAATCATATAGTTTTTCCTTGTTACAATTGATTATAAATTGAATATTCATATTAAATATATTTTTTTATTCAGTGAGTGAGATTTATACTCTTGTATTATACAATATCCTCAGCAAGTTATTTTTTAGATAATATTTATCTTGATATAGTTTATTATTTCATGAATGCAGCTGGCCTTCAATTACTTCTTGCAATTTCTTACTCTGATATAATCCTATAATTATATCAGCGCCTCCAATAAATTCTCCTTTAATGTAGACTTGTGGTATTGTTGGCCAATCAGAGTATATTTTGATTCCTTGCCTAATATTTGTATTTTCTAGTACGTTAAAAGTGTAATAAGGAATCTGAAAAGTATTAAAAATTCGGATGACACTATTAGAAAATCCACACATGGGTTCCAATTTGGAGCCTTTCATGAATATCATTATAGTGTGATCATGTATTAATTGTTCTATATCTTGTTTGACGATGAGATCCATTATTGGTTTTGCCATATTGTAAGATTGATTACTTGTATCTGCGAGAGGCTAATTCCTGCTAGCTTATTTAGGATATTATACTTCCTGTTTAGCCTCAAACTAATTAATAGTCTTTTACTATAAAATTATAACCTGATATATAACCATTGTGCATGACTCTCAGATACTATGCCATTATAAACTATTCCTACAGACTGTTTCTTCTTTATGTGAAGTAATATTTGGCCTATTATACTATAAGGCGGCGATTGATTAGTATGATATAAATAAAATAACATTAGTACACGAATTTGCAATGCCATATGCTGATGCCTTAATCTCAAAATGTTAATAGCTGCTAAATTAGGATGTCTAATATCTTGATATATTTTTACTGTATTTTGTCTAAGATATTCACAATCTAAATCGGTTTTACCTAAAAAATTGCTAATTTGTTGCTCTAAATTACCTCGCAAAAAAGATTGAATATACGGTATCAGTTCATGGCGAATACGATTCCTCTGATAGAGATATATAGTATTAGTGGGATCTGTCCACACAGGTAGAGAAAAATAGCGGCAAAACCATCCAATCTCTGATCTTGTAAAATTCAAAATAGGTCGAATTAATCGGATCTGCTGATCAAGTTGCCTATGCCATCTCAAACTATTCAGGCCGTCAATACTACTTCCTCTAATAATATTTTGAAAACAAGTCTCAGCCTGATCAGTTGAACTATGAGCCGTGACGATTTCTTGATACTTGTGTGAAATAGCTGTTTGTATAAATAGTTGATAGCGAATGGCTCTTGCTTCAAGTTCAGAGTAGTAAATAGGATTGATCTGAAAAAAATATGCGTCAATTTTGCTAATGTTTAATAGTTTAATCATATGGGCAGTATTTTGAGTACCATCATTTCTCCATTGATGATCAACATGGATAATCCCTAGTTTAAATGTATATTCTTTACTAATATCTAGAAAAAGTCTAAGCATGCAAAGAGAATCTTGACCTCCAGATATTGCTAAAAGCATAGAAGAGCCATTTATTAAATTTAAAGTATCTATCAGGTTATCTTTAAATCTTTGATGTAAAAAAGTTGTCATATTTTTAATGATAATCTAATTCTTATTCATAAAAGTCTTGATATTATGCTGGATTTATAGTATACATGTGTTGTGCCCGCTTAAGGGTTGCTAACTCAATGGTAGAGTACTCGGCTTTTAACCGAATAGTTCCGGGTTCGAGTCCCGGGCAACCCAATTCATACTAAAGCTCTTTCTAGACAACTGTATTTAGTGATATTATAGAAGGTAATGGTATTATTTATTATCCCCCTGTATATGACAATTATTTCTACAACTTTAAAATCATTAAGCAATAAATGCGCATTAATTCCTTTCATTACGGCAGGTAATCCTAATTTACAAATTACAGCTCAAGCGATTAGAATATTAGATCAAGAAGGAGCAGATATTATTGAAATAGGTATACCTTACTCTGATCCATTAGCTGATGGCCCTATTATTCAGGAAGCTTCTCGTAAAGCGTTACAGTCAGGGACAACTTTAGATAATATTCTCGAATTGGTATCGAGTATTACTTCTGTGATTAAAGCTCCTCTTATATTATTTACATACTATAATCCAGTGTTATCTAGAGGGATGGAGATTTTCGTGAAAGACATTTCGAAAGCAGGCATAAAAGGTTTAATTATTCCTGATCTACCTTTTGAAGAATCAGACTACATGATAGAGCTTTGTAGTCAATTTAATATTGAGCTGGTCTTGCTGATCACTTTAACTAGCTCACGTGATAGAATTCAACATATCATAGAGAAGTCTTTAGGAGCTATCTATGTTGTGAGTACTACTGGTGTGACAGGAGTTCGTCAAGAAGTAGATGCTGGTATGCAAAAATTTATTCAAGAAATAAAGAAACGAACCGATAAGTCATTGATTCTCGGCTTTGGTATTTCTACTGTTGATCATGTTGAACAAGTATCACAATGGGATATTGATGGTATTGTTATTGGCTCTGCTTTTGTTCAAAAATTTACTGATGCAAGTCCACAGGAAATGTTGGCCAACATAAGAAGTTTTTGTTCCTCCGTACATAAAGTTTTATCTGACGTTTAATTGGTTTTATACCCCCAGGGGAATTCGAATCCCCGTTACCTCCGTGAAAGGGAGATGTCCTAGGCCTCTAGACGATGGGGGCGGCAGAAAATATGCTATAAATATACCGACAGCATAACACTACCGAACTTTTCTGTATCTGTCAACCATTATAAAGATTTATTTGTTTCGACTACTAGTCTTGAACGCATGATTAAATATATTACTGTTTCTCTAATATAAGTAATCATATTGATAAACAGAGCAAACGCTTCATTTTTGTATTCTGTTAATGGATCTTGTTGACCATAGCTACGCCATCCAATAGATTCTCGTAAGCTAGCCATTTTTTCTAAATGTTCTTGCCATGCTTTATCAATCTGTTGTAGTAGATAATATTTTTCTAGTTGTCTCATTAGACCTGGCCTTAGTTGCTCCAGATAAGCTTCTCGTAAATCATAAGTAATTCTCAACTGCTCATACAAAAAAAATTTAATTTGCTCTATTGTCATAGTTAGTAGTAACTCTTGCGTCATTGTTATAGGAAGGTTTAAAAGATTTTGGATCTTTTTACTAATTGTATCAATTGAATTTGGATTATCATTGTAATAGAAAATTAATATCTCGTCGATAGTACTTTCTCCATATTCAATAATACAATCTCTAATATACTTAGAATTCAGAATCCTTGCCCTCTCCGCATAAATAGCTTGTCTCTGATTGTTGAGGACCTCATCATACTCAAAAAGTTGTTTACGTATATCATAATAATAAGATTCTACCTTTTTTTGAGCATTATTTAAACTATTGCTCAGTATTTGTGATTCAATTGGTGTATTTTCATCAATATTAAGCGTTTCCATTAGATTGGAGATTTTATCTCCACCAAAGATCCTTAATAAGTTATCTTCTAGACTTAAGAAAAAACGTGATGATCCTGGATCGCCTTGTCTGCCAGTTCTCCCTCTCAACTGATTGTCAATACGTCGCGATTCATGTCTTTCTGTTCCAATAACATGTAATCCTCCAACCTTGATTACGTGCATTTTATTTTGTTCAAATTCTACCTGAGCAAGTTTTATAAGTTCATGGTACATTGATTTTAGCTCAATTGTGACAGGATGTAATGTATTTTGACTATTAAGATGTTTATCAATATAGTTACTAGTCCCATCTTTTGTAAGAGATGAAAATTCTTCATCTTGTTTAAGAAGACGTATTAATTGATCAGTAAGTGTATTTTTAGAATTGTTTTTTGCCTTAACATCATTGAAAAAATATTCAGTTATCATATTCACTAACTCTTCTTTAGCCGTATATTTTATATTTCCTCCTAAAATTATATCAGTTCCTCTTCCAGCCATGTTAGTTGCTATTGTTAGTGCATTTACTTTCCCGGCTTGCGCTATAATATGAGCCTCTCTTTCAACATTTTCTGGCTTGGCATTCAATAAATTATATGGCAAATTATATTCATCTAACATGCTGGCTAGTAATTCAGATTTTTCTACATTAGTAGTCCCTATCAAGGTTGGACGTCCAATTTCATACATATCATAACATTCATTGGCTATCGCAGCCCATTTATTGTATTCTCTTTTATATACTAAATCCGGCAAATCTTTCCGCTTGCTAGGTTTATTTGTGGGTACCTCGATGACTTCTATTTTATATATTTTATCAAATTCTTGTTCTTCTGTTTTAGCTGTGCCTGTCATGCCTGACAATTTTTCATATAATAGAAAGAAATTTTGATAAGTAATTGATGCTAGAGTTTGGTTTTCATTCTGTATTTTTACATCTTCTTTCGCTTCAATAGCTTGATGTAAACCATCACTCCATCGTCTCCCAGGCATGACTCTTCCAGTAAATTCATCTACAATTATAACTTCATGATTTTTCAGAATATAGTGTTGGTTCTTTTTGAAAATTTCTTTAGCTTTTAATGCATTAAGTATGTACTGAGCCCATGGATCATTTAATTGATAAATATTACTAATTTGCAGATAGTTTTCACAAAATATAATACCACTATCCATCAGTGTAATATTTCTTGCTTTCTCGTCGATTTCATAATGAATGCCTTGTTTCAGCTGCCTTGCTATGATCGTAGCTGCTGTATATTTATCAGTAGATGTTTTAGAAGGTCCAGAAATGATCAAAGGAGTACGAGCCTCATCGATTAAAATAGAATCTACTTCATCAATCACACAGAAGTGAAAACCTCTTTGGACTAGATCTTTTTTGTCAATAGCCATATTATCCCGTAAATAGTCAAATCCAAGTTCACTATTGGTAACATACGTAATATCCATGGCATAATTGGCTTGTCTTTCTTTAGAATCCATTTTTTGCTGTATTAAGCCAACAGTCATACCTAAAAACTGATAAACTTTACCAATCCATTCTGCATCACGCTTTGCGAGATAGTCATTAACTGTTACAATATGTACTCCTTGTCCAGTTAAAGCATTTAAATAAGCTGGCAATGCAGCTACTACTGTCTTACCTTCTCCAGTTTTCATTTCTGCAATTTGCCCCCGACTAAGAATTATTCCTCCTGCTAGCTGAACATCGAACAAAGTTATGCCAAGGACTCTACTACACGCTTCCTTAACAGTAGCAAAAATTTCAGGTAATATATCTACTATCGTTTCTTCCTTATGTAGTAGATGGTATCGAAACTTATTTGTTTGACTTTGTAATTCATAATCTGACCACAGACTTATGCTGTCTGATATTTTATTAATTTCATTGATTTGTTGTTGATATTGCTTTAAATTTTTAGAATTACGACCAAGTAAAAGATTAAACATTATATTGAAACTTTGTGGAATGTTAGTGGAATGTTAAGAGATAAATATTCATAAGTAACTATCGATTATTTTAGTCTTGTTAAAGCTGGTGAAAAAAATTCGTGGATTAGAACAGCTGGTTTGCTATCACAATATATAAAATAAGATCTCCCCCAAATAGGACCATAGTTATTAAATATTTTTTCTATTTCTGTTGAATAACCATAATAAATAGTTTGTAGTTGTCTATGAATATCTATTTCGGCCTCAATTATTGATTTACCTATAGGTTGATTATAGTACAAGCTTATGGTTTGTAAATCACTTCTCGTGCGATAAGATTCAGCAAAAGCCATTGCTTCATGATCTTCATTAACTAGCCAAACTTCTCTCTTTAACAGATTATGCTCTGCATCCTTTTTATCTTTTATTTTACCCCAAAAAAGCTCATCTAAGGGAGATAACTTATGATTATGCTTAATGTTATTTAATTTAATAGTCTGTCCTTGATTAGCATTGATATTTCGAGTTAAAGAACCATCGCTAACAAGAAAAATCTTCCACTCTTTGGGAATATTCAGATCAATTTGTTCTATACTTTTAGTAAGGCACTCGATGTTCATACTCCATGTTTTTACAAAGTTTTGGCTTAAGTTCATATGAAGATTCCCAAGAGATTTGTTTGTATATCTGATATGCTAACAAATCGTTTATCGTTATATCAATTCACATTTTTGATTAACTATATTATCCATATGTAGGCTTCCTTAGTAAAGAAACTCCTGTTATTTCAGGTGGTTTATTGATTTTGAGGATGTCTATAATTGTTGCTGCAATATCCGTTAATGAGCCACCGTCCCGTAAACAAACTTGTCCTTCATGTTCATTTATCTCATGGCTATTACCGGGAATCAGGATGAATGGAACAGGATTAATTGTATGGGACTTACATGGCTTCCCATCTGTATCTAGCATACATTCAGCATTTCCATGATCTGCAGTTATAATAAGTGTTCCGTTGACTTTATTAACACTGTTCAATACATCTTCTATGCATTTGTCGACAATTTCAATCGATTGAATTACGGCTTCTATATTGCCTGTATGTCCAATCATATCTGGATTAGCATAATTAACAACAATGAGCGAGTATATGCCTTTGTCTAGTGCACCTTTTATGCTCCGAGTAATCTGTTCAGCTGACATTTCTGGAGATTCATCGTAAGTCTTGACTTGAGGACTTGGAATTAGCTCTCTATCTTCACCTGGAAAAGGTTCCTCCGCTCCTCCATTAAAAAAATAAGTTACATGTGCATACTTTTCAGTCTCTGCAATTCTTAGTTGTTTTAATTTATTCTTTGAGACGATTTCTCCTAAGAAATTAACCTTTGTTAATGGTTTAAATGCTACAGGTAAATCTAGTTTTGGATCATAACGTGTAAATGTTGCCACATGCAATTTTGTGAATTGTTCTATTTTAAATGCTTTAAATTCTTTTTTCCCAAATGGTTGTACGAGTTGCCTCATCCTATCAGGCCTAAAGTTAAAGAAAATAATACCATCTCCATTTTGCACTGCTCCATTCGCAACTCGTGTAGGAATTATGAATTCATCAGATATACCTTGCTTGTAAAATTCCATAATAACGGATATGGGATTTAATTCCTTGACTATCTTATTCTCTATTAATACCTTGTAAAATGCCTCAGTACGATTCCATCGGCAGTCTCTATCCATGCTATAATATCTTCCACTTATAGTGCAAATTTTTCCTATACCGATTATTCTCATATATTCAATAAGCTGATCAAGGAAAATCTGACATCCATGCGAAGGAGTATCTCTTCCGTCTGCAATAAAATGTATGCAGACATCTTTAACTTGCTCTTTTTTGAGAAAATCTAACAAAGATATTAAGTGTTGTATGTGCGAATGTACTCCTCCATCAGAGCAGAGACCTATTAAATGGAGCTTGGTTCCATTCTTATTGATCTCTAGACATATATTCTGTAGAACTTCATTCTCAAAGAATTTTTGATCCTTTATAGAATCACTAATTCTTACTAAATCTTGAGGTAAAATTCTCCCTCCTCCAATAGAAGAGTGCCCTACTTCGGAATTGCCTACTTGGTGAATTGGTAAGCCCACTGCAACTCCTGAAGCATCAAGTAAAGTGGTTGGATATCTTTTCATTAGGTTATCCATTATAGGAGTACGTGCTAATTGTATTGCATTACCTTTTAAATTATTACTATGTCCCCAGCCATCAAGAATAGTTAATACAATAGGATAAGTTGTTAGTCGTCTCATAGAATTTAGTGAATATTAAATAAGTCGTATCTATTATGTTATTATTTTACTTAGGTATTATCTAGTTCATACGAATTAAGTCATTTTATTTATGATAAGATCTCTTGACTTATATGATTAACTGAAATAGTCAGTGTCTTGAGCTATAAAAACCGAGGATAAATAATTGTTAGTGACAAAATTTTCCTCGGCATGTTTTTGTAAAAGAAAAGTAAGGCTCTAGTAAAATCTTTGTTTTTACTAGAGAAGTAGATTTAACTTAAAGTATTTATTGCATAATCAAGATATGCATTTGCTTCGTTGGCAACTTGCCCTGATAGACCATGGCTATTTTTAATGTATTGAAGCGCTTCAATATACCAACTGGGAGATAGTTCGAAGCTTCTATTGATTTCTTCTAATCCAGCTACTAGATACTCATCCATAGGCCCAGTTGCGCCAACAACTAAGCAATATGTTGTCATCCGTAAGTAGTAGCCAATATCTCTGGCACATTTAGCTTTACCAATTGCGCTAGATGCATATGCTGGTCCTGGCATCTGTGTTACAAATGGAAATTTAGTGTATACTGCTTGTGCAGCACCTGTAATTAAGCGCTGTGCACTATTTGTTAAAGATTTTGCGGCCGTTAAGCTAGCTTCCGCTCTTGCATATCTACCATTTACAGATTGTAATTCTGCATTACTTAAAAATCTACCTTGACTGTCTGCAGATGCAATAGCTTCAGTGATCGGAGTTTTCATACTAGTATATTATATTGTGTTAGTTATTATTTGGTTGTCAAAAATCAAAATTAGTTGAGCTCACACTACAGCAATTGCTGCACGATCAAAATAATTACCCAACTCGGAAGTTAAAGCACTACAGTCACCCATTGGTACGCCACTTAAGTCATTGGCTAATGCAATGGAGGCCTCTTTCATCTTTTGAATTGCAACCGCTACAGAAGCACTAGGAGTTCCTAGCGCTTGATATGTTTCTCTTAATCCATTCAAGCATCGATCATCTAGCACACTTGAATCTCCGGCTATCATTGCATAACTAACATACCTTAAAACAATTTCCATATCTCTAAGACATGCAGCCATTCTTCTACTTGTATAAGCATTGCCTCCAGGTTGTACTAACTGGGGCTGTTCAGCAAATAATGCTCTAGCAGCATTAGTGACAATAGATGAAGCGTTAGAATTTATTTTATTTACAACATCTAAACGTTTTTTACCTTCGCTTACCATTTTTGATAAGGCATCAAGCTGAGTATTACTTAAAAATTCTCCTCTAGCATCAGCTTGAGCTACGACTTTTGCAAATGCATCTAACATAATTATCTCCTATGTTTAAATAAACATATACTTTGTATATATTGTAAGTGATTAATATTGTTGAAATTTTACATGTAGTATTCCAATTGATGAAATTATATCCTTTGTTAAATATTAAGCTATTTAAGATTTATTACGTAGCAAAGTATCTGTGAGATTCTTAGTCGCCAATAATCCCCGGTTGAGTAATTTCATCAACCATTTCAAGTATTGCTCTAATAACAGGTTTAATTCGTGGATCATCTATAATGTCAATATCTTCATATTTTCTTCTTTTAGCTCTATTTGCAACTTGCATTGTGATTCTGTATCTGTTAGAAGAAGCATGAAGTAGCTCTTCCGTTTTATAAATAATCTGATTCGATTCCACTATGGCAGTATATTGCATCTAAGGTTTCCTATATTGTGATAATAATTTATGGTTTAGAAGCTTAATCTTGTTTTTGTATCATCATTACATAGATATGGCAATCAACTTGTTCACTCTTATAGTGTTGCTTCATCTATTTAAAGATTTTGCAGATCAATGATTGTTTTGTGTAATAATATATAAGTAATGATTTACTTACAATTATAGAAATAATTGTTGTTGGAGCAAAGCTATTTTTGATTATGCAATGTATAAAATTATCCTTTCACAATCCCGAATAGAATTAGCTTTCATTTTATCTTATTCAACACAGATCTTTCAAATATTAAATAAGCGTTGTTTAGAATTTTCGTCATATAGCTGTCAACTATAGCTTTATAATAATTTACTTTTGTATCTCTAAGATAAAAAAATATATGCAAGCATCAAGATATTACACTTATCAGTTAGACCATTATTGGGGTCAGCCGTCGATTTCAGAAGAAAGAGATGCCTGTGGAGTTGGGTTCTTAGCTGAACTTTACAAGCCTGCTACGCATCGACTAGTCATACAAGCTTTGCAGTGCCTAACTTGCATGGAGCATCGTGGTGCATGCAGTGCAGATCGTGATACAGGAGATGGTGCAGGCATTACTACTCAAATACCATGGCAATTATTCCATGAGATATTACCTGATAGTAACCATTGTCTTGATGGTTATGTTGGAGTAGCAATGGTATTTTTCCCTTCAAGCAAAACGCAAGAGTTGGAGAATTTATTTAGCTGGACATTAGAACAAGAAAGATTCAGAATAATAGGATGGAGAACAGTTCCTATTGCAGAAGAAGTACTGGGGCTGCAAGCTAGACAGAATAAGCCTATTATCAAACAATGTTTTGTAACTCTAGATAATTTAAGGGATGATGACTTAGATCGTGCTCTCTATGTAATCCGAAAAAAAATTGAGAGAACTATATCCCAAGCTTATGAATCCATAAGCCATGAATTCTATGTATGCTCTTTTTCTTGCCGTACGATTGTTTACAAAGGTATGCTAAGATCAGCTGTCTTAGGACAATTTTATCAAGATTTGTGTAATCCTAATTACAAAAGCAGATTTGCTATCTACCATAGACGCTTTAGTACCAATACAATGCCTAAATGGCCATTGGCACAGCCCATGCGTTTTATTGCTCACAATGGTGAAATTAATACTTTGTTAGGTAACTTAAATTGGATGAAGTCAAGAGAATCCCTCTTTTCTCATACTTTACTTAATAAGTATTTTGATGATCTTAAGCCAGTAACCAATAGCAATAATAGTGATTCAGCTAATTTAGATGCATCTATAGAATTACTTCTCTCTGCTGGCCTTCTTCCTGAAGAAGCACTGATGATCTTAATACCCGAAGCATATCTAAATCACCCAGAATTAAGTGAGTTTCCGTCAATAACTAGCTTCTATGAATACTATAGTCACCTTCAAGAGCCTTGGGATGGTCCAGCGTTAGTAGTGTTCACTGATGGTAAAACTATTGGAGCAACTTTAGACCGTAATGGTCTGAGACCAGCACGTTATTGTATTACATATGACGGCTTAATAGTGGTTTCTTCTGAAAGTGGTGTTGTAGAAATTGATGTAGATAATGTAAAACAGAAAGGTCGCTTAGGCCCCGGCCAAATGTTATCTGTTGATATTCTTAATAGTATTATTCTTGATAATTGGACTATAAAGAGTAAAATTGCGAATAAATTTCCCTATGCTAAATGGTTGGCTAAGAATAGCAAAGTACTAGAAAAAAAAGCCTATTTAATTACAGATAATCAAGATGAGATGGAGTTAATGCGCTTACATACAGCTTTTGGTTATACTAATGAGGATGTTGAATTGGTCATAGAGCATATGGCTAGTTCAGCAAAAGAACCTACATTCTGTATGGGAGATGATATTCCATTAGCTATTCTATCTTCTAAGCCACATCTACTATATGATTATTTCAAGCAAAGATTTGCTCAAGTAACTAATCCTGCAATAGATCCTCTTAGAGAAAGTCTAGTTATGTCATTATCGGTGCATTTAGGATCAAAAGGTAATATTCTAGAACCAGATGCAATTACGGCCAGATCTATTAAGCTGAATTCACCAGTCCTTAATGAGAATGAATTGTATAGTTTATCTAGTTTAGGTTTTAAAACTTTAATTCTTAATACCTTCTTTGTAAGAATGGATAGCCCTTGCCTTTATACTCAAAAAATTAAAGAAATTTGTAATCTATCTGTCCAAGCTATTATGGATGGTGTTGAAATTTTAATATTAACAGATAAAATCGGTAAAATTACTGAACAACAACTTTTTATACCGCCATTATTAGTTGTCGGTGCTGTCCATCATCATCTTATTAGTCATAATCTGAGGCAGAAAGTTTCTATTGTTATAGAAACTGCTCAGTGCTGGAATACTCACCATTTTGCTTGTCTAATTGGCTATGGAGCCAGTGCTGTTTGTCCATATTTAGCATTCACAACAGCAAGACAGTGGTGGTACCAGCCAAGAACACAGAAACTAATATCAAATGGCAAATTACCACCCTTAACAGCTGAAAAAGCTCAAGATAATTATCGTGTAGCAATTGAAACAGGACTACTTAAAATCTTATCTAAGATGGGTATATCGCTTTTGTCTAGTTATCATGGAGCTCAAATTTTTGAAATATTAGGCTTAGGCACAGAGATTGTGGATTTAGCATTTATAGGTACTACTTCGAGAGTAGAAGGTATGACATTAAATGATGTATTATTTGAAGTTACGTCTATCTATAATCGAGCCTTCAGTATACCTGTGCCAAAGAAGCTGCCAAATTTGGGATATGTACAGTATCGTGCTGGAGCAGAGTACCATGTCAATAATCCACAAATGTCAAAGACTTTACACAAAGCTGTAAGATCTAAGGATCATGAGCTATATCTCGATTATAAAAAGCTGCTGGAAGACCGTCCCCCAACAAATTTAAGGGACTTGCTTGAGCTTAGAAGTTCTAGAACTTCTATTGATATTAAAGATGTCGAATCCATAGAAAATATTTTAACTAGATTTTGTACAGGAGGTATGTCGCTAGGAGCACTGTCTCAAGAAACTCATGAGACTTTAGCAATCGCCATGAATCGTATAGGAGGTAAATCTAATTCTGGAGAAGGTGGAGAAGATTCTAGGCGATTTGATATAATTAAGAATATAGATGCTTCAGGTATCTCTCCTGATTTTCCCCACCTAAAAGGATTAAAAGATAATGATTGCGCAAATTCTGCTATTAAGCAAATAGCTTCTGGTCGTTTTGGAGTAACCCCAGAATATTTAGTGAGTGCTCAGCAATTAGAAATTAAAATTGCACAAGGTGCGAAACCAGGCGAAGGAGGTCAGTTACCAGGTCAAAAAGTTAGCTCTTATATAGCAGAATTAAGAAAATGTAAGCCAGGTGTTACTCTTATTTCTCCTCCCCCTCACCATGATATTTACTCAATTGAAGATTTATCTCAGTTAATCTTTGATTTACACCAAATCAATCCAAATGCCAAAGTTTCTGTGAAATTAGTGTCTGAAATAGGTATAGGGACAATAGCTGCAGGAGTGGCTAAAGGAAATGCAGACATTATTCAGATTTCTGGTCACGATGGGGGAACAGGTGCATCACCTTTAAGTTCAATTAAACATGCTGGGGGACCTTGGGAATTAGGATTAACTGAAGTACATCAATTGCTAGTGAAAAATAATTTACGCGATCGAGTTGTTCTACGGGTAGATGGAGGTTTGCGAACAGGAAAAGATATTATTCTTGCAGCTATCATGGGTGCTGAAGAGTTTGGGTTTGGCACAGTAGCGATGATTGCTACTGGATGTGTAATGGCTCGCATATGCCACACTAATAATTGTCCAGTAGGAGTTGCAACTCAAAGACAAGATCTAAGAAATCGCTATCCAGGGATTCCTTCTGATTTAGTCAATTTTTTCTTATTTATCGCAAAAGAAGTAAGAACTATTCTAGCTTTCTTAGGTTACAAAAGTTTAGATAATTTAATAGGAAATATTGAACTTATATTACCCAAAGATAATATGGGCCTATGTAAAACAAAAAAATTAAACCTAAAAGCTTTATTTTCTCAAGTTAGCTCAAATAAGTATATCCCATCTACAGTACAAATTGATCCTCATTCTAATGGTACAGTCTTAGATGATGAATTATTATCAGATTCAGCTGTCTTAGAAGCAATTCATAGTCATGGAATAGTCGAAAGACAAATTAACATAGTTAATACAAACAGAACTGTTGGTGCGAGAATTTCTGGTAGAATTGCAAAATTATATGGTGATAAAGGTTTCAAGGGTAATATTAATTTAAAGTGCTATGGATCAGCAGGCCAAAGTTATGGAGCATTTATATGTCAAGGTATGTCTTTGGTATTATATGGAGATGCAAATGACTATGTGGGTAAAGGTATGAATGGTGGCGAAATCATAATAATGCCTCAGCTAGGATACACCTATAATGCTGCTGACCAAGTGATAATAGGCAATACTTGTTTGTATGGTGCTACAGGTGGATATTTATTCGCTAATGGTCAAGCAGGTGAAAGATTTGCCGTAAGAAATTCTTTAGCATATAGTGTTGTAGAGGGTGTAGGAGATCATGCATGCGAATACATGACAGGAGGAGTTGTTATTGTCTTAGGTAAAGCTGGGCGCAACATCGGTGCTGGTATGACAGGAGGTATAGCTTATTTCTTAGATGAAAATAATGATTTGGCTGCAAAAATTAATCATGAAATTATTACAGTACAGCAGATAATTACTCAAGAAGGCGAAAATCAACTTAAAGCACTTTTAAGCCTGCATATAAATAAGACTAGTAGTAAAAAAGCTTATCAGGTTTTAGGACAATGGTCGAGATTTTTGCCAATGTTTAGACAACTTGTGCCTCCATCTGAAGCTAATAGTCCTATCACTAATCCTTTCTTATCTCAGTTTAAAGCATTAATTTAGTGATCTAGTACTAGTTCTTGATTAATTTATAGCTTAACTTTTTGTGAACTTTTCATCATCAAAATTATATATCTCTTGCAATAATGCTAAAATATTTTATAGATTAAATTTTTGTTTGGAAATATTATATACCTATTAATATAACGAGTTTTTCCCTTATGGCTCATAATGTAAAAGTTTATGATACTTGTATTGGTTGCACACAATGTGTAAGGGCTTGTCCTTGTGATGTTCTAGAAATGGTTTCTTGGGATGGCTGTAAAGCTGGCCAAATTGCATCTGCACCAAGAACAGAGGATTGTATTGGTTGCAAAAGGTGTGAGACAGCATGTCCTACTGACTTTTTAAGTGTTAGAGTTTATTTAGGTGGAGAAACAACGAGAAGTATGGGATTAGCCTATTAAATTTTTTTATTCTAATAATCTCAAAGCCCATTAATAAATATATAGTATTATGATATATACTATGTATTTTTTTTTGAGCTATGTTTAGATAGATCAATATAATCTCCTCAATTTTTAATTTTATTAAAATATGCCATTACATCATAGAATAGATAGTGCTGCTAAGAAGCAACAAATTGTTAAAATTATTGCTGGTCTTAGTAATTTTAATCTACAACAAGTTATTACTAGAGTTAAAGCTGCAGAAATAGGCGGAGCAACGTACGTCGACATAGCTGCAAATACGAGTATATTATTTGAAGTGAAAAAAATATCTTCTTTGCCAATTTGTGTTTCTTCAATTAACCCATATGAACTAGCTGATTGTTTTAATGCCGGAGCAGATATGCTTGAAATTGGCAACTTTGATATTTTTTACAAACAAGGGATGAATTTTTCAGCGCAGCAAGTACTTGCATTAGCACAAAAAACGATCAATTTAGTGCCATCTGCATCTATATGTGTAACAATACCTCATACTTTATTATTGCATGATCAAGTAGTATTATCCAAAAAATTAGAATTATTAGGTGTAGATATGATCCAAACAGAAGGTGTAGGAAGTAAATTTAAGTTATGTAATAACCTATTAGGCTCTATCAATAGAGCTTCAGCGTCTTTATCTTCCACTTATGCGCTTATTCAGGATCTCAGTATCCCAATAATTAGTGCTTCTGGAATAACGCCTCTTTCTGCACCGGTTGCTGTCTCATATGGAGCTTCTGGTGTTGGTATAGGATCTTTTCTTTCTTTCTGTGATAGTCTTTTAGATGTTTCTATCAGTATTGATTCTATTGTTCGTTCTCTCAGCTATCCTTCAGATACTCATTTAACTATGACTGATCTATTGCTATCATCAATTAATGTTAATACTTTCTCTATCGTACATTAATTTGCTCTCTTTGTTACACTTAGTTAAGTAGATGATCTGCTAAAAGAATAGTATATATTATATATCAGTGCATCATGAGAATTAGATCACGCAATGTTAAGTGGAAAGTGAAAAAGATTATTTTTCTATCATTAGTATTATTATTCTCATTTTTATCCTGGAGTATTATTTATTTCAGATCACATAATAAACAATATTTTATTTTTGTTGAATTTGCAAATGCTCATGGCATTCAACCAGGAACACCACTAAGGCTGAGAGGATATAGTATTGGTAGTGTTACAGATATTAGTACAGAGTTAAATTCTATTCTTGTACTAATTAAAATAGATTCATCTTCAATTATAATTCCTCGAAATTCTTTAATAGAAATAAATCAAACTGGTCTATTAAATGATTCGGTAATTGATATCTTGCCTTTGGAGCACATTTTTGACGCAGGTCTCAAAAAATTAGATCCATTTGCTGAGACTTGTATCAATTCAAATATTGTATGTCATTTATCTTATTTGCAAGGTGATAGGGGACTTAATTATGATGATTTAGTACGTGCTACTACAAGGATTGCTCAACGGTTTGATGATCCATCTTTCTTCAATCTATTCTATGTTTTTCTACATCAAGGAATTAAACTATCTGACAATCTATTAGCCGTCTCATCTAATTTTGTTGATATATTGCATGTATTGTATTATAAATTTCAGAAGAATTTACAGTAATTTTTTTGAAGATCCATGCTAATAAACACATTTTGAGTCCTTAATAATAGGAAATCTTAGTAGTTAAACATATGAGTTCTAAATTTTATAGGTATCAATTTATGAGTCTAAGCGAAAAGAAAAGTATTACTCCAGATTTTCTTAAGCCAGTTGTAGAATTAGAAAACCAAATTCAGCATCTTAATGAGATAGTTACTAGCCAAAATATTAGTCTTGATCAGAAACTAAGTGTTTTCCAGGCTGAGCTACACGATTTAAAGCAAGATATTTTCTCTTCTTTGACACCTTTACAGAGATTACATCTTGTTAGACAAGCAGAAAGACCAACTACACTAGATTACATTCCTTACTTATTAGACGATTGGATTGAATTGCATGGTGATCGCGGAGGTGCAGATGATCCAGCTTTAGTTGGCGGACTTGGTATGTTAGAAGGGCATACAATCGTATTTATTGGACATCAAAGAGGTAAAGATACTAAAGATAATCTCGCTAGGAATTTCGGTATGCCGTCTCCTGGAGGTTATAGAAAAGCATTGCGTTTAATGAAATATGCAGACAAGTTTCATCTGCCAATTTTAACGTTTATTGATACGCCAGGGGCTTGGGCGGGCATCGAAGCAGAACGCTTAGGACAAGGTGAAGCCATAGCTGTTAATTTAAGAGAAATGTTTTCTTTCAAAGTGCCTATTATTTGTACTGTAATAGGAGAAGGAGGTTCTGGAGGTGCTTTAGGAATAGGAGTTGGAGATAAAATGTTGATGTTAGAATATGCAGTCTATACAGTAGCTACTCCTGAAGCATGCGCAGCTATCTTATGGAAGAATAGTCAACAATCTCCAGAAGCAGCAGAAGCTTTAAAAATTACATCTTCTGACTTGCAAGTTTTAGGTATTATAGATAGTGTAATCCCAGAGCCAGCTGGTGGCTCTCAAGCTAATCCACAAGCGGCAGCATTAAACCTTAAAGAAATTGTTCTTAAAGAACTGTGTGAGTTGCTTGTATTAACTGGTGAACAGAGAATTCAAAATAGATATAACAAATTTCGCAAAATGGGTACTTTTTTTGAAACTTAGTACTGTATCACAGATAATTTGATCTGAAGTATGAAAAGCCTCTGCTTTATTGTCCTTAAAAAGATTAAGAGATAGGCTTTTAAAATATTTAAGAAAAAAGATAACTATTTTTAGTGTATTTAAATAATGACTCCTGTACTACGTAACCCAAGTATGGTCCCAGCTCCAATAAGATGCCCTAAACTTGTCGTCGCCAATAATTCAGTTAAGCCAAATCCTTCCAATCCTGCTATAGGTATAGACGGTCCTAGGTTACGCACCTGTATTGCATAGCGTCCAATACCAATAGCTAGGATATTACATGAGATCATAATACTTGCTACTTGAGTTGACCATGTTGCATTTTGAGTCAGGTTTGCTAATAAAATATTCATATGTATTGATTGTAATATTCTTGTGTCTATATTTGTTTCATCTCGAGAATATAATAAATTAGAATTTATGCTACTTCAAGGTTAACATCAGAAGTATCAACTTAACAGTTTATTCTTCTTCGTATAGTTATAATATACTGCTTTACTAAGATAACCAGCCATAACTATGTAATCCTTTACCAAGAAAGTTCACGCCAAGGTAACAGATCCATACGACTAAAAATCCAATAGAAGCTAATATCGCAGGCTTTTTTCCTTGCCAAGATTTTGTTAGTCTAGAATGTAGATACGATGCAAAAATTAGCCATGTAATTAATGCCCAAGTTTCTTTAGGATCCCAACTCCAGTAAGAACCCCAAGCTTCATTAGCCCATACTGCTCCTGATATAATACCTACTGTTAGTAAAGGAAATCCTAGCCCTATTATCCGATAACTTAAATTATCGATACTTTCAAGAAGATCCATACGTTGTGGAACTATATCTTTATCTTTTATATGAGATCTGATAGAGATAGTATCTTCTATCGGCCCTTGTTTGCTAGAAATTTTTTTATATGTTGTATTACTACTCAAAATATATCCATTAGCATTCCCCCTAATTCCAATATTTTGTCCTTGAGCAATGATTAAAAAAAGAACGGATAACAATGACCCTAGAATAAGAAAAGAATAGCTAAGCATCATGATAGTAACATGCATCATCAACCAATTTGATCGTAATGCTGGTACCAGAGTATTAGCTTGTTGCATCTCCTTTGGTAAAGATAAACTTGCAAAAGCAATCACACATAATTCTATAGGAATTCCAATAGCACCAAGGAGTTGGTTATTAATTTGTTTTTCCAATAAAGTTTGGACAAATGTCAAGGACCAAGTTAAAAATATCAGAGATTCGTATAGATTGCTCAGAGGAAAATATCCATCTGTAACCCAACGACTTCCTAAGAATACGCCAAGTAGTAAGTTTATAATAATAGTTGTAAATCTACCAATTCTTCGAAGAAGAATTAGTTTTGGAAAAGCAATGCTTGCCCAGTATGCAAGTAAACTTATCAACAATAATACAAAAGAAATATTGACTAAAGTATTTTGTATAGCACTCCAATACATAATAAGCTCCAGTTTTTTTATCTATTATAAGATATAAGATGTCCACTCAATTTGTAAAGAGCGTGTTTCGTATTATATGATAAGATTAATTTTCGCTCTTACTTGTTCAAGATAAAATGGCCAAGCATATTTGTATGCTTGGCCATTTTATCTTGATTGGAACACTTAATTGAGATCTCGTAAAGAGATCAAAATTTTAGCTTAAAGAATTTATGATGTAATCTAATGCACCAGCATATTCTACACCTGCTTGAGCAGACATGTCACGTGGAACACAAAGTCTGTCACGTGAGAATGTAAATGCTGCGACATAAGAAGCAGCAGGAAGATTTAATGCTCTATAAACTTCACGTGCACCAGCAATACCCCATTCATCAAGAGGTCCTGTCCCACCAACAACTAAAGAATAGTTGACAAGACGCATGTAATGATCAACATCTCTGTAGCATTTATTTATTTTTTCTTGACTATCACCAGCTTCACCTGGATTTTTAAGATAAGAATATTTTGCAAAGCAAGCATCACCAGCTTCTTTTACAACAGATTCATGGTTACTAGCTAATTTTTCTGCAGCTTCTAGTCTAGCAGCAGCGCGTTGAATGTTACCTTGAACTGACTCAAGATCTGAGCTTGAAGGGAAACGACCAGCAGCATCTGCAGCACTGATCGTGGTAGTCATAACTGATTTCATAATGATCTCCTTAATGGATTAACTGCTTAGCTTAAATTTATTGTACTGCTAAAACTTTATAAAGCCTTTTGCTTACCAAAGAGTTAGCTAATTGCTGCTGCGACTCTATCACAATAGCTAGCTACTTCTGAAGCTAATGCTGAGCAGTCACCTGATGCACAAGCCATTTTTCTTTGAGAAGCAGTATTTGTTACAAAAGCTACTGCGGCAGCTTTCATAATGCTTACAGCTCTTACAGAGGAATTCGTTGGAACACCCAAGGCAATATAAGTTTCTTTCAATCCATTAAGACAACGATCTTCAAGCACTGAAGGATCTCCAGCTAATAGAGCATAAGAAGCATAGCGTAGAATGATTTCACCGTCACGTAGGCAAGCAGCCATACGACGATTAGTATAGCAATTACCACCAGGAGCAATTAGGCCAGGATTTTCACAAATCATACCAGAAACAGCATCAGATACGATGCAGCTAGCATTAGAAACGATAAAATTTACAGCATCCAAACGAGTATTACCGTCAGCGATGAATGTTTTAAGAGCTTGCAGATCACTGCCTCCAACATAAGCAGCTTTAGCGTCTGAATTAACTACAACTCTGGAAAATGCGTCAAGCATGGAGTTCTCCCTATTACAAATTAAAGGACTTAGCTGTTTCAGCTGTTAAGTTGTTCAACATGCTGATGTATTAGTGTCGACTTACAATATAGAACAGATCAGAGACTTGTGAAATAACAAAGCAATAAACCGTAACATTTTGCATCCAATAATATAATACTGAAAAATACAAATGACAGATTATTTTAGTCTATCAGCACTGAAATATTACTATTCTAATTAGAGCTTTAATTGCCATAGTTCTCCCTCTTGAGCAATAATTTTATTAAATTATCTTTTATTAGCATGTGCCTTAGAGTCACTTGTAAGTATTTTCGACTCTGTTTCATTGTTAATTTACTCATCTCACTACGATAAGCAGTTAATTTAAATTGCTGTTCTAAGCTTAAATTGTTGGGTTGATTAATCATTTGATGTTGTGAGTCCAGCTAGATGTGATACATAATAAGGCAGATAGGTCTATTTAACTTTCTACAGATAGAATGACATGCCTTTAAGCCTATTACAATTCTCTACTCACTTCATTAAGTAATGTAAAATCTAATTTCAGATTATCTCATTTAAATATTGTTAAAGATCTTCTATGAGAGATGTAGGAAAATATTTAAAATAAATCCTGAACTCATTCTGTAATATCTTCTTTCATTATGATTCTTGATAGATTCAAGCTAATACTAAAGGTTTTCCTAACTATTTTTGTAGTATAATTTATTTGCATAGTAATTAGATATGCTGCATAATTAAATAATTCAAGATTTTATATGGATATTTCTATAAATAAATTTTCAGTCAATTTTATTATACAGATATTGTTTGACCTATTATGAAATTTATATAATATATTGTTTAAGATAGAATAAGTAATTTCGGAGACTGAACATGTCTATACCAGTATTAAATTATTCCTTTTCGACTCAAAACCAACGTGTTAATGGCTTTGAGATTTGTCCAGGAGATGAACAACCAAGAATCTATAATACAGATGACCTGCCTACAGCTACAGATCTAGATGCTATTATTTGGTCTGCTTATCGACAAATATTTAGTGAGCATCAAATTTTGAAAAGTACTGCACAGCCATTTCTTGAATCTCAATTGCGATTTAATCAAATTAAGGTTAAAGATTTTGTTAAAGGCTTGTTGCTTTCAGATATTTTTCGTAAGCTCAATTACGATGTGAATAATAATTATCGTTTTACAGAAATTTGTGTTCAAAGAGTGTTAGGCAGAGATGTTTACAATGAGAGAGAAAAATATGCGTTTTCAGTGATTATTGCATCACAAGGTTTAGAATCTTTAGTTGATTTATTGTTAAATAGTGAAGAATATATTGAAAACTTTGGTGATTCTACAGTGCCTTCTCAGCGCAGACGTATTATTCTGCAAAGAAGTAAAGGAGAAATTCCGTTTAACTTAAAAACTCCTCGTGTGGCTCAAGCATTCTTAAACAAATACACAATGCCTCAATTAATATGGGCTGGACCAGTACGCCAATTTCGTCCTCAAGAACAATCACCTAAAGCTGGTGATCCAGCACTATTTTTAACAATGGTACAGGCTATTATTTAACATGATAGTTGTAAAGTGTGAAATTCTAAAATATTAATAAAATAAGAAATTAGCAACAATAAAGTCAAACCGATAAAATGTTTGACCTTTCATTAATTTATTAAAAATTTTAGCTACCTAATTTAAATGCGTCTACAAACAAGCCATACAGGATGCCTACCTTAATGCTATTGATTTGTTTGATCAGCTTCTGAGAGCTGAATACTATTTTAGGATAAGCGAATTGGCTAATAAGTTCGTAAAATGTGACCATTAGAGCAGCTGCAATAATACCCCAATCTCCAGTTTGGCTAGGTATTGTTGACAACGCTGTTGCCATAAAAAAACCTAATAATATATTTAAGATGTAAAAACTTAAATATTCGACTGTTTCACTAAATATATCCCAAATACATTTTTGTAAAATACCAACAAAAATTTCCAATTGAGTCTTCAACATCATATCAAAACTAAGAATCTATTCATGAATATAATTTTATCTTGTAAAAAACATACTTTTATTTACTCAGCATGTTTATTAGATATTGAAAAGGCTCTTGTAGGATTTTTTTGTCTGCTATTTCTGTATTACTATTTTCAAGCTGTTCTTCTATAATTTCTTGTATTAATTGTATGCAACGAATAGTTGGGCCAATAGGAACTCCAAGAGAATTGTATGTATCCATTAATCCATCCAAGACTCTTTCTTCTAAAATATTCAGATTTCCTGCCACCAATGCATAACTACAATATCTTAAATAATACTCTATATCACGTAAACATGCAGCATATCTACGTGTAGTATATGAATTTCCACCGGGTCTTAACAGTTCTGGCTGCTCTTCATATAATTGAGCTGAAGCTTCTTTAATTATATTGGAACTATTACTGTTTATTAAATCGGATATTGTAATTCGATCTAAGCCAGTCAAGAAGTAAGCTTCTAATTCTTGTAACGCGTTAGAATCCAAATATTTACCTGTTAAATCATAACGATTAACAATAGTTGAAATCGCATCTTGCATAAGTAAAGTCTCCCTAAGCTAATAAAAAGGATAGTAATAATACTGTACATATTCTTCCTCAATAAAAATATACTGAGAAACTAGTCTCTATATTTAGAATATAGACCAATTTATATTTTATCTTCTAGATGTGATATCTATTAATGTAATGACTCTATGTTATTGAAAAAATAAAACTTATAATATTTACTACACTATGTTATAATTATTATACAACTTAAGTATTTCATATGTTAGATAATTTAGTTGAAATAAAATAGTGCTATATCCTGAAATCAATAAATGCTATCAATATCAAGATAGTCATAAGTCTTGCTCAATAAATTACTCCAGTGAAGTTTATTTGCCTACTGGATATACTTTAATTAATAATGTCTTAAATACAAAATTACAACTTATATATATCATAATCGAAGATTCAACTTCGTCTTCTAGTCGCGCACGTTCTATTGTGTTTACGGCTAGTAATGTAAGGCAGATATGTATGCTAATAGAATCCCATATCATGATTTACAACAAGCTTACAATAAGTCATGCTCTATATTTAGGCAAAGAACTTGCCAAAGCTGAAATTTCCTTAATCATGAATCAGCAATATAACCAAGAGTGAAACCAATTAACTAATTATATTTATTATAGATAGAATAAGCGAGATTGTATAGCTCTTCAAAGGTGTTGCACTTCACTTGGTTGAGTAAATAAATAAAGCATTTTTGTATTTCTTTCCTATGTATTATGTGTCGGTAACGGATATGTAATCTTGCAATAACTAATATAGTATTATCAAGATTTTCTAGTTGCGTATCCCTAATCAAATTGACAAAAGTAGGCCGATCTTCAGGCCATGATGGTTCATAATACATTTCTAAATTCAGCTTTGAAATATCAAGATAGTCTTCTTTCATATTTTATTGAAAAGAGCATGTAACTCAGTGGATAGAGTATCAGATTCCGATTCTGGAAGTCGAAGGTTCAAATCCTTCCTTGCTCGATCTGCAAGTCTCTTGACTTGCACCTTATTATCAACTATAGTGATTTCCAGAGGCAACATTTGACGCGGGACTGCTAGGCTTCTACATGTTAATATCTTCGTATGAATCATAGAGCTTAAAGTTAAATTGTCCCTTGTTGACAATAGCTTGCAAAATAAATGCAAAAAATGAAATAGTAACATTTTCTCAAAATTTAGTATTAGCTTAACTTTGAATAAGTAGACTCTGCACGATTTTGAGTATCAAATCGTTAAATAGATACGCAGATTTGATTATAGATAGAATCTATCGCACTTGATTCTCATTATACTTTTCTTTATTGAATCAAGTTAAGTTCTTTAAGTATTACATGTTCAAATCTCTGTATCTATATTAATTAGTAGATAATTCGTAAGATTTCTATATTAACATGGACGTGGGTTCGAATCCCACCAGTTCCAAATATATTTCGTCTCATACGCCAAAAAGTTCCTTATCCATAAACATCAAGATGACTCGGTTTGCGTTTGTTGCAAAATAGGCAACTATTGCTTCTTGGTCTTCCGTCGTTCGAATGGTCGTCGTTGCGACTATAAGCAAAAAATAACTTAAATCAGCATTTACGACATAAATTGTAACCGAAATCTAAAAAATTTTTTTTACATTTTCTTCAAAAAACTGCACAAACTTTTATATTGAACGCGGTGTAAAATTAACAAAAATGGCCCATATATGGGGTTTCTAAGAAACGATCTCCCCATATATGTTTTAGATTTCGTTTTCCGATTTTTCTATATCATTTTTTATATTGTTTAAATCTCGATAATATAATAGGGATGATCCAGGGCTCTTTTATTGTCTTTTGGTACATATCTTTGACTTTCATCCTTAATTTGTTTTTCGATCTCTTGGATCATCTCCTTATAATTGAGAGTTCCGTCTGGATTCAAATGATAGCTTTCATAGGATTGTCCTCGCTTGCTTCTTAATTGATAAGATTGCTTAGACCATGCTTTGTACTGATCGTATGTTTGAAAGGTGTAGTTCGATAAAGTACATTCTCTTCATAAGCGTGGTGCTGCATGGCTGTTTCCAGGTATGATTTGTAATGCCTCCCATTTGTCTCTTTCTTGCTTGTACTCCGCAATTTTTAGTATTTTGGTTTCGACAAATACAGGCACTCGATTCATCGCTTCAGGTCTTTTGCTGATTTCACTAAATAATATTTCTACAGGGTTAATCGTTTCAGGACTCCCTTTTTGTTTGTACTCTCGTCTTTTATAGGATCTTATCTTGAGACTTTCCACTTCTCCTTTGATTTTTGTTTGATAATTTGATGTTCCGTGCAGTACTATTTCATCGGCGATTTCTTTGTTCTTCGGTATGGACCGATTCCTATTTGTTTTTTTCGAGCTGCCTCGTTGAAGTTCATGATATGATGATTGAGTATTCTAGATCTTTTTGGTTTTAGAACATGGTTGAGTTTGAATACTGTTCCATCGGTAATCGTTTGGTAGCCGTTTAAGCTCTTTTCCATGTATCATGCCATTGATCTTGCCCTGGCTGTGATGTTATTCCCAACAATCGTGTTTCCTATGTCAAAATAGGGACTTACGATATCTCCATATATTGTATTGATATTTAATTTGATGAATGTATTTATGGATCTCTCTGCCTCTATAGATTTCCTTTACCTTTGCCTCAATTCAAGGAGTTTATTGACCAGTAGGTCTCCTACCATGTTCACCGATGTCCATTCGTAGCATTCTTCCTCTATACTTACCACTTTAGAATTGATCTTTTGGATTTCTAGTCTGCAATTGTTATTTCCTTCATGTTTCTTATCGTTTGTGTACATTTCTGCAAAGTTCCTTTTTCGGAGACTTTTTGGATATATCGCGGCCGCTATGATTTCTATGTTCTCGAGCAGTTCTTTTTGCTGGTCTTTTGAACAGACATTTTCGATCCACTCAAGTCCATCTTCTTGTAAAATAGCGAGATCAATCTCTCTCGTGAAGATTTTATTTTGATCATTATTCATTTCTTCTTCATCATTTCCACTTCTCATCTCGTTTATGTTTTTGTGAGGAATCCAGCTCATGAAATAATCTTGTTCAAACGTGAGTTGTTTTGTTGTGGATATCCTTGGATACCATAATCCTAGTACGAGCTCTTCTTTCTTCTCGTCTTACTTCTGATTTACTAGAATCTTTTGTAGAAACAAGAAGAAGTAACCCTTTTTTAATTATTTGCAAAAAAAATATATATATAGTATAGTCGTGTTTCATATTTATAATTTTACTATGCTATCCTCTACTAAAAAAATAAACTAGCTAATATATAGTCATCTGGCTTTATATCTAAAAGATCATTCTCTCGTTTGTAATTTGTTGGTGCTGAAAGCTAGAACTATGACTTATCATCCTTATCCTTTATCTTAATTGATAGAGAAGAATATTTTTATTCACGGTATTTATAGAAATATCACGCAACCAAATAGTTCTGAATTAATAATATTATTGTGATAGAACTTGATTTTAGTCTATATTAGAAAACAGCCATTAATGCAAAAATTAAATAGATTTTATTATCAGAGAATAGCGAAATGGACCATTGGATAAAAAACAAAATAGTAAAATGTTCAATTATTTATATCTACATATCTATGTTTTTATTGTTTACTTTCAATGGTATTATTATATTTATATTATTTTTCATGATAGGAACTCATGGGTTTATTCAATTTAATTTATGTAACATTACTTTCAGAACCACCGCTGAAAAATTCAAGTAGTGATGAGGTTAGCTTTTCTTATATTCCAGCTTCTAGCATGAAATGCTTAGAAAGATCTGTCAAAGTTGTTAGTACACAGACGGATTTAAAGATATCTAGTCGTCCATTATTCTTGGCAACAGAGTCAGTTTATAGATTTGGCAAATTACATGCAAAGAAAAACAATTTATTTCACGCATTGATTGATAAATACTGGGAGCAAAAAATTTTTATCTCAGTCTCAACACCTTTATCGAAGAAGTATGTTACTCGGCTAGCCAAAAAAGAGACTGCTCTTACGAAAAATATGCGAAAACAGTTGCTTATTCAATTAAGCAAAGCTTTATTAGGGAGGCGTATTAATATTTATAGTACTAACTATAATATTCCCGATGTTCAACAATTGCGCTCATCAGTTATATATACTTGGAAAAAAAGCTTCAATATTGAAGCTCCAAAGCATTGGAATAGATTATGGAAGAATCAAAGAACGACTGACTTCCCAAACTTATTACAATTAAGCTTATTAAATAAACTCCAAAATAATTATTTGCCTTTATTCACTGTAGCTAATGGTCTTAGACAAATTATTGTGGCAGAGCCGGCTGAAGAGTTAATCTTAGACAATAATTGTGCTTCTAGCTTGTACCAATGGTATTATGACCGATTTATTTGGGAAAAAGATAATAGTATCATTCATGAGGGATGGTTTTTCATCAATCATCAAGATGCTGAAGAGTATAAAGAATATATACGAATCAAATACCCTCGTTCTGCTAACTTAAATAAGTTGAAAATTTTATGTACTGGTATTGATTTCTATTATCAACTAAATCGAATATCACCTCCACGGACCCAATTTCGTTTATTTCCAGATCTAGTAGAAGTTGGCAAGCTTATTAAAAATTCAAAACATCGCAAAGATTTAACTTTTGATCCAAGACAAAAGTACGGCAAGGATTTTTTTCAGGGACAACCTATTTATTTTATAGAACCAGTGATTTGCAAAAAAATTCACTCGAATAATCAAGCTGTTATCAATTACTATTATCAAATGCCATTAGATAGCTCGACACAAAAATATCCTGCAGTATTTTTAAACAAAGATGTAGCAATAGTGGCGTGGAAAAAATTTAGGACAATGATGCCAGATTATAAACTTCCTAAATATCCTAAATTACGGGTCTACAATTTAGAAGATTTCATCAAAGATCATGAATCTGATGAGCTAACAAATCAGCAGAAATTTTTATTAGTTCCTGGCGAAGAATCGTATAAGCGAATAAACGACATTCACCAGGAAGAACAACACAGTTATGGTCTTTATAAGATTGCTCGATTTTCATCTGCACTGATATTAAGAGCTAAATTATGGAGCAAAAAGATTGTATGGTCTCTGACTAGTAGACAGCCACCAAACTAGGTAGCTCCTACATAGAATTATAGACTATCACATAACAATCTATTTACGAGAATAATACTCAACAACTAATAGTTCATTTAATTGTAGTGCTACCCATTCTCGTTCAACTATGCTATTAACTTTCCCGGTTAAATTAGAAGCGTCTAATTCTAAGTGACTTGGAATGTTAGCCAGACCAGGGAAGCGTAAATTTCTTTCCACTAACTCATGAGAACCAATCTGATTTTTTATATTAATAACATCTCCTGGTTTACACTGATAGCTACCAATGGAAGTAGTTTTATTATTGACAGCAATGTGCCCATGATTTACTAATTGTCTAGCAGCAGGTATTGTTGGAGCCATTCCTAGCCTGAAAATCGTATTGTCCAGACGCATTTCTAGTAGCTGTAATAATATTTGTCCTGTTGACCCTTGTACTTTTTTAGCATTTTTTACGTATCTTAATAATTGTTTCTCATTTATGCCATAGTTGAATTTTAATTTTTGTTTTTCTTCTAATCTAACTGAATATTCAGAAGGCTTGCGATTTATTTCTCCATGTTCACCAGGACGTACTTGTTTCTTTGATTTTTTTCTTGTTAAGCCTGGTAAATCTCCCAAGCGACGGCATATTCGTAATCTTGGTCCTCTATATCGTGCCATGCATTAATTCCTTTATCTGTATATTATTGGATTATTTTACTCATTAATTTGCTTTTTTCGGAGTTAAAATCATAATCATGCTTTTACCATCACGTGATGGTAGTTGTTGTACTTCAGACACACCTTCTAGATCTTTTGCCATTTTTTGTAATAATGCAATAGCAAGATTAACATGTTGTATTTCTCTACCTCTGAAAGTTATTGTAGCTTTTACTTTATCACTAGCTTGTAGAAAACGCAAAGCTTGATTCAAACGAACTCTATAATCATGTTCTTCAATTTTATATCGCATTTTCACTTCTTTTAAAGAAGCGTTATGTTGCTTCTTTTTTGCTTCTTTTGCTTTTTTCTCTTGAGTAAATTTATATTTACCGTAATCTACGATACGGCAGACTGGCGGAACAGACTTGTCGCTAACTAATACTAAGTCTAATCCTATATTTTTTGCTGTTTTTAAGGCATCATCTAAAGACAATACGCCAACTTGTTCGCCTTCAGCATCAATCAAACGAATTTCTGGGAACTTAATACGTTCGTTGATAGTTGGTAAATTATTATTTTTTTTCTTGAAATTTTTATATTTTTCTTGCACTAGTTCTAAGCAATTATAATCTCTGTAATTAAAAAAATATTGTGAAATATCTAGGAATTATTATAACATTAGATAGAAGATAATAATATAAGAGCAGATAGGTCTGTTGAACTTCTATTTTTATTTATCAATAAATATGCACAGAACTATGTTTCTTTTTAATATACTAATCTCTGGAAGTACCACTCTATATGAAACATACATTATCTGTCCTTGTTGAAGATGAATCAGGCGTATTGTCTCGAATTGCAGGATTATTTGCTCGTCGAGGATTTAATATCGAAAGTCTTGCTGTAGGACCTGCAGAAACAGAAGGTATCTCAAGAATCACAATGGTTGTACCAGGTGATAATAGGACAATAGAACAATTGACGAAGCAGTTATATAAATTAGTCAATATTCTACAGGTACAAGATGTCACGAATATTCCTTCAGTAGAGCGTGAATTAATGTTACTTAAAATAGAAGCAGGTCGAGATAACAGATCTGATATTTTAGAGATAGCTCATATTTTCCGAGCCCATATTGTAGATATATCTAGTACATTTTTAATACTAGAAGTAACAGGAGATCCTGGTAAAATTGTTGCAATGCAACAACTATTATCACACTATGATATAGTCGAAGTTTCTAGAACTGGTAAAATATCATTAACTCGTGCTTCCAACGTAAATACAGAATTGTTGAGAAAAGCATACGAAGCCAAAAAGATATTTTCTAACTAATACTGTTAAGTTTTAATTTGTTAAGGTAATTACAATATAAGGCTCTCGTATTAAAAAATTAAACAAGATACGAATTTATTGCTAGTATTTTTATCTATAATCTTAATACTAATTCGTCATTGGAGATGATAAATTGAGCAGAGATATAGATAGTTACAACTTTTAAGATGTGACTTTATTAGAGATTAGAGAATATTTCATGTATGAATAATAAATAAAAACATACCTGCGACTGCAATATTATTTATCTCTATCAGCCTTATAATGGGGGTGGAGGGACTTGAACCCTCACGACCATTAAAGATCAACAGATTTTAAGTCTGTTGTGTCTACCATTCCACCACACCCCCTTTTGTCAACAATTGCAACAGCTATATTCTTTGTATCTAGGCGGCACCCAGATTCGAACTGGGGATAAAGAATTTGCAATCCTCTGCCTTACCACTTGGCTATGCCGCCTCAGGCTACTAACTTAACGATAACATAAAACTTTATGTAAATAAATAACCAACTATTTATTTTTGAGTATCAATTAAGAATAATCTACTTCTTAAAATATCTTCTGCTTGTATTGTGACTAGATCTACCTTAGTAAGAATCTTCTCCCCACTAGCAAAGATACGATTAGCCTGTCTCATCCTAGCTCTGTCAATTGCATTTTTGATACTTCTTGCATTTGCGAAATGTGGCTTTTTCATTCTACGATTAGCATAATCTAACAAGACACTGTCTGCATCCGGAGCAAAACAGTATTGTTGCTCTTCAATCATCAGTTTAGCAATTTCTAGCAGTTCATTAGAAGTATAATCTGGAAAATCTACATGATTAGTTACGCGAGAGGACAATCCTGGATTTGATTCATAGAATTTATCCATTTTATCTTTATAGCCAGCAAAAATAACTACAATATCATCTCTTTGATTTTCCATAACTTGCAGTAAAATTTCAATTGCTTCTGCTCCATAATCTCTCTCGTTATCTGCTTTATAGAGATAGTATGCTTCATCAATAAATAATACACCACCCATAGCCTGTTTCAATACTTCTTTTGTTTTTGGCGCTGTGTGGCCTATATATTGGCCTACCAAATCATCACGAGTAACAGTCATTAAATGACCTTTAGGAATATAACCGAGCCGATGTAATATATCGGCCATCTTTACAGCTACAGTAGTTTTCCCAGTTCCTGGACTACCAGTAAAAGACATATGTAAACCTGGACTGCCAGCAACCAGATTCATTGTTCTTCTAAGTTTATCTATAAGTAGTAGAGCTGCGATCTCTTTAATTCTTGTCTTCACGGGGACTAGACCTATTAGTTCTTGCTCTAATTCATCGAGAATTTCTTGAATCTGAGTCTTATTATATTCTTCTTGTAAATTTACAAGAGTATTATCGGGAAATTGTTGTTCCATAATTTTAGAAGTTACATTCCTAAGGCATGTAAAATATTATTTCAATATTTTTGTTTTGAACAAGATCGTTTACACCTAAATTTAAAGAGATGTTATAAAGCATCTCTGTGAATTTATACAAAAGAATAATATAAAGTATTAGTAACGACTACCTTCAGGCTTTTCCGTTGCGTAACTATGAATGTTGTACTTTTGGTTACGTCCAACATCTTCAGTACGATTAAGCTTAAAGCCAGGTTCAGACGCTGGTCTGTTGATGATAAAAGATAATGAGCAGCTTTCAATGCCCCTTGTATTGTCAAAAGCGTTAACCTTAATGTATACTCCTGGATTTGCTTTACGGCAACTAGCAATTTCATACATTACTGCAGCTGGATCAGAAATATCAAATAATGGTAGTCCCCAAAGTTCCCAATAAGAATTTCTAGGATGCGGATCATCAGTATGTTCAATATTGATAGCCCATTTTTTAGAAATAGCATAAACAATTTGCTTAGCTATTTGTTCATCTGTTAAATCTGGAAGGAAGGAAAAAGTTCCTTGTGTTAATCTCACGATTTTGTACTCCTTTAATGGTTAAGCAATTTGTTCTCCCAATAAATGAGAGATAAAACAACTATTAGTTATTATTAAATATTTGCGGTTGGAGTCTCTACAAAGTCAGCCGTGTCAGTGGAAGTATAGTTGAAAGTAATATCTTTCCATAGATCTAAAGCTGTTTGTAGAGGACCACAAGTTTTAGCGGCCTCTTTTAGGATTTGTGGTCCTTCTGCAAGGAAATCACGACCTTCATTGCGTGCTAACACCATGCTTTCTAATGCTACACGATTTGCAGTTGCTCCAGCTTGGATACCATCTGGATGTCCAATAGTCCCACCACCAAATTGAAGAACAACGTCATCTCCAAGATAATCAAGTAGTTGATGCATTTGTCCACAATGAATACCACCAGAAGCAACAGGGGTAACTTTCCTTAGTGAAGCCCAATCTTGTTCAAAAAAGATACCCTGAGGTAAATTAATCTCAAGATGGCTATCTAGTAATGTATTGTAGAATCCTTTAATCATCAGAGGGTCGCCCTCAAGTTTTCCTACTACAGTACCTGCATGGATATGATCTACACCTGCCATACGCATCCATTTACAAATTACTCGGAAATTCATTCCATGAGATTTTTGACGTGAATAAGTAGAGTTCCCAGCACGATGTAAATGTAAGATCATGTCGGTTTTACGTGCCCATATGGCCATACTTTGAATCGCTGTGTATCCAATAACCAAATCAACCATACATATGACGCTTCCAAGTTGTTTAGCGAACTCAGCTCTCTCGTACATTTGTTCCATTGTACCAGCAGTTACGTTTAAGTAATGACCTTTTATCTCTCCAGCTGCAGCTTGTGCACGGTTAACACCTTCCATAGAGTATAAATATCTTTCTCTCCAACGCATGAATGGTTGTGAATTAATATTTTCATCATCTTTTAAGAAGTCTAATCCGCCTTTTAAGCCTTCGTAAACTACACGTCCATAATTTTTACCAGATAAGCCAAGTTTTGGTTTAACTGTTGCTCCTAGAAAAGGACGACCAAATTTGTCCATGCGTTCACGCTCTACAATTGTTCCAGTAGCAGGCCCTTGGAAGGTTTTCAAATAAGCAACGGGCATACGCATGTCTTCAAGTCTTAAAGCTTTTACAGCTTTAAAACCAAATACATTACCTATGATAGAAGCTGTTAGATTCGCAATGGAACCCTCTTCAAATAAATCGATATCATATGCAATATACGCAAAGTATTGATCAGAACTATTGGGAACTGCATCAACTTTATATGCTTTTGCCCGATAAAGATCGCAGGCAGTTAGAAGGTCTGTCCAAACTACAGTCCAAGTTGCAGTTGAAGATTCTCCAGCAATTGCTGCAGACGCTTCAATTGGATCAACTCCTGGTTGAGGAGTAACTCGAAATAAAGCTAGTACGTCAGTTTCTTTAATCACATAATCAGGATCCCAGTATCCCATCTTTGCATATGGAATTACTCCAGATTCGTAACGTTCGTTTTTAATCCTTGTCCGTTGTTCTACGGATTGAGACATGTGTTCCTCCTTGCATTAAAGGCAGTTTCATTAGGTTTTTACTTACTAATTTATTATAATTAATAATGAATAAATTATCCAGATGAAAGATTTATTTGTTCTAACCTTAGTAATAATCTATCATCTTTCATTCATCAACTGGTTATCACTTTACTTATAGTCGTAATAAGTTTTGCTAATCTATAGGCTGACCATATAAAAATGCTTCTTTTTTTCTAGCATATTGCACATGATTTATGGTAGAATTTATCTAGCAAGGGAATAAATATAGAGGGTACAGATCTTGTTAGTTTCTCAAGTTATTGATTCCACCTTTCAGGAAGAAGTACTTAATCACAAGCTGCCAGTACTAGTAGATTTTTGGGCACCATGGTGTGGACCTTGTAGGATGGTTGCACCAGTAGTTGATGAAATAGCTAATGAATATAATGGAAGCATAAAAGTCGTTACAATAAACACGGATGAAAATCCTAGTACAGCCACGGAGTACGGAATACGTAGCATTCCAACTCTTATGATCTTTAAGGATGGAAAGCGTGTAGATACTGTAATTGGTGCTGTGCCTAAATCTACACTTGCCACTGCATTAAATAAGTATCTAGATAAGAATAAAGGATTTGTAGAATAATATGCCAAGAAAATGTCAAATAACCGGAAAAACCAAAAATAATGGTTATGCTGTTTCGCATTCTCATATACGTACAAAAAAAATTCAAGCCATTAACTTGCAAAATAAGAAACTTTGGATTCCAGTAGAAAATAAATGGATTAAACTAAGAATTTCTACAAAAGCTATTAGAAATTTAATCAGAAATCAATTCAAGCCTTAAACCACTTGAAATTAATAGCTTATAGGTTTTCTTGTTTAATGTCATTTTTGTAGCAAAAAAATACTGACATTTTTGACTTATTATGTTAAAATATTAGGTATAATTTATAGCCTTAGGTGCAAAACCTAGAATAACGTGTCTCTATTAATCATAAATCATGAGAGCTTTGGGAGAATAATAATATGGAATCTTTAAATTTTGTCAACAATTTAGATGAGATAAAAGAAAATGACCAGTTAAGTAATGAAACTTTAATAGGATGGTCTGCAACATGTTTAGATCAAACTATTTCATATTATCTAGATTGTAATTGCAAGAAGATGAACTTACCAGAAACAGAAGAAGTAGAATATCTTAATTACTAGTAATTGACCAAGCCTAATGTATAACATCACACATTATTATAGATCTAATAGAATCTAAATACTAAACTACTGGCCATGGTTGCCAAATAATAAAATAATTGGTACCATGACCTTTAGTTTTAAAGAACCAGCTAGTGTAGCTCAACTGGTAGAGCAGCTGATTTGTAATCAGCAGGTTATGGGTTCAAGTCCCTTTACTAGCTCTTTAGATAGATTCTCAATCAAAAAGACTTAAGCCGGCGCTTTGTAGCACTGGAATATTTGCAAGACATAAATAAGCAAAGCCAGAACCACCAACTGCCCCCACTAAGAAACCTGCACTAAACTGCCCCCATCCTTCTGATGTTTGTAAGGGATCTTTGGAGTCTTCTTTATGAAAAGATACGTTGCCATACATAGATAAGCAAGTCGTTAGAATAACAATAAGACCAACAGAAGATAAAAAGCCGGATAATAATGCAACATCCGTGTTTCTTAATGGTCCCAGTTTGTCAAAAGGGCCAACTAAAAAATAACCATGAGCCATGCCTATTTCAAGTCCTCTCATCAGAGGAGTTACCCCTCTTCTATAAGCAGGAAGATTACTCAAGAGCCCTTTAGTAAAACTAGAAGTACTAATGGGTGTTGACAAATTTCCTACGAAAGGATCTTCATTATAAGATTGAATAAAGTCTGTCATTGTCCGATTTCCAGATGTAATAATTAAATAACTTGTAGTCCACCATATATGATATACTAAAAATTAAAAATGTGTATGAATTTATTACAAAGACTTAAATTTACCATTTAAAGATCTCACCAAATTAATCTATACATTAATAATGTATGGCGATTAAAAGTATTTAAAATTACATACGGAGAAGTTCAACATGTCTATTTTTATCAGTTATATATTATTTCTAGGCTTATTTATGGGATTAGCTATAGGATTATTCTTTAGTTTACAAACAATAAAGTTGATTTAAATATCAATTCTCTACTATTTGTTAAACATAGCAAACATTAATAGCATACGATATATAAAATATTGTCAATACTTATGACTATAATTATTGACAAATTCATAAAATTAGTAGACAGTTTATTTTCAAACAATATGCAAAAACCAACAAAGACTATTCACGTAAAGGTAGATTATATTACAGGTTCTCGACGTCTTAGCAATTACTTCTTGGCAACAATTATTGCAACTGGAGGAATATGTTTTTTATTGGCAGGACTATCTAGTTATTTTAGTATAAATATTCTTTTCTTGACGAACTCGGCCCAATTATTATTCATTCCTCAAGGGATTATTATGGTCTTTTATGGAACAGTAGCGACACTGTTGAGTATATTTTTATGGCTGACTATACTTTGGAATGTAGGCAGTGGTTACAATGAATTTAATCAGGATAAGGGAATGATTATAATTTTTCGTTTAGGTTTTCCCGGTAAAAATAGAAATATATACTTACAGTATTACATCAAAGAAATACAAGCAATTAGAATTGCTATTCGAGAAGGTTTAAATCCTAAACGAGAGATTTATTTGAAAACGAAAGATAATAGAGAAATTCCACTGACAAGAGTTGGGGAACCTATTGTACTCTCTGAAGCAGAAGAGAAGGCCAGTGAACTAGCTCAGTTTCTAGGAGTAGTATTGGAAGGTATTTCTTAAATGCTTAGAGTAGATTATATTGTTATTTAATTATTTACCTATGATCCAAACTGTGTTATATTGCGAGTATAAAATGCGGGTATAGTTTAGTGGTAAAACCTTAGCCTTCCAAGCTAATGATGCGGGTTCGATTCCCGCTACCCGCCTAAAATGACTATCAAGCTGTAGCATCTCCTCACGATTTATTGCATCTGGCTGGATTCGAACCAGCGACGTCCTCTGCAGGATGGTGGATTATGAGTCCACTGCCTTCGGCCTCTCGGCAACAGATGCCTGATAGATACTATAACATTAAATCATTCATTATATGAAACAATCTTATTCGTTCATATTGTGATATGTAGCAACTGCTGAAGGAGATAAACGATTTAAATATCTAAATATCCAATATTTGAAAATAGTATCAAGTACGACTGGAAATGTAGATATGAATAAAAAGATAAAATCTCTACTTTCTGGTAGTCCAAAATGTCGTAGAATGATTTCAAGAATAACTTCCCATCCGTGTGGAGAGTGAAATCCAACAAAAATATCTGTGAATAATATAATCAAAAACCCTTTGGCAGTATCGCTTAAACCATAAATTAATTCATTCATAAAAGACTGAAGAATAGATAGTTCCCTGCGGTCTCGTATAATAATTAATCCAATCGCTAAGACAGAAAAAATATCAGACAGAATATTCTTGATCGCATTTGCACTTTCACGCGTATATTCTTTGGTAATTAGAAGCGCCTTCTGTTGTAACTTTCCCTGCACTGAATTAGGTGGCAAAGATGGATATTTCCCTATTAATATTTCAAAATTTAATTTTTCCTCAAATCGCTGTAATTCTATAAGAGCACGTTCTTCTTGAGACTCATTTAAAAATATTCCTGGCTGGGTCTTATTCCATAAATAGTCCACGACCGGACCAAAAATAAATTGTTTAGAAAGTTGATTTATAATGATTGGCGTAATCATTAAAATTAAAAGATACTTTACAGAAGCTATAGTCTGGTACCTCAAAATACGAAACTCTTCTAAAGCTTCTACATCAGCATGTGGACTTAGTTCTTGTTTAAACTTTTCGAAAGTTCTTGTAATTGATCTAGGTAGTGGACTGAGTCTATTAACTGTAGACTGATTAATTCTTTTCAGGTTCCAATATTTCATATTAATTACTGATAGTTAGGGGGCATGCTATCCTAAATGGATTGATTTATTTAAGAAACTTCGATTAGCTAGAATAATTGCTTTATTTACGAGCGAGGACTTTAATGTTTAGAAACAATAATTGGCAGAGGATTTTATCTATATTATTATTTATTTATTGTTACAATTTATCGATTTCAAATAGACTTTGCTGCTATCTATCCAGTAATTTATATTATTTAAGTAACTACGATGTATCTGCTAGTAATAATATTCAAAGGATGCTGGCTTTTAATTCTTTCTTCTTAAAACCCAAGTGTCGAAAGTTGGTTCAATATAATTACACCTCTCAAGAAATCATCATTAATGGTATTAATAGCCACTTATTGAAAAGTAAAATCCAGTTGTTCTTAGGCATTCAATCTCATCGTACTTATATATTGTCATATAGACATATTCAGCACTGGGTTGAGAGACTAAAAATGTCAGGCTTTTTCACTTATGTTGATGCAAATATCTATTATTTTAATAATCATCAAGTTATTAAAATAAATGTAAGAGTTAACCCTATATTATCAAGAGTTTCTCTTGACAACTGTTCCACAAAACTTATCCCTTCTTCTTATGTCTATTTGTTATTTTATCACCAACTTGGTTATCCTCAAAGCTTTTCTCAAATTTATGGTAGTATCTCTAAAATTATAAAATGGTACCGTATGCGAGGATATCAGTGGGTAAAAGTAGCCATAGGATACGAACAAACAAGTAATTGCAATCTTATCTTATATATCTCAGAAGGCATAGTAAAGGATATTCAAATTGTGGAATATGCAATAGGAGATGAGCATAGTTACTCAGATAAAAATTTTTACTCAGATTATATTTTATCACTATTAAATATTGCATCGGGTCAGAGCTTGAACTTGAAAAATCTAGAAATGGGGATTCTGAAACTTAAAGGTTTGAAGTTCTTATCCATTTATAATTATGAAATTTCAAGATCATCTGAAGAGGCAAACGATCTTATATTAATATTGAATATAAAAATCCTGAGCGGTAAATCTACTGGTATATTTAGCAAGAAGATCACTTTTAAATCTAATTTGTGTGAACATATAGAGCAACTTTTAGAATATTTGCTAAATAAATTACTTTACAATCATGCTAATAATGACATTACTGAGCAGTGTTTTGCTTACTTGTATCTGCAAATGCCTGAAAATGATTCAATAGTTCATCCCCTATTAGTTTATAAAAATTACACTAACTTAAACTGGATATCCGAATGGTACCTTACTCCCTTAATATTTATTGTAGATAAAAATTTTGGTTTCAAGCATGTATTACGTAATATTGGCTCTTATCACAATAATATTACGCTTGACGCACAATTTCTCCAAACAGGACCTTGCTTAAATATCATTGGTGAAATACCATGGCAACCTATTTTCGGGAATAGGCTAGGTAATACAAGTTTAAAATTTTTTAGGAATACTTTTTTCCATCAAGTCCAACAAAGATACACGTTGCCAGTTTATCTAAATAATAAATTTTTTCACTATAGGCAATCCATTCTAAAGCAACAAGAACTACAGTTAAACTTCAATTTTGATATTCATCCATCTCTCTCCTTAGTCGAAGGCCTTCATATTAATACTATATCAAACCAACATATTCTATTGCAAAATTTTGTCTTTTTGGAAAAACTAGAATTATACAAGGCACCTGTTATGTTAAAAACTTTGCATTCAAAATTTAAACAAATTTGGATTTATAATATCCAGCAATTTGTGCGTTTTAAATGTAGACTAAAATACAACAGAATGAATAATATGCAATATTTATCAGGTTGCAGTAAATTTAGCATTAAGTCAATTCATTACATACCATACCAGTCGATCAGACCAAATACAAATAAAATGAAAAGTCATAAATATTCTCATCAACTTAACTTAAAATTGGAACAATTTCTTACAATACTTAAACATATTGTTGTAGTTCAAACACAATTTATCTTTTCACTAAGATCTAAATATTGTTTGCCCTTCTCAGAAGCTATGATTTCAATAGAGCCGGAGTTGATCAGAGGATACACAGAAGAAATATTTTCTTTACCATCTCAACTTGTCAAACTAAATTTAGAATATCATATTCCTATAGTTGATCAAAATACGTTTTTCATATTTTTTGATTGTATGCGTAATTTTCAATATTCATCTCAGACAGATTCCAATAGTTTGCTTCTCTCACAATATAATAAAGATACATATCAGTTTCGAGTTAGTTATGGGTTTGGCCTTAAATTATATATTCCGATTCAGAAAATACCATTTTTAAGGATTGAATATGCATATAATATTCATAAAGGCTCTTGTGTACATTTGAGAGTTGAACATTAACAAATTTAGAGAACCAATATTATTCTATATGATAGCATCTAATTTTTTTAAACTTAGCGAAGGAAGATGGATGACTCAACGTACGATCCATAAAATAAATGTATCAAAGTTGTACATACATAAATCAGAAGTCTCCATTAATTACAGTGGATATGGTGATAAGATAAATTACGGGCCAATCAAAGTTATGCAGAGAAGCATAGTCGAAACATCTGCTAATTATATAATAGAAGATCTTCTTGATTATCATATTGTCCAGTTATACTTAAGACCTAACAATAAAGACCTGAACAGAGCAAATATTAAGGTAATCCAAGATAGAATTACCTGTGATTTTGAGACTTACACTAATCAGAGAGATCATACCTCTATCAGTAGTTATGTTGGAGAACTACAAAATTTTGAAAAGGTATGGTTTGTGAATCCTAACCTTCGTTTAGGTGTTAGTACTGTAAAAAAGTTTCACAAGTTGATTGCGATAGCTTTTACTTCTGATATAAAAATAGTCTAATCCTTATTGGTAATATTTCTCTTTATTTATTCTAAATCTTTACGGTTAGGATTGCGTGATGGATCATTTGAAAGAAAGCCGAAGAAGAATAAAGATACAAAAAATATCACTGTAGTATAGACAAAAATCTTTAAAGTAAACATTTCCTTACCCTTATTTTTTACACGTTGTTATATATATTACAGTGATATTATTTAATGTGTGCTATTTTTAATATAGATTAATTTTACCTATTGCTGACAAATCAGAATAATTCCTTGCTTTAGTTACAATTTAGCAGATTAACTCAATAGTAGAAGTTGGTAAATTGGCTCAATGAGAAAAAAGAGTGCAAGAAAGGTAGTAAGATGATTTAAATTATAGATCTAAGCCTGTAGGAAATTCTTTAATAATATGAATTTGTATAATTTTAATATTTTCCGCCGCTTTATATTTGATTAACATATGGCTTAGATGACCTTCTATAATTATATAGTCTCCTCTACGATACCAATTTAATAAATTTTTACTGCATTCACCTTTAGCAATGGCATTCATATAATAGAATGCTCTTCCTTTTTTAGGATTAGGTATCTTAAGAGTAAATTTAATAAATTTTTGCTCTTTATAAGATAAATATTGTTTAGGCGTGGTCGCAATTTGCGCAGTTAAAAAACAAGTATTCATCTGATTTTCTATTAAAAAGTTATATTTTCGCTAGTTTCTTCAAGTGTATAGTTGAGTACTTTTAGTTTTTTCATTACCCTTGCAAAATATTCTTGAAGGTAATCTTCCAATGTAGTAATTTCTGCTATATTCAAATGGAATATAGTACAAATTATTTCCATCGGCACAGAAAACTCGTCTCCTCTAGTTAATACTTCTGCAAAAGCTAGTCTTTCTGAAATATTCCAGCTCCATTGAAATAATCGAGTAAAATTGCGGGTTATTTTCAGCAATTGGATAGGAATACGAGAAATCCTTGCTCTCTGACCTGATAGTTTTTCACACAATTCTATTATTTCAAACGAGTTCCATGACTGTTTTCCCACTAGAGGTAATTTTTTGTTTTCCATTGCAGGAATTGACAAACTACGGATCGTGAACTTTGCTATATCTTGTGTATCTATATAGGAGATAGAAGTTGATTCTCTAGCAACCCATATTGCTTGTTTATCAAGTATAGGGAGTGCATATTGCGAAATTAGCCCTTGCAGAAAACCGCATAATGAAAAGATAGTATATTTAAGCTGTGAACTTTTTAATTTTCCTTCAATCTTTAGCTTTAAATTCATTAAAGGAATCTCTGGATATTTTTCGGCATTTAAAATTGAGAAAAATATGAATCTCTGGACAGATGCTATTTCTGCTGCTTCAATTAACGCTAATTTTCCTTCTAAATCAATTTCAGTTATATTATATTGATCGTAAGATCTGGCTGTCGATGCGTCTATAATAGCTGTTATGCCATACAAGGTAGATGGTATCGTGTGAGGTAAGGTTAAGTCTCCATAAACCAACTCTGCTCCCCATTCTTTTAGAAATACAGCTTTTCTTAGATTTCTCACCAAACATTTAACAGAAAAACCTTCGTCTAATGCTCTTCTGACTATTTGTCGACCTAAAGTACCTGTTGCACCAATGACCAGTAGACTCATGATTAATGTAGTATTTTTAAACGATAATTATTGTTCTTTTAAATATTTTAAGATTTACATATTTCTGAATTTTCTTCTTATAAATATATATTTGGCTAGTATGGGTAGAGAGGGGCTCGAACCCTCAAAACTAAAGTTGTCACATTTTGAATGGGATGCGTCTACCAATTCCGCCATCTACCCTATCATATAATCACATGAGTATATGAAAAAATCAAGTCTTATAACATCGTAGAATATTTTAATGTAATTTCCTTGAACGATATTTGCAAGAGAAGCACTTTCTCATAAGTATTATAGATTTATTTTTACTCACCTTATATACTTTCAAATGCAATAAATATGATTAATTTAATAGAATTGAGTTATTTCCAGGATTACTTGTATAGCCCGCAAAATTGGTGTCATCATTTGAATGCTATATATAAAATCACCTTTATCTTTTGCTATTTAGCGATTGTTCCTTTTTGTCCTATCTTTGTGATTATAATCGTAGCTGCTATTTTTTCATCCATTTTATTCAATATAGGCATAGAACTTACGTCCATGCCAATAATTTCGAAAAAAATCTTTATATCAATCTTCTTGCTATTTATTCTATTGATGTTTCCCTATAGCATATCTTTAGATCGTATCTTAATTATTCGTTGTCAATTAGTGATATCTTCGTACTCTACTAATGCTGAAGTATATCGAAATATGAAATTTAGTTGTATTAACCCCACAGAGCGTTTTCAGAATTATAGTCGATTCATTATTAATATTATTATGCCTATTTCGATAATTAGAATAGGGATTGTTGTATTCTCCTATTTAAATCTATATAGATTAATTATATTGACAACATCGAATAACAACATCTTTTTATTTTATTTCCAAATTGTTAGTCATCTTCAAAAATACTACCCAATATTATTCAATTTACTCTTTATTATAATGTTATCTAATGATTTTGTTAAACGTCTAGAATTGAAAGTTACACATACGATGATTGCGATTAGTCTCCGAGGCTTATCATCATCTTCTCTCGATTATTATAGTAAAATATTGTATCTTTATTCGATTAGTTTTAATTTATTTATTAAAGATATAACGCAAGATACAATGACTATGTCTAAAGTTGCATATTTAAGAGATATTATTCCAAGATTAAGATGTAAATGGCTAGTAACATAATAATAGCATGACTTTTATCTTATGAATTTAGGTATTATCAATCTTATATCACAAATTTGCTAAGCTATGGAGATACATATGTGCAAAGAATTAGATTATATATCTCAGTCTTCGAGCTTGGATCGTTTAGTCAATCAACCTTATAAATATGGTTTTACTACAGATATTGACTCAGAAATATTCCCGAAAGGTTTAAGTAAGGATTTAGTAGAATTAATTTCTATTAAAAAAAATGAACCTGGTGTATTATTAGAGTTTAGGCTGAAGGCTTATCGTAAATGGAGAAAAATGCATGACCCTCTTTGGGCTCATTTGGAATATCCTAAATTAAATTATGAAAATATAGTCTATTATTCTGTGCCTAAGTTCAAAAAAAAATTAAGTAGTCTTAATGAAGTCGATCCAGAAATTTTAGAGACATTCGAAAAGCTGGGTATATCCCTAAATGAACAAAAACGTTTAAGTAATGTAGCCGTCGATGCTGTCTTTGACAGTGTTTCAATAGGAACTACTTTCAAGAAAGAACTCAGCGAAGCAGGAATTATCTTTTGTTCTATCTCAGATGCCATACAAGAACACCCAGATTTAGTTCACAAGTATTTAGGTACAGTAGTTCCTATAGGTGATAATTATTTTGCTGCTCTTAATTCCGCAGTCTTTAGTGATGGTTCTTTTTGCTATATTCCGCCAGATACTCGATGCCCTTTAGAACTTTCTACATATTTTAGGATTAATAACAAAGAATCGGGTCAATTTGAAAGAACCTTAATTATAGCTGATCAGAATAGTTATGTTAGTTATTTAGAAGGATGTACAGCACCACAATATGATAATAATCAGCTTCATGCAGCAGTAGTAGAACTAGTAGCTCTTAAGGGTGCGGAGATCAAATACTCTACTGTACAGAACTGGTATTCCGGCAATAAAGAAGGACAAGGAGGTATTTATAATTTTGTTACTAAACGCGGACTTTGTCTAGGTGAAAAGGCAAAGATCTCATGGACTCAAGTAGAAACTGGATCCGCAATCACCTGGAAATATCCTAGCTGCATTCTGATAGGAACATCATCAGTAGGAGAATTTTCTTCTGTTGCTTTAACAAATAACTATCAACAAGCAGATACTGGCAGTAAGATGGTACATGTGGGTAAAGATACAAAAAGTCGGATAGTGTCTAAAGGGATTTCAGCTGGTTACTCAAGAAATAGTTATCGGGGTCTTGTAAAAGTTGGTCCTAAGGCTTATCAAGCTCGTAATTATTCTCAATGCGATTCATTACTATTAGGCAATAAATGTGAGGCTAATACTTTCCCATATATTCAAATTCAAAATCCCTCTGCAAAAATAGAGCATGAGGCATCTACTTCTAAAATTGGAGAAGATCAGATTTTTTACTTCTTGCAAAGAGGTATTAGTTTAGAAGACGCAGTCTCACTAATGATAAGTGGGTTTTGTAAAGATGTATTTAATGAACTACCAATGGAATTTGCTGTAGAAGCTGACAGGTTACTTAATTTAAAATTAGAAGGAACAGTTGGATAATATACAATGACAAATAATTTACTTGAGATTAGTGATTTACATGCGGAAATAGACAGTATACCAATCTTGAAAGGTATAAATCTCTCTATTAATAAAGGTGAAGTACATGCCATTATGGGCCCTAATGGTTCAGGAAAAAGTACGTTAGCTAAAATTATAGCAGGTCATCCAGCTTACAAGATTACAGCAGGTCAAATTTTATTAGAAGGAAAAAACATTCTAGATTTGGATCCTGAACTTAGAGCACACATGGGAATATTTTTAGCTTTTCAATATCCTGTAGAAATGCCAGGTGTGAGCAATGCTGATTTTTTGCGTTTGGCTTATAATTCGAAGAATAAATATCTAAATCTAGAAGAATTAGATCCTTTGACATTCTTTAATAAAATAAGTAGTAAGTTAGAAATTGTAGGCATGGACGCAAAGTTTCTGACTCGGAATGTCAACGAAGGATTTTCTGGAGGCGAAAAGAAAAGAAATGAAATTCTCCAAATGGCTCTTCTAGCACCAAAGTTATCAATATTAGATGAAACTGATTCTGGCTTAGATATTGATGCTCTTAAGATCATTGCAAAAGGGATTAATACATTAGCTAGTCCAGATACTTGTATTATTTTGATTACACATTATCAAAGATTATTAGACTATATAGCTCCTGATTTTGTACATATTATGCAAGATGGTCAAGTTAAGTATACAGGTAATGCTGAATTGGCAAGGGAGCTTGAACGAGATGGATATGATATATTGGGCTCTAAAATAATATAATTACGATTAGCGGTTATGATTTAAATAACCACTGATCGCAATTATAATCTAATGAATAGTTATGCTAAAAACCCTTGCTTGACATCAGAGATAGCTTGTTGTAGCAATTTTTCAGCTTCACTATCAAGCTTTAAACTCTTTTTAATACTTTCTGAGAACTGAGGTTTAGAATTTCTTAAATCTTCACGCAATGCTTCAATAAAAGCCTTTATTCTAAGAATTTCAATATCATCCAGATAGCCATTGATACCTGTATAGATAATAGCTGTTTGCTCCTCTACTGAGATAGGAGAGTTTTGTGCTTGCTTAAGTATCTCTCTAAGACGTTGTCCTCTTGCTAGTTGATTTTGCGTTGTTTTGTCTAGATCAGACGCAAATTGAGAAAAAGCTTCTAATTCTGCAAATTGAGCTAGCTCTAATTTTAATTTACCAGCAACTTGCTTCATAGCTTTAATTTGAGCCGCTGAACCTACTCTAGATACTGATATACCTACATTGATTGCTGGCCTAATACCAGAGTTAAATAAATCTCCTGACAAGAAAATCTGGCCATCAGTAATGGAAATTACATTAGTTGGTATGTACGCAGATACATCACCTGCTTGAGTCTCGATGATTGGTAAAGCAGTCATGCTGCCACCACCTAATTCATTATTTAACTTAGCTGCTCTTTCCAGAAGTCGAGAATGCAAATAAAATACATCGCCTGGATAAGCTTCTCTTCCAGGAGGTCTACGTAATAGCAATGACATTTGTCGATAAGCTTGTGCTTGTTTAGTTAAATCATCATAAATTACTAATGTTGCTTTTCCTTGATACATAAAGTATTCAGCTAATGCTGCACCGGTATACGGAGCAATATATTGTAGAGTAGCTGGATCATCAGCATTTGCAGTAACGATTATAGTGTAGTCTAAAGCTCCTTTCTCATCTAATGCAGCAACTACTTGAGCTACAGAAGAAGCTTTTTGACCAATTGCTACATATACACAGATAACATCTTGGCCCTTTTGATTTATTATAGTGTCAAGCGCAACTGCTGTCTTACCAGTTTGCCTATCGCCAATAATTAATTCTCGTTGACCTCGTCCAATAGGAATCATTGAATCAATAGCTGTAATACCAGTTTGTAATGGTTCACAGACAGATTGTCTACTAATAATTCCTGGAGCTACAGATTCAATTAGACGCGTTTCATTACTACTAATAACACCTTTACCATCAATAGGCTGAGCTAACGGATCTACAACACGTGCTAAAAAACCATCTCCGACAGGTATTTGGGCAATTTTTCCAGTAGCTTTAACAGTACTACCTTCTAAGATGTCCCTACCGTCCCCCATTAGTACAACACCGACATTATCACTTTCTAAGTTTAAAGCAATGCCAATTGTTGCATCCTCAAATTCCAAAAGTTCTCCAGCCATCACTTCATCCAGTCCATATACTCGTGCAATTCCATCCCCAACTTGTAGAACTGTACCAATGTTAGAAACTTTTATTGTTTGATCGTATTTTTCTATTTGCTGACGAATAATATTACTTATTTCATCTGGTCTAATGTTTAACATATTATCTGTGATTGTTAATGAATTAAATATTTTATATTATTAATTTGTAACTTAAATTCGATGTAATTAAAAAAATTATAGCATTCCGGCATTTAGAAAAGAAGCTATATCTTTTAACTGACCACGCAAGCTAGTATCTATAAATTTAGAACCTATCTGTATGGTAAAACCACCAATCAGTTGAGGATCAATGGCGATTTCAAGCTTTATTTGACTATTTCCTGTCATGACTTCAAGTTTTTTCACCAATGCAATCTTTTGCTCATCGGTGAACATTATAGACGTAGTAACAGTTGCTACTAAAAGAGATTCTAATGAATATGCCAGATTGAGATAACGATCTAAAATAGAATCAATAATTGCAATTCTTCTTCGATCTACTAAAATCAGCATAAAAGTTAATATCGTACTGCTAACCTGTTCAGAAAAGAGCTTCCTGATTACTTCTTTTTTTGATATAGGCGAAATTAAAGGATTTGCTAAAAAAATCATCAACTTATCTGATCCCATCAGTAACTGAGATACAATAGTAACTTCTTCATTTACGCGATCTAAAATATTAGATTTCTGGGCTGAATCTAATAATGCTTCAGCATAAGGCAAAGCTATCTTTGAGGCCAAAGTTCTATTACTCATATTTTAATTCCAAGCTTTACGATTTTACTATCTATGATAGTAGATTGTATTTCAACATTTATTTGGCTCTTTAGCTGAATAGTAACTCTATGAATTGCAAGAGCGATAATTCTTTGTTGTATTTGCTTCTTTATTTGTTTTTCAGCATTAGTGATACTATTTTTACCCGATGCTGTTAATTTCTCTATGTCTAATTTACCTTGAGCTAGAATAGAATCTCTGACTTTCTGGGCTGTAATTTCAGCCTCTTTTTTTATTTTGCTCACAATTATCTGAGTCTGAGCCAATTGCTTTTTAGACTCTTTGAGCCTTAAAGCAGATTGTTTTAATCTTTCTTCTGATTCTTGAATTGCTACTAAAACTTTTTCTTGTCGACTTGTTAGGGCAGATCCCAAGAAATTCTTGAGTACATATATTAAGCCAGATACAAGTAGAATAATATTAATAACATTAGCTTCTAAAAAGTTAGTATTTAGTCCAAATGTTTTGCTATTACTCTGGCTAGCAAATATATTAAAAATGTGAAGATAATTATTCATGCTGTAATATATTTTTGTTAATTACTTAATATCATTGATCCTAAGTTCATTAGTTTGTAGATTGATTGTTAAGCAGTTTAGCTTTAATTTGATCGCTTAAAATTTGGACTTGACTTTCTAAAGTTTTGATAGCTTGATCTTTTTGGAGAACTAATTGCTGAGATGCCTCATACACTAATTGTTCAGCATCATTTTGAGCTTCTTTAATCTTCGATAGTACAATTTTTTCTGCTTCTTTTTGAGATGATTTAATTAATTTTTGTGCATCTCGCCTTGCTTCTGCTAATTCTTGCTCATATTGTCTTGTTAAGAGATCAGCTTCTTGCAATGTAGCAGAAGCTGTGGTTAAACTATTGCGGATATATTCATCTCTGTCATCGAGAATTTTAGTAACAGGCTTAAAAAAAGTAATATTTAGCAACGACATTAATACTAAAAATTGTAGGGCCATCAATGGTAGCGTTGCATTGAAGTCAAATAATCCTCCATCGACTTCAGCTGCAGAGATATTTAAAGCTAATAAAACTGGTAAATTTATCATGAAAATAACTTCAGATTAAAGAATAATTCTACGAATGGAAGATCCGATTTGATAAAACGCTTAGACTGCTTACTATTATAATTGTATAATTGATAGTAATCAGGCTAAGCGCAAAAGATTAAGTTATCCAGTGTAAGGATTAGCGAACAATAAAGATAATGCTACAACTAAACCATAAATAGTTAAAGATTCCATAAATGCCAAACTTAGCAGTAACGTCCCACGAATTTTCCCTTCAACTTCTGGCTGTCTAGCGATACCCTCTACTGCATTGGCTGCAGCACTACCTTGCCCTATCCCGGGTCCAATAGCAGCTAAACCAACAGCAAGACCAGCAGCTATAACAGATGCAGCAGAAACAATTGAATCCATAATTAAAATTTTCGTTGTAAAGAAATAGATAGACAATGAACAGATTTCATGTAAAAGTAAAGTAATGAAATAGCATTAACAATAATTAAATAATTATTTTTTTAACCTAATGCTCTCCATGACCTTCCATTGCCTCACCAATATATGCAGCAGACAAGGTTGAAAAAATCAATGCTTGTATTGAACTAGCAAACAAGCCAAGAATCATTACTGGCAATGGGATTAAAATAGGTACTAATAATGTAAAGACTGATACAACTAATTCATCAGCAAGTACATTTCCAAATAGTCGGAAGCTAAGTGATAAAGGTTTTGTAAAATCTTCTAAAATATTAATAGGTAATAATACGGGAGTAGGCTCGATATATCTCGAAAAATACCCTAAGCCATTTTTCCGTAGTCCTGCATAGAAATAGGCTATTGATGTCAATAAGGCTAAAGCAACTGTTGTATTAATGTCATTAGTTGGTGCTGCTAGTTCCCCCTCTGGTAATTGAATTAGCTTCCAAGGAATTAATGCACCAGCCCAATTACTGCCTAAAATAAACAAGAAAATAGTCGAAGTATAAGGGACCCAAGCTCTATATTCATGTTCTCCGATTTGGTTTTTAGCAATATCTTGAAGAAATTCAAGAACATATTCCATGAAATTCTGCATACCCTTTGGAATCTGTTCAAGTACTTTTGTGCCAATAACTGCAATGATCAGTAAAATACTGATTACTAACCATGTAACAATAAATACTTGACCATGTACTTTATAAGGTCCAATTGGCCAATATAGATGTTTACCTACTTCAACCGAAGATATAGTAAGAAATGTATAAACTCCTTCAATCTTATCGAGATGATTTTGATACAATGTTAGTATCATAGTTATACCTCAGCAATAAATTAGAAGTATGAAAAACTGTTATCGCACATTCATGCCAATGACTTAGATCTTCTGACTTATACATATCCTCAAAAAGCAATTTAGTTATTTCATGAATTTTGTTTGTTGGAATTAGTATAGTTTTATATCATGCTATTGCATAAAAAATAAAGATATTACCATTAACCTTAATTATATATCTATATAAAAATTTTTTTAGTATTATTGTGAAAATAAACTTAAAGATATGTAAAGATTATCTGTGTTATTTATTTGTCATATTTTCAATTTCTTCAGCTAAATTATTGGAAGATTTTTTTATTCCTTCACCAAGTGAAAAACGTACGAACCTTCTAACCCGAATATTTTCTCCCATTAAGGATATGTTACTTTTAATCAGATCATCTATAGTTATATCTGTATTTCTTATAAAAGGTTGATTCAACAAAGAAAGCTCATCCATCCTTTTCTTTACGCGCCCTTCGACAATTTGAATTCTTATATTCTCTGGCTTATCTTCTAAATCTTCTTTACCTGCTTCTATATATCTCTCTCTTTCTATTACAGCGTCAGGAATGTTACGAGTAGCTACGTACTCAACAGCAGGACAAGCAGCAATTTGCATAGCAATATTTCTAGATAATTCTTGAAATTCTATGCGCCGCGCTACAAAGTCTGTTTCACAATTGACTTCAACTATAACTCCAATTCGTGAACCTGCATGAATATAGCTTTCAATGAGTCCCTCAGCAGTTGTTCGATTTAATTTCTTGCTTGCAGAAGCTAAGCCTTTTTGCCGTAAACTTTCTATAGCTTTTTCAATATTACCGTCAGATTCTTGCAGTGCTTTTTTACAATCCATCATGCCGGCACCAGTTTGGCTTCTCAATTCTTTAACATATTGAGCAGATATTTTTATAGTCATACTCGATTCCCTCTTTTACTCGTTCTTTATAATTTGTAGAATGCCAATACAAAACTAGTTCTTTAACTTATATTATCATCAACTGTGATATTCTCAGAGTTGTTTGTACTACCTTCGATGATTGCGTCCGCAAGTTTGCCAATAATCAATTTGATAGATCTAATAGCATCATCATTAGCTGGAATAGGTATATCTACAATCTCTGGATTACAGTTAGTATCTAAGATACAAATAGTCGGAATCCCAAGTTTAATACATTCTTGGATAGCTGTTGTTTCTCTTTTCTGGTCTACTACTACTACTATATCGGGTAAGCCTTTCATCGTTTTTATGCCGTCTAAGTGCTTACGTAATTTTTCTAATTCCCTTCTCATGACAGATGCCTCTTTTTTAGGTAGTTTATTTATAATACCTGCTTTTTCTTGAGATTCTAGTTCTTGTAAACGCTCGACTCGAGATTTGATAGTTATCCAGTTTGTTAACATTCCTCCTAGCCATCTTTGATTAACATAATAAGAATTAGAACGTATAGCTTCTTGAGCAATGATCTCAGATGCTTGTCTTTTAGTTCCTAAAAATAAGAATGTTTTTCCTGCCATAGAACAATTTTTCACAAAATCATAAGCTTCTGTTAACAATTGAGCTGTTTGTACCAAGTCTATAATATGGATTCCATTTCTTTCAGTATATATATATGGAAACATTTTAGGATTCCATCTTCTTGCTTGGTGACCAAAGTGAACTCCTGACTCCAACATTTCTGCTAATGTAACTATTGCCATATTAACTCCGGGAAATATAAATTTAACGACATGTGGTCTTTGTACTTTCTTTTTAACTATTATACAATTCTCAATATTACGCAAGCCCCTAAAAAGGATATTCTCTTGCACTCCTATCATCTAAAATAATATCATCTGCTTGATCTTTTACGTGGCCAGTTCTTGTCGGCTCTTTATCTATCTCTGCCTTGGCTTCTCTTTGAAGATTTCGCTCTATATTATTATTATAGGCGTTAAACCCAGTACCAGCTGGTATTAGTCGTCCAATAATCACGTTTTCTTTTAGCCCTCTTAGCCAATCTAATTTTCCAGAGATAGCAGCTTCAGTTAATACTTTAGTTGTTTCTTGAAAACTTGCTGCAGAAATGAAACTTTCTGTATTTAATGATGCTTTAGTTATCCCAAGTAAAATGGGATAGTATATTGCTTCTTTCTTCTTCAAAACAAATATTGTCTTATTGATTGTGTGAATCTTTTGCAATTCTACAATTTCACCTGGCAAATAGTCTGTATCTCCACCCATTTCTATCTTCACTTTTGAAGTCATTTGTCTGACAATAACTTCAATGTGCTTATCAGCAATATCAACACCTTGAGATTGATATACTAATTGTACTTCCTTGACCAAGAATAGTTGTATCTCTTGAACACTTAAAACTGTTGCATCATACAAATTCAATCCTAAACTCAAATATGCACGAAAACTTGATTCCAATAAAATGTGTGGATTAAAATGAACGTCCGCTTTTTTCCTTGCTTCTAAAATTTCTTCAATTCTGGGTAAACCCTGTACAATATCTCCGGTCTTAGCTCTTTCAAAAATTAGAGTGGCCAAGGTTTCACTTCTTTGCACTAAATGCTCATTATTAACATGGAGGATTGCTCCTTTGGATACTAGATATGGTCTTCCAATTCTCATAGTAACTTTGCGATCTTGAATATTTATGATTTTTCCCGACTCTAAAGAGATTACTTCATCTGTAATTTCATCTCCGGCGCAGATCCAATCATCTAACTTTACTTTTATGTTGCTTCTTGTAGGCAGTTGAAAAATTTTCTGATCTAGCGGAGTTACAATTAATAACCTACGATTGTAGGAGTTTACATTATCAATTTCTTCAATAATACCTGTGCTTGTTGCAAGTATTTCAGTTTGTGCTAAAATTGTATCTGCACAAATAGACTGATTATCTTTAACCAGCAACTTTGTAATAGTTGCTATTTCACTTGATTCATAAGAGATATCTGTTTTTAAAGATAGTGTCTCTGCTATAATTAGTTGTAATGTATATGAACTCATTGTATTGTCATTGGGCGTGAATTCAACATTACAATTCAATTGTGATGCATTCTCATCAATTGCAATAATAAGCTGAGTCTTTACCAAATTAACACCATTTACCGACTTCACTCGATCACCATCTTTAAATGGAGTTCGTTTAACTATTTTAAGATCCAACCCGGTGTTTTCTTTAAGATTATCACAAAGCTTATATTCTTTAAGAGGTATTGAATAGACAATGACAGGACGAATGAGTATATAACTGCGAGATTCAGTTTTAATATATTCCCAATATACTAATTTATTAGTAGTAATGCCATCAACAATAGTTTCGCCAGGTCTTAAGAAACCTCTTTTCTTAGAAGATACTATGGATTCATCTTGAATAAGATATATATCACCAGGCTTAATTACTATCTCACGAACAATTCCATCTTTTTGGATTATTTCAATAATCCCAGAGTGTTTAGCAAAAACATTTTTTATAATCTCTGTGCCTGCATCAATAAAGTCACCATTCTTGACAAACAATAATGATATATCTTTATTGACTTCATGTGTTTCCTCAGAAATCCATAATATATACCCAGGACCTAGTATATCATAGGATTCTTGGACTTCATTAGTCTTTTTTTTAGAGACTGGTAAATCCAAATATTTAACAATTCCTCCTGTTGGAGTTGTATAAGTATCTGTAATTAAGTCAGCAAGAATCTGACGATTTACAAGTGTTTGGTTCGGTACAATATGCAATAAAAACTTATCTTGCTGTAAAGTTTCAAGAATGTAAGAACCATTAGAAAGATTGTTGTCGAAAGAAACTTTAGCATGTGATAAAGTCTTGGAAGCAATAATAATTTTAATATCTTGATTAGACGGACTGTAGGAGTTAAGCTTTTTTGTATACATACGAACTTTACCAGCATTCTGGGTTGTAATATTTATTTTGGCTAAAATGGTTCCTTTTGCAATTGCATCTTTTTTATTTACCATTAATTCTGCATTATCAGGAATATGATAAGTCTTACCAGACAAAATCCATACTAATCCACCTGTTTGAGCTATTCGAACTGTATGCTGCTTGTTCTGAATTTCTTCAACTGTTAAATGAGTGAATTGCACTTTTCCGGCAAAATCTGCCAGAATCGACTTCTGAGCTCTTTCAGTAATTAATCGATTACTTAATGGACACTCTGCAATGACTTGATTAGTCTTTACTAATTGATTGTTTTTCACAAACAGAATTGTACCTTTACTTAAGAATATTGCTTTAATATTATTCTTTTGGTCATCTAATAATATTTTGCAGTCAGATTCTGCTAATAAAGCTTCTTCCCCATGACGAGTTCTTGTTGGATTCAACACTATATTTTTAGGATATTTCACGATAGCTACCATTGGTGAATGAATTGTTCGAGCTAATTCGCCCGTAAAAACACCTCCTGTATGAAAAGTTCTCATTGTCAATTGCGTACCAGGTTCTCCAATTGATTGAGCTGCAATGATACCAACGGCTTCTCCTAGATCAACAATGCGACCATGTGCTAGATTCCAACCATAGCATAACTGGCAGACTGAACCCAGTGCATCACAAGTAATAGGAGAGCGAACTAATACTTTAGAAATTTTAGCAGCTGTAATTCTTTTTGCCAAAGAAGGCCCGATCTCTTGATTAGCCTTTGCAATTGTAGTACGTGCAATAGAATCATAGAGATCATCAGCTAATACTCTCCCTAGTAATGCTTGTTCCAAGCTAATTAAAGACTTCTGATTATCAATCATGGCTTCTAATAAAATCCCTCTAGACGTTTTACAATCTGTCTCGCGTATAATAACGTCCTGAGAAACATCCACAAGTCTTCGTGTTAGATAGCCAGAGTCTGCTGTTCTTAATGCTATATCTACTAATCCTTTACGTGCTCCATATGACGATATAAAATAATCTGTAACAGTTAAGCCTTCACGAAAATTGCTGGCTATTGGTAGATCGATAATTTGTCCTTGTGGATCAGACATTAATCCTCTCATACCCACTAATTGTCTTACTTGTGAAATATTACCTCTAGCGCCTGAGAATGCCATGATATATATGGGATTCAAAGGGTCTGTTTCTTTAAAATACTTAATAATTTCTTGCTTAAGCGATTCGCTAGCATTATTCCATGTATCTATAACTTTTTGAAATCTTTCTACAGCTGTTATTTCTCCTCTCTGGTATTTATTATCGGTTAAAGCTATAGATTTCATTGTAACTTCTAAGAGTGCCTTCTTTGCGGGTGGAATTCTTAAATCTTCTAGACTTAATGATATGCCAGCTTTAGTTGCATAATAAAATCCCAAATTCTTTAGTTTGTCAGCCATATTGGCAGCTCGCGCCACTCCATAATTTCTGAAAGCTCGTACTATAAGTTGTTTCAATTGCCCCTTGTCAATAACTTGATTTGAAAAACTTGGTTGATGCAACATACTTATTTCTTGCATTTTTTAATATAATACCCTAAAAAATTTTCTTTAATTGACTAAAGATTCTTGAATTACTTTGTTGAAGAGAATCCGGCCAGCTGTAGTTCTAATATATTGTACGATACAGTATCCTTGATAATCCTGTTTAATAATTCTTTGTGGGAAAAACTTTGTTACATAGCCATCTAACTCCTCTTGAGAGTGAAGTATTTCTTCAGAATCTCCATTGTCAACTATTCCATCAAACCTAACCCAAATATAAGCATGCAAATCAATAACTGATTCTTGATATGCCAACAGTACATCTTCTAAGCTCGAAAAATACTGGCCTGCTCCTGTTTGACTAGCTGGATTATTTGCGGTCAGATAGTAACATCCAAGCACCATATCTTGACTAGGCATTAAGATTGGTTGACCAGTAGCCGGGGATAAAAAATTATGTGGAGCTAACATTAATAAGCGAGCTTCTGCCTGAGCTTCTAGCGATAAAGGAACATGAACAGCCATCTGGTCACCATCGAAGTCTGCATTAAAAGCAGGACATACCAATGGATGTAGCTTAATTGCTCTTCCTTCTACTAGTAATGGCTCAAATGCTTGAATGCCTAATCTATGTAATGTAGGCGCTCGATTTAGTAATACTGGGTGACCGTGAATAACTTCTTCTAAAACATGCCACACACAAGCTTCATTTTTTTGAATAAGCTTTTTTGCTGCCTTTATATTATTAACTAATCCTTGTAATATTAAGCGATGTATGACAAATGGTTGAAAAAGTTCTAATGCCATTTCTCTTGGTAAACCACACTGATGTAATTTCAAGTTAGGACCTACCACTATTACCGATCGTCCAGAATAATCAACTCGTTTGCCTAGTAAATTTTGACGAAAACGACCTTGCTTTCCCTCTATAATGTCGGATAAAGATTTTAAAGGACGATTGTTAGCACCTACTACTGTGCGCCCTCGACGGCCATTATCCATCAACGAGTCAACAGCTTCTTGGAGCATCCTTTTCTCATTCCTGATGATAATTTCTGGTGCTAGGATTGATTTAAGACGAGACAGTCGATTATTTCTATTAATAATTCTGCGATAGAATTCATTAAGATCTGCAGTAGCAAAACGACCGCCATCTAACTGCACCATTGGTCGCAAATCTGGCGGTATCACTGGAATCACTGACAAAACCATCCATGCAGGATTTGCTCCTGTTGAGGCGAAGTGATCCAATAATCGCAATCTTTTCATCTTTTTGTTAAATCTAGGGGATAGATTCTTTGCATTTTTAGGCGGTTTTAATGCTTCTTCTCTTAAAGTATTTGCAGTAGTTTTTATATCTAGATCCTCTAGTAACTTTTGAATAGCTTCAGCGCCAATACTAACTTCTACCCCAAACAGAGTTGATGATTGTGGATATAATTGATCTTCCAATTCTCTCCATTCATATCCTTCTAATAGTTGTTTATAAGCCAATCGATCGTAATTCCCTGGGTTTGTAACTACATATGAATGGAAATATACTATTTTTTCTACTTCTTTTACCGTGAAGTCAAGGGCTAAAGCAATGTAGCTACTACTCCCTTTTAGATACCAGACATGAGTAACTGGTGCAGCTAATTCAATATAAGCCATTCTATGGCGTCGCACCTTTGACTCAGTAACCTCTACGCCGCATCTTTCACACACTACACCTTTATAACGAAAGCGCTTATACTTACCACAATGACATTCCCAATCTTTCACCGGGCCAAAAATCCTTTCACAAAATAAACCATCCATTTCTGGTTTCAATGTGCGATAATTGATTGTTTCTGGCTTTGTTACTTCTCCTACTATTTGTCCATTTGGTAAAGTTCGCTCTCCCCAATACCTAATTTTAGCGGGAGAAGCTAAACTAATCTTTATATAGTCAAAGTACTGTTCAAATTTTGCCATAATGAAATTGTGATACTGGTATTACTGGATGTCTACAATACAACTATGTTCTATTTCTTGATTAATCGGATTTTAGGGTATATTATGAAATACCTGTGTTTCTTCTGCTATAAAATCTTGATCTACCTGACTTACCGTATTGTCAAATGGTTGGCTCGACAGACTTGTAATATTTTGATTATTTGACATTAGGTCAACCTCAATACCTTGAGTTTCTCCATCTGCACATAATTCTAGTTTATATGCCGCTATGTCTAATCCTAATGACTGTAATTCTCGCATTAGCACCTTAAAAGATTCAGGTGTACCTGGCCTTGGGATAGGTTTTCCTTTTACAATGGCATTGAGTGCTTCATTTCTCCCTTGCATATCATCAGACTTGACTGTTAATAATTCTTGTAATGTATATGCCGCTCCAAATGCTTCAAGAGCCCACACCTCCATTTCACCAAGACGCTGCCCTCCATGTTGTGCTCTTCCTCCTAGAGGCTGCTGGGTTACTAAAGAGTACGGACCTGTCGATCTTGCATGAATTTTATCATCAACCAGATGGACTAATTTAAGCATGTATGCTTTTCCGACAGTAATAGGATTATCGAACATTTGTCCTGTTCTACCATCAAGTAGGCAAATTTTACCCGGGTGATGCAAATTAAACAACCAAGATTGATTATTACAATAACTTGCTTGTTGTAGTTTACGATTAACTAGTACTCTAGATGCTTCGATCCCGTACATTTCATCAAAAGGAATAATTTTAAATCTTTTAGATAAATATTCCCCCGCAAGACCCAGTAAACACTCAAACAATTGGCCAACATTCATTCTTGACGGCACACCTAAAGGATTCAACACAATATCTACCGAAGTACCATCCGGTAGATATGGCATATCTTGTCTTGGTAAAATTCGTGATATGATACCTTTGTTTCCATGACGTCCAGCCATTTTATCTCCAACTTGAATTTTTCTTTTTTGCGCAACATAAACTCTAATAATTACATTAGTTCCAGGTGGTAATTCATCTCCTTTTTGTCTAGTGAATACTCTGATATTGACAATTCTACCTTTTGCTGCATTAGGTAATCTTAAAGAAGTGTCACGTACATCTCTTGCTTTTTCACCAAAAATAGCTCTTAATAATTTGCCTTCAGGAAGCTGGTCAGATTCCCCTTTAGGAGTAATCTTTCCTATTAGGATGTCTCCAGATTCTACCCATGATCCTATAGTAATCACACCATTTCTATCTAATTGGCGAATAGATGATTCACTAACGTTTGGAATATCACGTGTAATTTCCTCTGGACCTAATTTTGTTTGACGACATTCTATTTCATATCTTTCAATATGAATTGAGGTATAAACATCTTCATAAATAAGCCTCTCACTAATAAGAAAAGCATCCTCATAGTTATAGCCTTCCCATGGCATATAAGCTACAAAGATATTCCGCCCCAATGCCATTTCTCCACCGTCAGTAGAAGCACCATCAGCAATAGTTTGACCAATTTTCACTTCTTCGCCAGGCCAGACAATGGGTCGTTGATTAATACATGTATCTTGGTTTGAGCGATAATATTTTTTTAATCGGTAGTGAGCAGTCTGACCTGTAACACCTTGAATACCTATTTTTGTTGCTGACACATAAGTAACAATACCATGAGTTCTGCTTAGTATAATCATGCCAGAGTCCCTGGCAATTTTAGCTTCTAAGCCGGTCCCAACTATAGGCTTTTCAGGATAAAGGAGTGGCACAGCTTGTCTTTGCATATTTGAACCCATTAGCGCTCTATTAGCATCATCATGCTCCAAGAACGGAATTAATGATGTAGCTGCAGAAATAACTTGTATAGGAGAAACCGCGATATAGTCTACTTGGGCAGGAGTAGTTGTTAAAAATTCCTGGCGATATCTAATAGGAATGATTTGGCCTTCAATATAACCAGATTCATTGATTAAAATATCTGCTGGTGCAATTCTTATATTATCTTCCTCATCTGCTGTCATATAAATAGGCTTTACATCTTTAATTACTTTGCCTTTAGAGACTTTAAAATAAGGTGATTCGATAAAACCGTAAGAATTGACTCTTGCATAAATACTGAGTGAACCAATCAAACCAGCATTAGGCCCTTCAGGGGTTTCGATAGGACAAATTCTACCATAATGGCTAGGATGTAAATCACGCACCGCGAAACCAGCGCGATCTTTATTTAGCCCTCCTGGACCTAGAGCACTTATCCTACGTTTATGAGTTAGTTCAGCTAAAGGGTTGGTTTGATCCATAAATTGAGAGAGCTGACTAGAACCAAAAAATTCGCGGACTGAGGCAATTACGGGCTTAGGATTAACAAGATTAGACAAACTTAGCGTATCTAGGTCACAAATAATCATCCTTTCTCTAATAATCCTCTCAAGCCGATTTAAACCTATACGCATTTGATTTTGCAATAGTTCACCTACTGATCGTACACGCCGATTACCTAAATGATCAATATCATCCAATGAACCTACATTTTGCTCTTTGAGATTAATAAGATAGTCAATAGCAACAATAATATCTTGAGGAGATAATACTCGAAACGAAATGGGTACATTGGTATGTAGCTTCTTATTGATTTTATGCCTACCGACTTCCCCTAGATCATAGCGCTTAGGATCAAAAAACCTAGAATAAAGCATTTGCAAAGCTACTGAGACAGTAGCTGGTTCATTAGGGCGTAATTTACCATAAACAATAAGCAATGCTTCTTCATCAGTGATATGCTCAACAGAAAATTTGCCTATTTCTTTATCCAATTCTTTACGTTCATAAAGTATTGATGCATTAATTAAAAAATTGTATTTACTTAATCCTTTTTTAATTTCATTTTGTGTTAGACCAATAGCGCGCAAGAAAACATATGCATTAACTTTATGTGTTTTATCAATACGAACCCAGATCTGTGCTTTGGCATCGATTTCAAATTTAAGCCAAGATCCACGATTAGAAATTAAGCTTGCACTAAAAACATATTTGTCATTTTTATCTAGTTCTTTTTTATAATAGATACCTGGACTGCGTACAATTTGATTAATAATTATTCTTTCTGTTCCAGCGACAATAAATGTGCCCCGGTTTGTCATTAATGGTAAGTCACCAATGAAAACAGGGCGCTTTTTATATTTTTTTGTATTAGTATGTTTGTCTTGGTAAGTAACGATAGTATGATGATTAACATCTTGACGTGGATTAAAAAGCTCAATATCTTTACGAGTCAGTTTAGCCGGTATATAAATTTGTGCACTATAAGTACGATCACGACTTTTAGCTTTGCGGATACTATAGCGAGGAAATTTGAGTTTGTATTCTTTGCCGAAAAATTGCAATTCTAATTTTCCGGTAGGATCTGTAATAACCGGGAAAAAATCTAGTACTTCAGCTAACCCTTCCGAAAGAAACCAGCGAAAACTATTTATTTGAATATCAGCTAAATCTGGAAAAGTAGAACAAATCGGCACATCTTTTGCTAGTAGCATAAATGATTAATTCCTTGACTCAAATATTTTAAGAGCACAGTATGTTATACACACTAAAGTTGCAATACTTTAGTTGTTAAATGAGGCAGATTCATAACACAACTATGAAAAAAGTTATTAGCTTGGAATAGATAGAATAAGATTGCAAAAATAAAGCAAGGATAATATAATATATTCAATTTAATGATTTTTGATAGATAAGCTGAGATCTGTCTTGTATTATAGTGAATCAAGATCAAAGTTATCATATAAAATGCAATACAAGACTTATTGATTATTTCTTATACTGCTTAAATTTGTTTTATTGAACGGGCAACTTCTTAAATGCTTTCATCAGAAGAGCTTTTTTACGAGCACCATTATTTTGATGAAGTACACCTTTATTTACCGCTTTATCTATCTTACTATAAATTATGGATAAATTTGCTTTCAGTTGATCTGAGTTACTTGAATTTGTAAATGTATCAATCCTCGCGAAATATTTTTTAGTCAATGTTTTGATAGTAGATTTATAAATCTTATTTCTGGAGCGATTTCTTTCAGCAACTGCTATACGTTTTATTACTGACAATTTTTTAGGCATTCTAGTATCCTGTATTGAAGTTATAAGTAACTATTATAGAATAATAAACATGAAATTTATAGAGATTATAACACTAAGAGCTGTCAATCTACAATACAAAAATAAAACCTTCCAGAATAAGAAATTTTGAAGAAACTTGATAGTTAGCATGAAAGCATGAGATAATCATATCATCACTATTATAATCATGGTTTATTAAGAATGGGAAAAAGTAAAGGCGCACGAATAATAATTACGCTCGAATGCTCATGCCGGAATATACCAAATTTAGATAAACGCAGATCTGGTATTTTTCGCTATACAAGTACAAAAAATCGAAGAAACACGCCGAATAGAATGGAACTTAAAAAATATTGTAGACAATGCAATGGTCATACCACCTTTAAAGAAATCAAATAATAATAAATAGTTACTATGGCTTTATACAATAAACGAATTTCTCCCATCAAAAAAGCAGAACTACTAGATTATAAAGATATTGACTTACTACGTAAATTTATTACCGAGCAAGGAAAAATCTTACCTCGTCGTTCGACAGGTTTAACATCAAAGCAGCAAAAAAAATTAACTAAAGCAATAAAACAAGCAAGAATTCTTGCTTTATTACCTTTTTTAAATAAAGATTAAATTATATTGCCTAGAAGTTATAACTTAATGATATAAGAAAATAACTGATAGGCTATCATTGAACACTTTCTGAGTTACAATTCTTTAATTTTTGGTATCGACTCATAAGCTTCTATTCTATCTTTTTTTTGCCAAGAGTCAAAATCAATTGACAAGACACCACATTCATTACCAACACTTATCTCAGCTATATCCTCTTTTACTCTTTTCAAAGAGTCTATTTTTCCAGTGTATAATATTTTGTCATCCCTTAAAACTCGTATAGATGCACGATGTTTTAATTTACCAGAAAGAACTTTGCAACCAGCAACTGATCCTTTGCTTACAATAAAGACTGTTTCTACTTGTGCATGACCTATAATGTATTCAGAATATTCAATCTCTACTAGCTGTAGCATAGATTCTTGAATGTAATCTATCATCTCATATATTACTGCAAAGTAGTGTATATTAACCTTAGCTTTACTAGCTAATGTTTTGATATTATTAGTTGGTACAATATTAAAGCTAATAATAGTTGACTTACTAACTGAAGCTAATTGTATATCACTCTCTCTTATTTCTCCTACTCCTATATATATAAGGTTTAATTGTACTTTACTCTGTGGGATATTTGTAAATGCGTCAATTATAGCTTCAATTGATCCTTGAGCATCTGTCTTCAGTATAAGATTTATTTGCTTAGTACCAGAGTGTTCCTTTTGTCTAATAGAAGAATCAAAAGTGATACGTGTATTAAGTTTATGTTGATTAGTATAAGCTAAATGCTTGGTTTTAGATTGTTGGAATAGCTGATTTTTTGCTTCTCTTTCATCCTTCGCAGTACTGAACAAGCTTCCTGACGTAAGCACATCTGTTAGTCCCCAAATTTCAACTACCGAAGATGGACCAGCTTTCATCACCTTATTGCCTTGACGAGAGACAATAGCTCTTATTTTTGACATAACATTGTCAACTACTATATAGTAACCAATGGAGAGTGTGCCATTTTGTATAAGAATATGTGAAATAGGTCCTTTTGTACGATCCAGATGAGAATCAAGAATTGTTCCAGAAGCCAAAACCTTAGGATTAGCCTGTAAATTTTGTAGTTTTGCTTGAGTTAATATGTGTTGTAGCAATATTTCTATATTAATATTAGCAAGTCCACTAACTTCGACTATTGGAATATTTCCTCCTGAATCTTTTTCAATTATACCATATTCAACTAAACTAGCTTTTACTGCTGAAATATCAGCACCAGACTTGTCAATTTTGTTAATAGCAACTACAAATGGTAACTTATGATTCTGCAAGTGCTTTATAGCTTCTATGCTTTGAGGTTGTAAGTTATCATCTGCAGCAACAACTAATACTCCTACATCTGTAACTTGTGCTCCTCGCCTTCTCATTGCTGTAAATGCTTTATGTCCAGGAGTATCTAAAAATATAACTTGCTCTTGTACTTTAGTATGCACATCATCGATTTGTAATTCATAAGCATTAATAGATTGCGTTATTCCACCAGCTTCTATTGTAGATTCGTTAATCTTACGAATTGTATTCAAAAGAGTTGTTTTACCATGATCAACATGGCCAAATAAAGTTACAATAGGTGAGCGCTTAATAAATAATTCAGGATTATCATCCTTAACACTAGAAGCATATTTAACTTTATTATTCTCAAGATTATTCTCAAGGATCAAATTATCAGTTAGGATAAATCCATAATGTTTAGCAACAGATTTAGCCATTGGAACATCTATCATCTGGTTCATAGTTACAGATACACCTTGTAAGAATAACCACTTAATAATTGCTGCTTCTGGCAATTTCAACAAAATACTTAAGTCTTGTATAGTTAAAGGATTGTCTATGAAAATAGTACTCTCTTTTTCACTGTTTATCTGATCTATATTTGTCTTTTCCTGATATATACTATTCTTCAGATGATTTAAATTTTTTCGGCTACTGGTTAATATTTTGCTTGCAATAGTTTTTTTCTTGAGTGGCTTAGGTGGTCTCATAATAGAGAGCTCTAAGCTTTTAGCCTGTTTAATTGAGCCGATGTAGCTAGAGTCTAAATTATCATCTTCTTCATTAATATGAATTTTTGTACGCAACTTCTTTTTTACTTTACTTTTATTTTTTTTTGTATCTAGGATATCAGTTGCTTTGTTATGATTTTTACCTTTTTTGTCTACACGATACATTGCAAGATCATCAGTATCATTATTTAGAACTGCATCCAATTGACTCACAGGTTTTGGCGTATTGAAGGTATTATTGTTTGGTCGTTTACTATGTATGATCTTCGGATTCTTTAACTTCAGCCAATTGGCATCTATTTCGTGTTCAGCTGCTAGCCTTGGTAAAAAGAATATCGTTCTTGTAATTTGGTAGTTTTGGTTTATGTTCATATTGTTTGTATAATGTCTTACTTATAAAAAATGGAAGGGGGGATGAAATAAAAAAGGAAAATTTATTAAACTATATTTATACTTAACACAAGAAAACTAAAGTAACATAGACTTAGTGTACATAATCACATCCTAAAACACTAGATCAGGGTTGCACAGATGTGATAATTATTTCTAAATACAAGGAGATACTTATGTCACGTTCTCAAAAGAATGATAACTTCATTGATAAAACATTTACGGTTCTAGCTGATATCGTACTTAAAGTTTTACCTACTAGTAAAGAAGAAAAAGAGGCATTCTGTTATTACAGAGATGGAATGTCAGCTCAATCAGAGGGTGAATATGCAGAAGCATTAGAAAACTATTATGAAGCTTTAGGGTTGGAAGAAGACCCCTATGATCGTAGCTACATATTTTATAATATAGGACTTATCTATGCAAGCAATGGAGAACACATAAAAGCACTTGAGTATTATCATAAAGCTCTTGAGCTAAATTCAAAACTACCTCAGGCATTAAATAATATCGCAGTTATCTATCATTATCAAGGAATAAAAGCAGCTGAAAATGATAAAAAAGATCTATCTCAATCAATGTTCGATAAAGCTGCAAATTACTGGCAAAAAGCTATCTATCTAGCACCAAATAACTATATTGAAGCTCAGAACTGGCTTAAAACTACTAGTAGACAAAGAACAAATAATATTATTTAGTCTAGCAATTAAATAATTTACACCAAAATAGGTCATTTTGACTTACAATACTATTGGGAGATTAGCATTTATTAAGACGCATAACTTATCTGAATTACGTTATTATTGACATCTGAAATCTTATCTATTGATTATTATATAAGGAATTTGACTCAAATGGTTACGACTATAAACAATGGCTCAGTCACACAAATTATTGGACCTGTTTTAGATATTGAATTTTCAAGTGGTAGGTTGCCTAAAGTATTTAATGCATTAAAAGTTCAAGGCCCAGAGGGTACAATAACATGTGAAGTACAACAATTACTTGGAGATAATAGAGTACGTGCTGTTGCAATGAGCTCAACCGATGGCTTACAGCGTGGTATAGAAGTTATAGATACAGGTGCTCCTATTACTGTCCCAGTTGGCTTACCTACGTTAGGGCGAATTTTTAATGTTTTAGGTGAGCCTGTTGACAGTTTTGGCCCTGTTAATATTGAAGCGAGCTTACCCATTCATAGATCAGCACCAGCATTTACTGATCTAGAGACTAAGCCATCTATATTTGAAACCGGAATCAAAGTTGTAGATTTACTAGCTCCTTATAGAAGAGGAGGCAAAATCGGCCTTTTTGGAGGAGCTGGCGTTGGTAAAACGGTATTAATAATGGAATTAATCAATAATATTGCAAAAGCTCATGGTGGAGTATCTGTTTTTGGAGGAGTAGGCGAAAGAACTAGAGAAGGTAATGACCTTTATCAAGAAATGAAAGAATCCAAAGTTATTGATCAAGATAACTTAAAGAATTCGAAAGTTGCATTAGTTTACGGTCAAATGAATGAACCACCTGGTGCACGTATGCGTGTTGGGTTAACAGCTTTAACAATGGCAGAATACTTTAGAGATATAAATAAACAAGATGTACTATTATTTATTGACAATATCTTTAGGTTTGTGCAGGCGGGCTCGGAAGTCTCTGCTCTACTCGGTAGAATGCCATCAGCTGTAGGGTATCAACCTACACTTGCAACGGAAATGGGTGCCTTGCAGGAACGTATTACATCTACGAAAGAAGGATCAATTACATCAATTCAAGCTGTATACGTACCAGCAGATGATTTAACTGATCCAGCTCCTGCAACAACATTTGCACATCTAGATGCTACAACTGTATTGTCTAGAGGTTTAGCGGCAAAAGGGATTTATCCAGCAGTAGATCCCTTAGATTCTACTTCTACAATGTTACAACCTGGTATAGTAGGTGAAGAGCATTATAGTACAGCACAACAAATTAAGTCTACTTTACAACGATACAAAGAACTCCAAGATATTATTGCTATATTAGGTTTGGATGAATTATCTGAGGAAGATCGCTTGACAGTTTCTAGAGCTCGTAAAATAGAAAGATTTTTGTCGCAACCTTTTTTTGTTGCAGAAGTTTTTACTGGTTCACCTGGTAAATATGTATCTTTAGAAAATGCTATAAAAGGATTCCAAATGATTTTCAAGGGGGAACTAGATGATCTTCCAGAACAAGCATTTTATTTAGTAGGAGACATTGATGAAGTGATTAGCAAGGCAGAAACACTAAAAGGATAATTCTAAATGACATTAAATATACGTATTATTGCTCCTGACAGAACAGTATGGGATGCAAATGCTGAAGAAGTAATTTTACCTAGTAGTACGGGACAGCTAGGTATTCTTACAGGGCATATCCCTTTATTAACAGCTCTAGATATTGGTGTTATGCGTGTCAGAATTGATAAAGAATGGATTCCTATAGTATTACTGGGTGGATTTGCTGAAATAGACAACAATAAACTTACAATACTAGTTAATGGAGCAGAGGAAGCATCTGACATAGACGCTACTATGGCAAAACAAAATCTAGATGAAGCAACATTGATATTTGCAGAAGCCTCTACAAATAAAGAAAAAATAGAAGCTACTCAAAATATTAGAAAAGCGCGAGCAAGATTGCAAGCTGTAGCATCAGTGAATGTATAAATAATTATAATAATCCAAAATAGATAACTAGAAGAATATATTATATATTCTTCTAGTATATTAAGATTTAAATAATTAATTCTTTAAATGATTAGCCTAAGCCAGAACAAATGTAATCAAAATACAATCCCATCTCTTTACCTGCATCAGCACCAACTAAACTGATTGTAACTTCCTTCATCGCTTGGATAGCCTGAATCGTAGCACCTATTGGTACTCCAAGAGAATTATAGGTTTCTTTTAATCCATTTAAGACTCTTTCATCAAGAATAGATGGATCACCTGCTAACATACCATAAGTAGCATACCTTAAATAGTAATCTAAATCCCTGATACAAGCAGCATATCTTCTTGTAGTATACATGTTACCACCCGGCCGAGTAATATCTGAGTACAATAAAGACTTTGCTACTGATTCTTTTATAATAGTTGCAGCATTTGCAGCAATTGTGGCAGCTGCACGAACTCTTAATTCTCCTGTTTGAAAATAGCCTCTTAACTTCTCAACAGAACTATCATCTAAATACTTACCTTGAACATCAGCAGCATTAATTACAGAGGTGATTGCATCTTGCATAATATTAAATTTTCCTTAAACTTATTCTACACTGTATAAATATAAATAAAAATATCAGATATTTATCTTTCAACTATTTACTGCATAGCTCCTAGAGTATAATCAAAGTAAAATCCTGCTTCAGCAGAATCTTCACCCGATAGTAAGGAGCATGCAGTTGACTTCATAGAACGCACCCCTTCTGCTACTCCGGAAATAGGCGTGCCAAGAGAATTATACATTTCTTTTACTCCGACTAAGCCAATCTCTTCAATTGGAGTTACATCTCCTGCAACAATACCATATGTTACTAAACGCAAATAATAATCTAAATCTCGCAGACATGTTGCTGTCATCTCTTCTCCATAAGCATTGCCGCCTGGCGAAACTACATCAGGTCTTTGTTGAAATAACTGCTGACCACCTTGTTTAACAATTTGTTCACGATTTTCAGTTAAAATTTGAGCAATACGCAAGCGTCGTTGACCAGACAGAACGAAACTTTTTATTCTGTCTAGTTCACCAGGGCTTAGATAACGTGCTTCAGCATCCGCATTCACAATTGATTTTGTAACTATACTCATTAATTAAACTCCTCTAATACTATTCTGCAAAAGTTAGTAATTATTTCTTGGACTAATATTATACATACTAATACTTTATATACTCTTACTTTAGCTCTTAGACTTGTTTTAAGCTTGCAGAACAAGTACATTTTTTTTCTTGGCAAGGTACTAAAGCAAGAAAGTTGGGGGCCTGTTATCTATTGATTACCAGTTACTTTCTTAAAACTTGGCACAATAATCTTATTATTCTGTTTGGTTAGATTATTGTATAATTTTTCTGTATTAGGAAAATTAGCAGCAGGTAATGTCGGAAAACGGCGATAAGGAACAATATTAGATCCAAATACAAAATTATACTCTACACTTCTTATAAGACTAGAAATAAAAACAACCAAGCCTTGCGAAGCTAACATCTGATTATAATAACGAATTTCTGCCTGATTATTTGGTGCTCTACCAAGGAAATGTTTAGTTCCTAACTCAATTACTTTGGTGTTAGGATATGGTTGATAAAATTCTTTTTGATATAATAAGCTACAACCTAGTTTTTCTACCAACTGCTGGACAGTCAATTCTTTCGCGATAAATGCTCTCTCTAGGTTGACCAACTCGTAACCTAAGCTAAAAGGATTAATATCTCTTTCAAAGATTTGCCTGTAAATTGCTCGTAAAATACCTTCAAGTTCCATCTTATTTGCTTCTGGTTTGAGCTGAAAGATAATATTTTGATCTCTTTTCGCCGAAACTCCTTGTCTAATTCGTTTCTGTATACTATTAGTACTTCTTAATTCTTTTATATTGCCCAGCTGGATAAATCGACTTGTTGTTTTCATTATAGACTGATTATTGATTCTAGCCATACTTCTATTGAAAGTTCTCATTTTTACTGCGTGCGAGGTTAAATATCTTTCATAAGGAACAGTATCTTCTCCAAAGGCTTCAAGATATTCTGAGCTATCTATAATAGCTTCTATTACTTGATAATAACTTTTCTTATAAGCAATATCAAAGTATTGATTAATTTCTTGACGTCCATAAGTTGGTCTACCAAGTAAACGATTATGAATATATTCAATAGCTTTACAGACAGATAAGGGTTCCCAGTATAAAGATCTAAAAGTTGAGGATTTGGCTAAGCATTTGACAAATCCACGAATAGACAGGGTTCTATTTTTAACTTTACTTTCAAGTGATTTAAAGGCCAATAATTCCTCAGCATAGATCTGTCTTCCAAAGACCCTTAAATATGTTGCCTTAATCACTTCATTAACCGAAGTAACTGTTTCTCCCATATTTACACTAAGAGATTTACTTGATGATAGTTTGAAAATTATGGGTCCAAGGGATCCAGCCGGTTTAGACCGTAATTTAGGATTGCTAATTTGACTGTAAATACCAGGACCTTGACGTATTAATAACCTGCGTGTGTCTCTACCAAAAGACGCAGATCTATTATCAGCATTAAAAGTCTCTCTAGAGAAAATAGCACCAAATTGAATTAATAAAGGATCATTTCCATGGCCATACGGGTGTTGATCAGGTAATGGATTTTTGTAATCGTTAAATAGAGTGATGAATTGAGGTATCTTTGTAAAAGGAGCACTATAATTCAACAAATTTATTTGAGGTCCCCAATTTCTACATTCCTGAGGATCTTCACCCAAACTCCGTAAATATGGCACAGTTTCTTCTCCAAAATAATCAGCATATTCTTCTGAATTAAGTAATCCATCTATTATTCCGGATAAACCTCTCTGGGAAGAAATCGCAAAAAATTTCTGAAACTCTGCTAAAGAGCTTGGTCCACGCCCCAAAAAATGTTTAAATGCCAGTTCTATTGCACGACTATTCACGAAGGGTTCGAAAAACTGTTTTCGATAGATATGTGACTTGCCTAAGGCTCTAATAAATTCTTTTACAGATAACTGACCATTTTTAACTTGCGATTCTAAATCTGTAAAACTATAATTATAAGCCTTTAAAATATCACGCTCGAAAACTTGCTTGTAGCATCCACGCAAAATAATATTTTTTTCATTTGTTGAAAGACTTGTTTTCATCACAAATCGAGGAGTCTGAATACCAGCTTGTGCATAAATTTGTGGCAAGCGTAAGCCTTGAGTGTCCCCAAATTGACGCTTTCTTAGCTTATCACTTAAAGCTGGGGCTGTAAATTCAGAAATAACTATATTAAAATAAAATAGAACTAATTCTCTTGATTCCTTATCATTGTCAAATATGGTTAAAGCAAACTGGCGCATTTCTCTTAGAGCAACAATTGCAGCTGCACTTGAACAAGCGTTATCGATTAGTTCCCTTAGGCCACGAATATTGACAGACAAAATATTAGCATCTCCTGTAACAATAGCATAAGTCAAGTATCTTAAAAACCAATCTAGGTCTCGTAGAGACTTTTTCATACGGCTTGGTCCGTAGCGACCTATATTAATAGGTTTAAATCCTGGAGGTGTTGACTCTCCAGTGCTAAATAAAGAGCTTAAATTATTTAACGAATTAGTTTGAATATCACCTGATGAATTGCTGCTTATTATATTGGTATCTTTAGTTTTGGAAGAAACTAAAAAAGATGCTTGAGGTCTCTCTAGATATGAGATTGCAGAACCTCCTACAAAGATTTTATCGGCTGCTTTAGAGACTAAAATATTAGCATTTTTTGTTAGTATTTCTGCGACTTCTAATCTCTTGCTGCCTGAATTCAAGAAAGTGACTAATTGATTTAACTCGCCTATTTGTAAAAACCGATCTTGTTGTTCAGCTTGAATAATAGTTGAGATAGATGTTGTCCTATAAAGTTGTAGTTGAGCTACCGGGCTTCCACCACTTGCTTTAACACTCATAAATAAATTCTCCTTAACTTTACGATTAATCTGACAAATAAAACCTGTTCTATTGATACGAATACCGATAATACACATATTAATTGCTAATATGTACTAATATCTATTGGAAATAAGTGCTTTGACTTATTTATTATTTAACATAGTATATGTAGAAACAAAACTACCTTGAATAAATATATCTTTTGTAATACTTGAGAATACATATGATTTTAAAGATAATTGTTTATTCGAGTGCTTTTTGAATGAACATGTATAGATAAGATAGTGCTATAATACTTTCAAGATAGGTAAATATTAAAAAGGGATCTGTCATTTTTCCATGATACAGAAACTCACTATTTCTACTTAATGAAATGAAAGGAATATTAACATTCTTGCATATGACTAATGATACAGAAATGCCGATAACTGAACATTTAGATGAATTAAGAAAGCGCTTGTTGATTATCTTGATAATATTTGCTATTGCTACTACTGGAAGTTTCTTCATTCTAAAAGAACTTACAAAAATATTACAGGAACCAGCCCATAGTATAAGGTTTTTGCAACTCGCACCTGGAGAATATTTCTTTGTCTCCATCAAGATTGCAATATATAGTGGATTGATACTAAGCTGTCCATTTGCTATTTATCAAATTATCATGTTCATACTTCCAGGACTTACTTCAAAAGAAGCAAAAATTACTATATCTACGTTAACAGGATCAATTTTCTTGTTCTTCACAGGTATTCTATTTGGCTACTCAATACTCGCTCCAGCAGCGCTAACATTTTTCATTAATTATGGTGCTGATATTATTGAACCCATATGGTCCTTCGAACAATATTTTGACTTTATATTTTTGTTGTTATTTAGTACTGGATTAGCATTCCAAATTCCTGTTATACAAGTACTTCTTGGCCTACTGAATATTTTGTCGTCTCATACAATGCTATCAGTGTGGAAGTATATGATTTTAGCTTCGACAATTGTTGGTGCTGTTTTAACTCCCTCAACAGATCCTATTACTCAAATCATTATGTCAACAGCAATTTTAGGTTTATATTTTATAGGAATTGGCATATTAATAGGATTAAAGAAATAACAGAGTAATTATATGATTTGTCAATTCAATTGTTCAAAATACCGAAATCAGAGTTATGATATTACTAATTCATAAATCGCTCTTTAATATTTACACGTAATTCAAATGAAATTTAATTATCCAACTAGTTTTAGAAAGCAAATACAAATTTTACATTTTATTTGTTTCAGCGTATTTAATCTATATGTATTTCAGCCAGGCTTTGTTAATGCTTTTCCAATCTATGCACAGCAAGGATATGAAAATCCTAGAGAAGCAACTGGTAGAATTGTTTGTGCAAATTGCCACTTAGCTCAAAAGCCAGTCGAGATAGAGACTCCTAAAGCTGTATTACCAAATACAGTATTTGAAGCTATCGTCAAAATACCTTATGAGAGTCAATCTCAGCAGATTCTCAATGGCGGCACCAAAGGTCAATTAAATATTGGAGCTGTTGTAATTCTTCCTGCTGGATTTAAACTAGCACCATCTAATATGATGTCTAATGAGTTGAAAGAAAAAACGAAAGGTATATATATTCAGCCATACAGTACATCAAAAGATAACATATTGGTAGTTGGGCCAATACCAGGAGATAGAAATAAAGAGATTATTTTCCCTATTTTATCACCAGATCCTGCAAAAGATAAAAATGCTCATTTTTTTAAATATCCAATATTTGTTGGAGGTAATAGAGGTAGAGGACAAGTTTATCCGACTGGAGAAAAGTCTAATAATAATCTTATCATTGCTTCAGCGAATGGCCAAATCACAGATATCCAGGCAATGGAAACAGGTGGATTTGAGGTAACATTAGAAAAAGTAAATAAAGATATTATTAAAGAAGTTATTCCAAAAGGAATAGAGCTCAAAGTGAAGATAGGTGAAATAATAAATCAAGAGCAAGCTCTTACAGCAGATCCTAATGTAGGTGGATTTGGACAAAATGAAACAGAAATAGTGCTACAAAGTCCATTAAGAGTTGAAAGTATGATAGCTTTCTTTCTTGCAGTAACAATATCACAAATTTTCTTTGTACTAAAGAAAAAACAATGGGAAAAAGTGCAAGCGGCAGAAATTAATTTTTAAAATGGTAGAATCATACTAAATATTGCAAAACAAGAACTATATTTTAATATAGCCCTTGTTTTGCAATATTTAAGATACGATTTGAATCATTTTCTTAACTGCTTTTATTATATCATCTGGGTGAATAACTGTAGCTTCCTCTAGTTTTCCATTATATGGAGTAGGTATATCTTGAGATGATAATCTAACAACAGGACTATCTAAGTCGTTAAATGCATACTCGTTAATTTGTGCTATCAATTCTGCTCCAATACCTGCTGTCTTCATGCATTCTTCTACAATGATAACATTATGCGTTTTACGAATAGAGTCAGATATTGTTGTAATATCTAATGGCTTTAAAGAAATTAAGTCAATAATCTCTGGATCATAACCTTCGCTTACAAGAACATCAACAGCTTGAATGACATAATGGCGCATACGTGAGTACGTTAAAATCGTCACGTCTTTGCCTTCTCTGACCATCTCTGCTTTATTCAGTGGTAGTAGATACTCTATATCAGGAAGATCTTCTTGTAAATTATAAAGTAAAACGTGCTCAAAAAAGATCACAGGATTCTCATCACGTATAGCTGCTTTTAATAATCCTTTAGCATTGTAAGGAGTGGAGCAGGCAACAATCTTTAAACCTGGAATAGCTTGAAAATAAGCTTCTAATCGCTGCGAGTGTTCAGCCCCTAATTGTCTTCCCACGCCACCTGGACCACGTATAACGATAGGTATCGTAAAGTTTCCACCTGAAGTATATCTTAACATACCAGCATTATTTGAGATTTGATTAAAAGCAAGTAATAGAAAGCTCATGTTCATACCTTCTATTATTGGTCTTAAGCCTGTCATAGCTGCTCCAATAGCCATGCCAGTGAAACTATTTTCAGCAATTGGAGTATCAAGTACACGAAGATCTCCGTATTTAGCATGTAATCCTTTTGTAACTTTATAAGAGCCACCATAGTGACCCACATCCTCTCCTATAACAAATACATGAGGATCTCTTGCCATCTCTTCATCAGTAGCTTCTCTCAATGCATCAAACATAAAGGTTCTATTCATAATTTTTAAACTAAAATATATATTATGATGTACTATCTACAAACAAATAGCGATGGAGATCTTCGATATTTGGTTCAGGGCTTGATAAAGCAAAATCAATTGCATCTTCTATAATATCCTTAACTTTATGGTCAATTACATTTAATACACTTGCTTCAGAAAGCTTATGATTAAGTATATAGCTACGTAGATTTTTAATTGGATCACGTGTTAACCATATTTCTTTTTCATGTATTGAACGTAATTCATCAGGATCTGCTAACGAATGCCCTCGAAATCTATACGTTAAAGCTTCAATTAAAGTAGGCCCTTCGCCTGAGCGTGCACGCTGAACTGCTTCTAATGCTACACGACGCATAGCTATAACATCCATTCCATCAACTTCTATGCCTGGTAATCCGAAAGCAGCAGCCTTTTTATAAATTTCTGGATTCGAAGATGAACGATGATGCGCCATACCAATTGCCCACTGGTTATTTTCTACTACAAAGATAATTGGTAATTTCCATAATACAGACATGTTTAAGCATTCAAAGAATTGCCCATTATTACTCGTTCCATCACCAAAGAAACACGCTGTTACAGCTATCTCTTCGGTCGTATTCAGTACTTGATGACGGTAGATGCTTTGAAAAGCTGCACCAGTTGCAATAGGGATACCTTCCCCTATAAAAGCAAAACCACCCAAGAAATTGTGCTTAGCTGAAAAAATATGCATAGAGCCACCTCTTCCTTTACTGCATCCTGTTTCTTTTCCAAAAAGTTCAGCCATTACTTCACAAGCAGGCACTCCTTTGCTAAGAGCATGCACGTGATCTCGATAAGTACTACAAGCATAGTCAGAACTTTTTAAAGCCTTAATAATGCCAGTAGAAACAGCTTCTTGCCCGTTATACAGATGTACAAAACCAAACATTCTACCACGATAGTACATTTGCGCACACATGTCTTCAAAACTACGTCCTAATACCATATCTTCGTAAAGAACTAGTGCTTCATCTGGACTAATTTGGTACTCTTTACTGTCAACTATTGGTAACGTAATCTCTTCTTTCATAATTAATAAACTCCTCCGTAAAATAAGCAGTTGAAATAAGGCGAGACTTGATAAGCTTGGACGTTATTTTATGCAAAGATTTTTAAAAAAACAATAATAAAGCTTATCATTTATCGACGTTAATTAGTGGATTATAAATATTCGACAGATATATGAATTTATAAGTATAATTACATAGTATGAGATTTTAAGTGGATTCACTGCAATTTTATCATAGCATAAATATGGGAAGTCACCTGTCATGATACATGTATATACTAAGGATTCACTTCTACAATATAATTATTTTAAGATGGGCTAAGAAACTTTCTTCAAAGGCCTCTATTGAAAATAAAACCATGCTATAATGCTTATTCTAGACTAGACATAAGTAATGCCTGCTCTACAAAATAATAGATTTGAACAAAACTACATAAATCACAATGCTATTTACACATGTATTTTCAACCGTTGAAAATGACTTGCAGCATCTCAATACTAATTTAAAAACCATGGTAGGGGCAAGGCATCCTGTCTTAAATGCAGCTTCAGAGCATTTATTTTCTGCTGGCGGGAAGCGAATTCGCCCAGCAATAGTGTTACTCATCGCTCAAGCCACTCTTGGACAACAGTTGGTTAGATCTTCTCATAAACGCTTAGCTGAAATTACTGAAATCATACACACTGCTAGCTTGGTACATGACGATGTTATCGATGATTGTAATACAAGAAGAGGAGTTGGCACCGTACATAATGTTTTTAGCACGAAAGTTGCTGTCCTTGCTGGTGATTTTCTTTTTGCTCAGTCTTCATGGTATCTAGGTAATCTTAATAACTTAGAAGTAGTAAAAACAATCTCTAAAGTCATTACAGATTTTGCTGAAGGCGAAGTAAGACAAGGATTGATAAGCTTCGATAAAACAATTTCAATAAATGAATATACTGAGAAATCTTTTTATAAAACAGCTTCTTTAATTGCAGCTAGCTGCAAAGGCTCTGCAATGCTGAGTGAAGTTGATATAGAGATCCAAAATAAATGCTATTTGTATGGCAAGCACTTAGGGCTTGCCTTCCAAATAATTGACGATATTCTAGACATCACTAGCTCAAGCAAGTTTCTTGGCAAGCCAAGTGGGTCAGACTTGAAAAATGGAAATCTTACAGCTCCTATTTTATTTGCTTTAATCGAGTCAACAGAATTACAAATTTTAATAGATAAAGAATTTGAAAATCAAGATGACATTAATCATGCTATTAATTTGCTACAAATGACCGAAGGTCTTCAAAAAGCTAAAGATCTAGCAGAGGAACATATACAAACAGCCATATCTTCGATACAGTCCTTAAAAAATAATAACATATATCCTAAGCTGATTTTACTTAGTCAATATGTTTTGGACAGACTATATTAAAAACATATAATACACAATTACATGTTAAAGAATCTTAGTACAATAAATTTAGGAAGAATAATTTTTGCTGGCAACTTGAGAAATGATCTGCTGAAAACCATATGGATCAATAACAGCGATCTGTGCTAGCATTTTTCTGTTCAATCCAATATTTGATATTTTCAAAAGATGTATAAATCTACTATAAGTTAAACAGCTGATTCTTGTAGCAGCATTAATTCTGCAGATCCATAAACGTCGAAATTCACGCTTCTTATTTTTGCGCCCTATGTATGAGTATTTCAGCGCTTTTAAAACTTGCTGTTTACTAGTGCGAAACAAGCCGGAATGTGCCCCACGAAATCCTTGAGCTAATTTTAGAATTTTTTTTCTTCTTGTTCTGGCGATATTGCCTCTTTTAACACGAGTCATAAGTGATTCAATTTGTCCTTTCATGAAATAATAATTTATCGACAGCAAATATGTAAGTAAGGTAATTTCAAGCTAATACCTCTCAGATCTCTCTTATTAAGAGTAGTAATTTTTCCTAAATTCTTTTTTCTTTTTTGTGCTTTTTTTTCGAGTAAGTGGCTACGAGATGCTTTATGTCTTAATATTTTTCCATTTGAAGTAACTTTAAATCTTTTTAAGATAGACTTAGATGTTTTTAGCTTAGGCATTGTATAATATTAATTATATGAAAGATATTCTCAAAGTATTCTTTATTTACAAGATCTTAACAGATTAAAGTACTATAATAATTTTACATCTATTTGTTATTTATAGATTAATGGATTTATACTAATTTAGCAATTCAATAGTAAACAATTCACCCATGATAAGAATATTACTTCGCGACTTAATACATTTAATCTTTCCTTTTATTTACATAAAAATTACTAATTGCATTAAATAAAAGCATTGACATGATTTTAATAAAACTAGTATTTAATTCTTGAAACATTTTCATGTTTAATGTAAATGCTATATTAGCCTCACCAATAATATCTGAAATCTGCTCTTGAGTCAAAGGAATATCATCTAGTGCATTTCTGTACAGCGACTTAAAGATATCGTCATCTTTAATACTTTCAAAATCATAGAATGCGACGCCATCATTATTGGGTAGATTCATGGCACTTTTAGCTATTTTTTTTAAGATCTGGCCACCTGATAAATCACCCATATATCTTGTATATGCATGTGCTATTAACAATTCTGGCTGGTTTTTCCCAAGATCACGTATACGGCGCACATAGACTTGAGTTGCTTCAGATGCTACAATCTGATCTCTCCAATCAGAACCGTAATAATATTTTAAATCTTGCTCCAAACTCATTTTACGATTAAGTTCTATAAAATAGATCGGTTTGAGAGCAAAATGATCTTTATTTAGTAACATCTGTTGTTCTATTGCGGAATACACAAAATATAAATTAGCAACAAGCTTGCGATATGATTTCTTGTCAATCACGCCACCTAAAAATGATTTAACAAAACTAACATTTTCCGCCATGCTATGAGATTTAGTTGTACCTTCTCTCAACTGTGCAGCTAAATTTATTGACATTTTGAATTTCCTTTTTAATAAAGACAATTGGTGAAAAATATAAATATTTTTCGTTATGAGGTATAAGATAAAACTTTATGTTTAGAAAAAACATTAATAAATTTAAAGACCAGAATAGGGTATGATGGATTTATGACTAAGAATCTCACAAATAATTTATATAGCTCTAAAATATTCTTTGGATTGTTTAGGATCCGGAATCAATGTACGATCGCCCGGTTTCCAATCTGCTGGACATACTTCGTCAGGATTTGCTTGTACATGCTGAATAGCTTTCAAAGTCCTCAAGGTCTCTTCGATACTCCTCCCAAAAGCGAGATTATTTACTACTGTATACTGGATAATACCATCTCTATCGATGATAAATAACCCTCTTAGTGCAATGCCATCATCTGTTAAAACATTATATTCTTGACTAATTTCCTTTTTTAGATCTGAGATCAAAGGATAACGTAAATTCCCTAATCCTCCTGATTCACGTTCTGTTTGAAGCCATGCAAGATGAGCATATTCGCTATCAACAGATACCCCTAATATCTCCGTATTAATCTCTTTAAAACGTTCATATTCATCACTAAAAGCAGTTATTTCTGTAGGACAAACAAAAGTGAAGTCAAGAGGATAAAAGAACAAAATAACGTATTTCCCACGGTAATCTTCTAACTGAACAGGAAAAAATTCTTGATCATATACACCAGTAACTCTAAAATTTGGCGCTGGTTTGCCAACACGGATGCAATCTATCTGTGATATCATGAAAAGTTGCCCACAAAATACAAAGTTAACTATAAAAGATAATATATCCTAATATAACACAATCTGTTTATAGAAATACTACAATCTTCTGATAGACCTGTACCTGTTATACTTCTTATTTTAATAGCGGGAAATGGATTTGAACCATTGACCTTCGGGTTATGAGCCCGACGAGCTACCAGACTGCTCTACCCCGCGACCTACACTATCATAATAAATGAAGAAGGATATAATTACAAGTGTTGCTTGTTTTATTATCAAGAAAAGAAAGTTATAATTAATAAAGTTGATTGTAAACAGAGACTGAATGAAATAAAAGTCAGAAGCTTCTTAATTCTTGTTAAGATTGGCGTTACGTCATACATACCAATCAAACGATCTTGGATAAGTATATCAGCTGATTTAATCCAAATTTGTCCGTCGTACCAGCCAGATTCTTCATAGAATATTGTAGCACTCAATAGTCGTTTTAAAACATAAGACCATCCCAAATACAATCGAACAAGCATGATTGCTAGCACAAATGTAGCAAAAGTTACATCTGCTTCCCAAATTAAGAAAGATGACTTAATAGAGATATAAAATCCAGGAATAAATAATAGTAAATTAATTAATATAAATAATAATATTAAATTTTTAAAGGCATCTATGAAATTAATAGTAGAATCAGAAAACGTAACAGAATTCTTCAAATAATTGAATTCGTTTGAAGGTTGCTGATCAAATGGTACGGGACAAATTTTTTTGGAAATTGACATACTCTAGGATCCCCAAAAAGAGAAATATAAGATTTACACTTATTGTTAAATCTAAGATAGCGCAAATATAATTGTTAATAACAGAAATATTAAGATAGATATTTGTGTCATCGTTTCAAGAGTACTCTGTGCCTGACGTGTATTATTGAATAATTGAGTTTGTACGCCCAAATTTCCTAATCCCTCAGATTTAGGATTGCTCATTAAAATAAAAATGATGGAAGTTAAACCAACTAAATACCATAATAATTTCATAATTATAACTCTCGAATACATAAAATTTAAATATGATAAAATATGTAACTATTTATCATATAGATGACTCAATACGTTCTTGGAATAACTACTCTCCTTGTATTCTTAACAATACGAAACCAAGGAGTAATCCAATTAAAACCATAGCAGAACTCAGAAATGCAGCATTGATTATTTCATTTCCCACAAATAACTTCCTAATAATTATGTTAATATATTAAAACAACGTTATATCTTATTCAAAATCCATTACGACCCCAAACAACTAAAGCAATTGAAAAAGTAAATACAGCCATAAATGCGCCCCAGCCTAAACTAATAATATCCACAAAAGTCTCCTAATAATTTGTCACATCGGTTTTGAGTTTTCATATATGTTTATGATCTATATCAACTTCAACAATTATATATTATAATTGCTGCTTAAACAAAGAAATTAAAAATAAGCTATTCTCCGATAAAGACAATGAAACACTAAAGACTTAGAAGTGGAAACTCGCGACTAATTAATTCAATACTAACACTAAAACATGCAAAGTACTATTAAACCAATTAAGTCAATAATGAAAGAAACTCTTTTGACTCCTAGATTTTACACAACTGACTTTAAAGAAATGGCTGAGTTAGATATCTCGAATAATAAAGAAGAATTTGAAGCCATACTAGAGGAATTCAGAATTGATTATAATCGCCAACACTTTATAAGAGATGAAGAATTTAATCAATCCTGGAATAATCTAGATTTCAAAACTAGATCTCTATTCATTGAATTTCTAGAAAGATCGTGTACAGCAGAATTTTCTGGCTTTTTATTGTACAAAGAGTTATCTCGAAGATTACAGAATAAGAGCCCTATACTAGCTGAATGTTTTTTACTAATGTCTCGTGATGAAGCAAGACATGCAGGTTTTTTAAATAAAGCTATAGGTGACTTTAATTTATCATTAGATCTTGGATTTTTAACCAAGAGTAGAAAATACACCTTTTTTTCGCCTAAATTTATATTTTATGCTACATACTTATCTGAAAAGATTGGTTATTGGAGATATATTACTATTTATAGACATTTGGAACAGCATCCTGAACATAGAATCTATCCAATCTTTCGATTTTTTGAGAATTGGTGCCAAGATGAAAACCGCCACGGAGATTTTTTTGCTGCTTTATTAAAATCTCAACCTAACTTTTTGAACAATTTACAGTCAAGACTGTGGTGTAGATTCTTCCTTCTGAGTGTATTTGTTACAATGTATCTTAATGATTTTCAGCGTTCAGACTTTTATAACGCTATTGGATTAGATTCACGTTTATATGATATGCAAGTAATTCGGAAAACAAATGAAAGTGCATCACGTATTTTTCCTGTTGCACTGGACGTAGATAATCCAAATTTTTTTAGATCTTTAGATGATTGTGCTAAATATAGTGGACTACTGAATGATATAGATAAAGAAAAAATAAATTTTGCCATAATAGGATTTAGAAAAATCCCAGCCTACGTTCAACTACTTGCTTGTCTAGTCAAGCTTTACTTAATGCCGCCTATTTACTCTCAGAATATGGAAGAAACATTAAGATAGAAATTATTATTTATGTATTTAATGACTTAAAAAATGAAGTTTTTATACTCCAGATCCTGGCTAAAATTATTAATCGTTTGAGATATAAATAATTTTTTCCAAAGAATCAGTTTAAATATACAGCTTCTAGAAAACTAGTATCTTATTTATATAAGTAGCTCGCTTGTATACAAAAACAGCAAAACGTCACAGCTAAGATAAAGACTAATAAAGATTTCATCATCCAGATCAGTTATTTGAATCAAGAGATATTTTAAATTAAAAGCACTCAAAATGTATTTTTCATTTGTTCAAGAAATTCCTCTACCTTGTAACGCTCAGGATAGCTTATACTGATTAAAAAAGGAAATCGTTAGAGTACAAAAACAGGTAAAGGTAAGCTTTATTGCTTTTGTGCAATAGGGATAAATATTATCGTGTATAATATAATATATATGTTAACTCCTTACGAAACATGACTAACACAATTAATTTGAAGATGCCTTCTCCAACATTTGGAGGTAGCACAGGTGGCTGGTTAAGAGCTGCAGAAGTGGAAGAAAAATATGCTATCACTTGGACAAGCCCTAAAGAACAAATATTTGAAATGCCAACTGGTGGTGCTTCTATAATGAGAGATGGTGAGAATCTCTTATACTTAGCAAAAAAAGAACAATGCTTGGCACTTAGCAGCCAGTTAAAAAGCAAGTTCAAAATTTCTGATTTTAAAATTTATAGAATTTTCCCAAATGGGGAGGTGCAGTACTTACATCCTAAAGATGGAGTTGTTCCGGAAAAAGTAAATGCTGGAAGAGAAAGTGTAGGGAATATTAGCCATTCTATAGGTAAGAATGCTAATCCTGTAGACAAAAAGTTCATGAATCAAGGTACTTACGATTAATAGCAGCAACCTAAAGCATAAGATCAACCTTGTGCTTTAGCTAGACATATGTTAATTTGAAACAGGAACATATGAATGTAGCAGTGACCGGAGAGGTGGTAGAGTTGGTTTATTGCGTCTGATTTGAAATCAGATGAACTTGTAAAGTTCCGTGGGTTCGAATCCCACCCTCTCCGTACAAATAAAAGTGCAATGTATTAGTTATAGCAACATATCATTTATCAACTACAGCTTTTTGAATAAACTCAATCGCTTGCCCCAGTGTCGCAATTTTTTCAGCGTCCTCGTCTGGTATTTCAATGGAAAATTCTTCTTCAATTGCCATTACCAGCTCAACAGTATCCAATGAATCTGCTCCTAGATCATCAGCGAAATTAGCTTCTTTTGTAACTTGATTTTTATCTACACCCAATTGTTGTGCGACAATATCTTGTACTCTATCAAAAATATCAATTCCACCCATACACTTTATTTCCTTTCTATTATTGCTTAATGTTAACTGCCTGTATCTATAATGGTAGATATCATGTGCTGCTACACTTAGCATATCAAGCTAAGGATAGATTCGTAACCTACGATACGGTTCCTCACCAAAACTTCTAGCTCTTAAATTATAAAATTCAACTAACTTATGCTGAAGTTTTCTTAGACTGGCTAAACAAGATAATAGTTCAACTGGCTTATGCTTCGCTATAACAATCTTTTCAATAGCCCACCTAGCCTCGTTTAATGAGCTAATTTGTTCTTTTGTTTTCTCATTGCATAGATCAGACCAAGTTAAGTGTGCAACAGCATTAATTTGGAGCATTTTTTTTAAAGCTCTCGTAATCTGTGGAATAGTATTTCCATGAATTGTGTAAATTGTAATACGCCTTGCAATGGCAAATTGCCTTAATTTTATATTTTGCTTGATATTGGCCTTTAATGCTAATATTACATCAGCATCATTTATTTCTGTAGATACTATCAATGGAAGTTTTAAAGCATTGATTGATGATTGTATATGATGAGTACTCAGACCGTATGCATATATTGTTAATACTTTATTATTATCTGCTGCAAACAATGAATTTATTATCTGCAATTTAACTTCAGTATAATCAGCTGTTACACTTTTGCTCACTTTCATTCCTAAATTATTTTTATTGCTGTAATGAGTTATAGATTTAGGATTTTTCCATTTTGTGTAAGTATAATTAGCTTCAGACATAATTTCTTCACAATTAATCTTTACAATACCTCTACTGACGAGCTGACGACGCTGTACAAAAGTTTGATATCCTTGCAAAATTTGATCAACCATTTCATCTACTTTTTCATGAATCACCCAGTTTGTGCGATCATGCATTTCAATTGCGATTTGAAATGCTGGTGCTGCTTTGCGTTCTAAGATGCTTTTTTGAGTACCTCGTCGCTTAGCCTCATCATCACCAAGAGTAACATATTGGATACCACCAATAAGATCAGACAAAATAGGATTTTTTATTAAGCTCTCTAAATAATTACCATGAGCGGTACCCACTAATTGTACACCTCTTTCTGCAATTGTTCTAGCAGCTAATGCTTCCAATTCTGTTCCTATTTCATCAATAATAATTACTTCAGGCATATGATTTTCTACAGCTTCTATCATTACTTTATGCTGTAATTCAGGCCTTGCTACTTGCATCCTTCTTGCTCTTCCAATAGCAGGATGCGGGATATCTCCATCACCAGCGATTTCATTTGAAGTATCTATTATGACTACTCTCTTCTCCATCTCATCAGCAAGTACTCGAGCGACTTCTCTAATTGCAGTAGTTTTACCTACTCCAGGACGACCAAGTAAAAGAATAGATTGACCAGTTTCTAGCAAGTCTCTAATAAGGCTAATCGTGCCAAATACAGCTCTGCCAACACGACATGTAAGTCCGATAATACTACCTTGACGATTATATATAGCACTAATTCTATGTAAGGTGCGCTCTATTCCAGAGCGATTATCACCACTAAAGTTTCCTACTCTTTTAATTGAATAGTCTAAATCATGCCAGGAGATAGTTCTACCAGATAAATATTCCGGACCAGTTGGAAAACGAGCTTCAGGTCGTCTTCCTAAATCCATTACAACCTCGATTAAATTCCTACGATTAGGATGAGCTTCAAGAGGAAGTCTTATAAAATTAGGTAAGATATCTAGCAATTGGTCTAAGTCATCTGCAATTAACATAGTTTTAAGTTAAATATTAGGTAATATTTTTTAATCTTAGAATATTGCAATATATTTTGATTTTTTATGATTCAATAATATATCTGGCAATGTGTATATTCGCCTTCATCTCGTATCAGCCATATGCTGAGCATAACTGATTGTTTCTTCTTGATCATGATACATTATAATGCAAGAGTTCATATCAAGATGTCAAGTAATATCATAATAGATATATATTATATTGTACTGAAATAAATAATTTTTAAAATCGGATAACTACGGTAAGTAAGCGAATAAAGCCTTGTAAATTTCACAATATAAGTACAAAGCAATATCTTCATAAGTAAATAAATGAAAATAAATAATGTATCTGACTTAAACTATCGAAATATTATTTATAATATAAATGATAAAGGAATTATTTAATTGAACAAACTTTACCTAATTATTTAATTGTACCAATAGCTGAATTTAGATCGTATCTAAAGAAATAATTAATATTAAAGAATAAAAGCATTTAGTTAAAGAAGATAAAGTAAAATATATAAAGGAAGTAAAAATACAGTGCAATTTCAACTAATTGATTTAAAGGCTCTCCTAATATCTATTAAGAATAATAATATTCAGCAGATTAAGATTACATGCAACAGTTTTGAGTTAATGGTCAGGAAATCAACCATTACAGCTCATAATTATCATAAAGTCACCTCATATAATGTATTGAGTAATGAGACACAACATCAAGAGACTAAAAAGAAAAAAGTAGTTGACAATATAAAAGTTATTCCAGAACATATTGAAAGCAGATTTCCTGAAACATATTTGACGATTGTCTCTCCAATGGTAGGTACTTTTTATAGATCTCCAGCTCCTAACGAACCATATTTTGTTGAAATTCAAGACACAGTTCAAGCAAATCAAACGGTCTGTATTATCGAAGCAATGAAATTAATGAATGAGATAGAAGCTGACGCTGAAGGAGAGATCGTCGAAATTTTAGTGAAAGATGGAGAGATCGTTGATAGCGGACAAGCCTTAATGAAAATTAAGCCAACTCAATGATAAGATATTAATCAATTGATGTTAAATACAAATGAAGTAATTTAGATTTTAACTATTGTTAACAGATTACATATCATATTGAAGTTATACTTATAATATCAGAATGAAAACTCACCTACTTGATAATAGCACAGTGAGCGTTTTAACTTCTTGTCTCATAAAGGGGAGAATCTCGATGACACTTAGCTCACAAGAGCAAGGGGCAAAGAAAGTTCAAGTCGTAATTGACAAAAATCCAGTTAGCACATCTTTCGAAAAATGGGCACAACCTGGACATTTTTCTAGAACATTGGCCAAAGGTCCAAGAACGACAACTTGGATTTGGAACCTACATGCTGATGCTCACGACTTTGACAGTCATACTAGTTCGTTAGAAGAAGTTTCAAGAAAAATATTTAGTGCACATTTTGGTCAACTCTCAATCATTTTTTTATGGTTAAGTGGCATGTATTTCCATGGTGCACGTTTTTCTAATTATATAGCATGGCTAAATGACCCTATAGCTATCAAACCGAGTGCACAGATTGTTTGGCCGATAGTAGGTCAAGAAATACTTAATGGAGATGTTGGAGGAGGATTTCAAGGTATCCAAATAACTTCTGGTTGGTTTCAACTTTGGAGAGCATCCGGTATTACGACTGAACTGGAACTTTATGCTACGGCCATTGGTGGCTTAGTCATGGCAGCCATAATGCTTTTTGCCGGATGGTTTCATTATCATAAAGCAGCTCCTAAGCTTGAATGGTTTCAAAATGTTGAATCAATGATGAACCATCATCTAGCCGGTTTATTAGGATTAGGATGCTTAGGATGGTCTGGCCACCAAATTCATATTTCGCTGCCCATTAATAAATTATTAGATTCTGGCATATCACCTCAAGAGCTTCCTCTACCACATGAATTTCTAATAAATAGAGAGCTCATGATGCAACTTTATCCTAGCTTCAAGAAAGGTATTTTACCATTCTTTACCCTAGACTGGAATGTATATTCTGACTTTCTAACATTTAAAGGAGGATTAAATCCTATTACAGGAGGGTTATGGTTGAGTGATACTGCACATCACCATCTAGCCCTAGCTGTATTATTTTTAGTAGCTGGTCATATGTACAGAACTAATTGGGGGATTGGACATAGCATGAAAGAGATTCTAGAAGCTCATAAAGGTCCATTTACTGGCGAAGGACACAAGGGATTATATGAAATTCTAACAACTTCCTGGCACGCACAATTAGCAATTAATTTGGCAATGATGGGTTCATTGAGTATTATTGTCGCTCACCATATGTATGCGATGCCTCCGTATCCTTTCATTGCAACAGATTATCCTACACAATTGTCTTTATTTACGCATCATATGTGGATAGGCGGGTTTTGTATTGTTGGAGCTGGAGCACATGCGTCTATCTTTATGGTTAGAGATTATAATCCAGCACAGAATTATAATAATATACTAGACAGGGTAATACGTCATAGAGATGCGATTATTTCTCACCTAAATTGGGTGTGTATTTTTCTAGGATTCCATTCTTTTGGACTGTACGTTCACAATGATACTATGCGAGCATTAGGGCGATCTCAAGACATGTTCTCTGACACCGCTATTCAGCTACAACCTATATTTGCGCAATGGGTTCAAAATATTCATACTTTAGCTCCTGGCAATACAGCTCCCAATACATTAACTACGGCAAGTTATGCATTCGGCGGAGATGTAGTTGCAGTTGGTAATAAAGTAGCTATGATGCCGATTTCTTTAGGGACAGCAGATTTTATGGTCCACCATATACATGCATTTACTATTCATGTTTCTGTTTTAATTCTCGTTAAAGGTTTCTTATTCTCGAGAAATTCTCGCCTTATTCCAGATAAATCTAACTTAGGTTTTAGATTTCCGTGTGATGGACCAGGACGAGGCGGCACATGTCAAGTGTCGGGATGGGATCATGTATTCTTGGGTTTATTTTGGATGTATAATTCCTTATCTATTGTGTTGTTCCACTTTAGCTGGAAAATGCAGTCTGATGTATGGGGAAGCGTGTCAAACGCAGGTACAGTATCACATATTACGGGTGGTAATTTTGCTCAAAGTGCTTTAACAATTAATGGATGGCTTCGAGATTTTTTATGGGCTCAAGCTTCACAAGTTATTCAATCATACGGTTCAGCACTTTCAGCGTATGGTTTAATTTTTTTAGGTGCACATTTCATTTGGGCATTTAGTTTAATGTTCTTATTCAGTGGTAGAGGATATTGGCAAGAACTGATTGAATCAATAGTTTGGGCACATAATAAAATTAAAGTAGCTCCTGCTATTCAACCTAGAGCGTTAAGTATAACACAAGGACGTGCGGTTGGAGTAGCTCACTATCTACTTGGTGGGATAGGAACAACATGGGCATTTTTCTTAGCGAGAATTATTGCAGTAGGATAATATGAAATTAGGACAATATAAATATGGCAACTAAATTCCCCAAATTTAGCCAAGCATTAGCACAAGACCCTACTACCAGAAGAATATGGTATGGAATTGCTACTGCTCATGATTTTGAAAATCATGATGGAATGACAGAAGAAAATTTATATCAGAAAATTTTTGCTTCTCATTTCGGACACTTGGCTATTATTTTCTTATGGACTTCAGGTAATCTCTTTCATGTTGCTTGGCAAGGTAATTTTGAACAATGGATATTAAGCCCTTTAAAAATTAAACCAATCGCACATGCTATATGGGATCCACATTTCGGACAACCCGCATTAAAAGCATTTACAAGAGGCGCAGTATCATACCCTGTAGATGTTACTTATTCTGGAGTTTACCATTGGTGGTATACAATAGGTATGCGAACAAATAACGACTTATACAGTGGATCATTATTCTTGTTGATTTTATCAGCTATTATGCTATTTGCAGGTTGGCTCCATCTACAGCCAAAATTTAGGCCTGGGCTTGCGTGGTTTAAGAATAATGAATCAAGGCTTAATCATCATCTATCTGGCTTATTTGGCTTGAGTTCATTAGCTTGGACCGGGCATCTTATACATGTTGCTATACCTGAATCTAGGGGACAACATATTGGATGGGACAACTTTACTAAAATCCTTCCACATCCAGCTGGCTTACAGCCTTTCTTTACTGGCAATTGGAGTGTATATGCAGATAATCCAGATACTTCTAATCATATATTTGGCACATCTGAAGGTTCTGGAACTGCTATACTTACCTTCTTAGGTGGTTTTCATCATCAAAGCCAATCACTTTGGTTAACAGATATGGCTCATCATCATTTAGCCATAGGTATTATATTTATAGTTGCTGGACATATGTACAGAACGAATTGGGGAATTGGACATAGCTTAAAAGACATTCTTGAAGCGCATCAGCCGCCAAGTGGTAATCTGGGCTTAGGGCATAAAAAACTATTCGAAACAATAACAAATTCCTTACATTTTCAGTTAGGTCTTGCGCTAGCTTCTTTAGGAGTAATTACATCGTTAGTAGCACAGCACATGTACGCAATGCCACCTTATGCATTTATGGCTAAAGATTTTACAACTCAAGCTGCATTGTATACACATCATCAGTACATAGCAGGCTTTTTAATGGTAGGCGCATTTGCACACGGAGCTATTTTCTTTGTAAGAGATTATGATCCTCAGCAAAATGAAGGAAATGTTTTAGCTAGAATTCTAGAACATAAAGAAGCCATTATTTCACATTTAAGCTGGGTATGCTTATTTTTAGGGTTTCACACATTGGGATTATATATCCACAATGACACAGTTATAGCTTTTGGCTCGCCAGAAAAACAAATTCTGATCGAGCCCATCTTTGCACAATGGATTCAAGCAAGTTCCGGAAAAGCATTATATGGATTCAATGTATTACTATCTTCTCCTCTTAGCAATGCTAGCCATGCAGGGAGTAGTGTATGGTTGCCAGGATGGCTAGAAGCAATTAATAGTGGGACAAACTCCTTGTTCTTAACAATTGGACCAGGAGACTTCCTTGTTCACCATGCTATTGCACTAGGATTACATACTACGACCTTAATCCTAGTAAAAGGAGCATTAGATGCAAGGGGATCCAAGCTAATGCCAGATAAAAAAGATTTTGGCTATAGTTTTCCATGTGATGGTCCAGGGCGTGGAGGGACATGTGATATTTCTGCTTGGGATGCATTCTATCTATCTGTTTTTTGGATGTTGAATACAATTGGATGGGTGACATTCTATTGGCACTGGAAGCATGTAACTATTTGGCAGGGTAACGTTAATCAATTCAATGAGTCATCCACTTATTTGATGGGATGGCTGCGTGATTACCTGTGGTTAAATTCTTCTCCTTTAATTAATGGCTATAATCCGTATGGAATGAACAGTTTATCTGTCTGGGCATGGATGTTTTTGTTTGGACATTTAGTTTGGGCTACTGGATTTATGTTTTTAATTTCTTGGCGTGGATACTGGCAAGAGTTAATTGAAACTCTTGCATGGGCACACGAAAGAACTCCTCTTGCTAATCTAATTAGATGGAAAGATAAACCAGTAGCACTTTCTATCGTACAAGCTAGATTAGTCGGCTTAGCTCATTTTTCAGTTGGATATATTTTAACTTATGCAGCATTTGTTATTGCATCTACCTCTGGAAAATTCAGCTAATCATTGTTTGATTAATTTTTAAATTTTTATAAAAACAGCTATTCCTATGATATCAGGATAGCTGTTTTTGTTGCTATGACCTCGAAAATCAGATAATATAAAGGATACAGAATATTATAAAAGGCATGTTATTATGGCAAAAAAAAGTATGCGCGAGAGAGAATCAAAAAGATGCATGTTAATTAATAAATATCAAGAAAAGCGTATTCTCTTGAAAAAGAAAATTGTGACAGCAAGTAATTTTGCAGAACAGTTAAAATTGCAGGAACAACTACAAGAATTACCAAGAAATAGCGCGAAATGCAGATTACGTAATAGGTGTTGGGTGACAGGAAGAAGTCGTGGATATTACAGAGACTTTGGTCTATCTAGGCACGTCTTTCGTGAAATGTCTCATGAATGTTTACTGCCAGGAGTTAAGAAATCAAGTTGGTAAAAAGGGCAGGTAAGAGATAACTCCGTCTTAATCTAGCAAAACAATAAAGTATCAATATGTCTATTTTTATAATAATTAACGATTAATACTCTAGTCAAGAGATAGAGTATTGTACACAATTAAACTATTTTAGAAATCGTACATAACTTAAAATTATGATTGATTATATAGAGATACTTATAGACCGAATTGGTTTCCTCGTCGATATTGCAAATATGCAGCTACAAATAATCCTGCCAAGGTTATAGGAATTAGACCTAAGACAATTCCGGATAAAAGCGGTTCAACCATATTGTGAGAAAAAAGATTTAAACTAAAAGATATTAAGAAAAATTATTAATTCAACAATCACTTAGCTTAGAAAATATGATACATCTTCTACTAAAAGAAATGTACACAATACTAAATTAGATTTCGCGAAAGAAGTATTAGCTTGTGATCATCTAAATCCAATTGCTGCTTGCCAAACAAAAGCTAATAACAAGAAAAAAACTGGTATTATAGGTAATATGTCTATCAGTGGTCGAAATATAGCATACGCTTCAGGAAGTTTTGCTAAAGTCATTGTAATTTCCATTAAATTATACCCCAAAAGATTTTAAAATTCTATTGTACTTAATTTACATTAAAGACGATAGTTTGTTACATTTTCTTCTTAAATTTTCATGTAATTAAAACATAATAGAGCTTAGAATTTAGAATCATAATCTGTAAAAAAATTATAATAGCCTTAAATTTGTCATATAATTAGCATTGGTAGTTTAAGTTATATTATGACAGGCTGTATCTAATAAAAAACCTTATATCCTATAATAGAAAGGTTAAATATTTATTTAAAACATTAGGAGTAGATTGTATGGAATTAGTGATTCAGTTATTAGTTTTTTTGTTAATCGTGCTATCTACTATATTAGTAGTGGGAATCCCTGTAACTTTGGCATCACCTGGTCAATGGGAAGAATCTAAAAATTCAATATACATTAGTGCTGGATTATGGTCTGGCCTAGTTATTATTACTGGAGTAATTAGTTCTTTTACTGTTTAGCTATCTAAATATATATAATATCTAGGTCTATTAGAGTGATAATAGATTAACAGATCTTTAAGAGGAATAGTTTATTCCTCTTAAAGAGAGTAATACTCATATTAGCTTGACAAATATATTAATATTCTGGCATAGTGTATACTACAACTGCGGGTATAGCTCAGTGGTAGAGTATAACCTTGCCAAGGTTAGTGTCGCGCGTTCGAATCGCGTTACCCGCTATAATCAAAGTGTTTCAGAAAAATCAGTATCAATGACTTCCTTGTTAGAGTCATCCGAAGATGTTCCCGAAGAAGCTGTAGAATTTTGTTGCTCAGAATAAGCTTCTTTCCCTAGTTCCATTATTGATTCTTGTAATACATTCTGTCCTGATACAATTAAGTCACGATCCTCTTTATCAATGGCGCTTCGCAAGTCTTGAATTTTTTCTTCTATTAATGCTTTTGCTTTACCGTCAATCTTATCTGCAAGATCAACAAGCTGACGTTCAACTTGATAACAAAGCGAACCAGCTTGATTCTTTAAATCAACCATTTCTCGTTTAGATTTATCTACAGAAGCATTTCTCTCTGCTTCTTCAACCATTTTCTCTACTTCATCAGTTGGTAGAGTTGATGCTCCTGTGATTGTAATAGATTGTTCTTTGCCAGTACCTTTATCTTTTGCTTTAACAGATAAAATTCCATTCGCATCTATATCGAAAGTTACTTCAATCTGGGGCACTCCTCTAGGCGCAGGCATAATTCCATCTAATCGAAAAGTGCCCAAGCTTTTATTGTCCTTAGTAAATTCTCTTTCACCCTGCAATACATGTATTTCTACATTAGGCTGATTATCAACTGCAGTAGAAAAAATTTCTGATTTCTTAGTAGGAATTGTAGTATTGCGCGGTATGATTTTTGTCATAACTCCCCCTAAAGTCTCTACTCCCAATGATAATGGTGTGACATCAAGCAATAAAATGTCTTTAACTTCTCCTGCGAGTACTCCACCTTGAATAGCTGCACCAATTGCTACAACCTCATCAGGATTCACACTTTGATTAGGAGCTTTTCCGATAAGTCTCTTTACAACTTCTTGTACAGAAGGAATACGGGTAGATCCGCCTACTAGAACAACTTCATCAATTTTTCCAGCATCTAACTGAGCATCTTTTAGTGCATTGTTAACAGGAATTTCACAACGAGTAATCAACTCTGCACATAAATCTTCGAACTTAGCTCGCGAAATATTACGCTCTAAATGTTTTGGACCTGTATTTGTAGCCGTAATGAAAGGTAGATTAATATCAGTTTGCGACAAGCTTGATAATTCAACTTTTGCTTTTTCAGCTGCTTCCATTAGTCGTTGCAGTGCTTGGCGATCTTTTGAGAGGTCAACTCCTTGATCTTTTTGAAATTCTGATATTAACCATTCTACAATTTTACGGTCAAAGTCATCTCCGCCCAGGTGAGTATCCCCTGAAGTAGACAGTACTTCAAATACACCATCTCCTACTTCTAGAATTGAGACGTCAAAAGTACCACCTCCCAAATCAAACACTAAAATGGTTTCATTGTCTTGCTTATCAAGACCATAAGATAAAGATGCTGCAGTAGGTTCATTTATGATTCTTAATACATCCAAGCCAGCAATTTTACCTGCATCTTTAGTTGCTTGCCTTTGTGCATCATTAAAATAAGCTGGTACTGTTATAACAGCCTGTTGTATTGGTTCGCCTAAATACTTGCTTGCATCTTCCACTAATTTGCGTAATACCTGTGCAGAGATTTCTTCTGGAGCGAATTCTTTATTTAATGCAGGACATTGAATTTTTATGCTATTACTGTCGGATCTAATAGAATATGATGACTGCTCTAATTCTTGGCCCACCTCATCTTTTTTTCTGCCAATGAAACGTTTAACAGATGAAAACGTATTCTCTGGATTAATTACAGATTGCCGTTTAGCAATTTGTCCAACTAATTTATCTCCATTTTTAGTATAAGCAACTACTGAAGCTGTAGTTCGAAAACCTTCCGCATTAGGAATAACAGTTGGTTTGCCACCTTCCATGACAGCTACTACCGAGTTTGTAGTTCCTAAGTCTATTCCAAGAACTTTTGACATAAAAAGATCCTTACTATTATTTATATTTTTCCTCAAGCTTTTAAGACCCAATATGCTCAACTTGCTTGTTAATATTATTTTGCAATATTTATGAACAATAAAAAAGGGGTAATTACCGTACTAGATAAATCTAGTAGAAATAATTAGTTAACTTGCAACTAGCATATACAACTGATACAATCTTGCTATAAATAGATCTTAGTCCACAAGTATTAATAAAAAATCATTGAAAAATATTTTCCTATTGTTATCCCTATAGTTAAGAACAATAATGGAATTGGTTTTCTTTGCAAACTAGATCCTCATATGAGAATAAAAATCTTCTTCTCTATATTTAATTATCGAGTTAGATTTATTAAATACTATGGAATAATCATAACAAATACTAATTATTCTACAGTATCAAAGTAGGGTTGATATAGTATGGTAATGCAGCTTGTGTGCAATAGTCTCTTAGTTTAAGGAGATATATCACCCGTGTCAATTGGTCTTTTAGGAACTAAAATAGGTATGACGCAGATTTTCAACAGTACAGGTACTTGCATACCCGTTACTGTATTAAGAGTTGGACCATGTATGATCACCCAAATAAAAACTACTAACTCTGATAGATACAATGCGGTTCAAATTGGTTATTCTCAAGTAGCATCACATCTTCTAACAAAAGCTCAGCTTGGCCATTTAAACAAATCTGGTGCGCCTAATTTAAAATACTTAAAAGAATATACGATAGATTCTCCTGCTGATTTTAAACTGGGGCAAATAATTACAGTAGATCATTTGAGAATTGGTGAGCAAGTAAATATTTCAGGCAAGAGTATTGGTAAAGGATTTTCTGGCTACCAGAAACGACATCATTTTAGTCGTGGTCCTATGTCCCATGGTTCAAAAAATCATAGGCAGCCCGGGTCTATTGGTGCTGGCACCAGCCCGGGTAGAGTGTTTCCTGGCAAAAAGATGGCAGGTCGGTTGGGCAGCTGCAAAACAACAATCAAGAATCTTCAAATTGTGGATATTAATACAGAACAACATTTTGTGCTAATAAAAGGTTCTGTGCCTGGTAAATCAGGAAGTATTTTAAGTATACAAGTCCGATAGCATGAGATAACTTTCTGTAATTCATATACAAAAAAATGACAAATAAAACAATAGTTCAATATAAACTTTATTCTTCAGATGCCGTTACAGAGAAAACGAGAGAAGTAAAGTTTGTAGTTGGTGGACATAATAGTATGTATATTATTCATAGAAGCTTAGTAAAGCAATTAACTGAAAGAAGGCAAGGAACAGCTAGTTGTAAAACACGAAGCGAAGTAAGAGGTGGAGGACGCAAGCCATGGAAACAAAAAGGTACGGGCAAAGCCCGAGCTGGGTCTATTCGATCACCTTTGTGGAGAGGTGGTGGCGTAATTTTTGGACCAAAACCTAAGACATACTCCAAAAAGATTAATCTAAAGGAAAGACAGTTAGCCCTACGTACTCTCTTGTACAATAAAGTATCACAGACAATAATTGTACAAGACTCTGATTTAATTCTTGAGAAGCCTAGTACACATCTACTCTGCAGTAGAATTAAAACTTTTAATTTAGATGTACATAGAAAAATTTTAATTATTGTTGCAGAAAAAGACAGAAACTTATATTTAGGCAGTCGCAATATAGCTAATATAGAGATAATACAAGCTGACAGTCTAAATATCGTATCATTATTATCAGCCGATCATATTCTTATGACAATGAATGGACTATCAAAAGTAGAAGAGGTTTATAATGATTAAACTCAATCACCGTAAATTAATAGATCTAATAAGAAAGCCAATTATAACAGATAAAACTACTAAACTGCTAGAAGAGAATCAATACTGCTTTGCGGTTGATAGGCATGCCAATAAAATTCATATAAAAGAAGCCCTTGAATACATCTTTGATGTAAAAATAATCAAAATTAATACTTTAAATACACCAATCAAAAAGCGGACCGTAGGGAAATTCGTCGGAAAAAGAGCTCAGTACAAAAAAGCTATTATTACATTAGCCCCAAACGATAATATTAATTTATTCCCCGAGACTTAATTAATTTAGTAATAGATAAGAATTCTACTAAAATTAATACAAATTACTATGGCAATTCGATTATATAGAGCATATACTCCAGGTACAAGAAATAGAACTGTTTCCACTTTCGGAGATATTACAAAAAGTTATCCAGAAAAATCTTTGATAGTTAAGCATCATTACTGTAAAGGACATAACAATCAAGGGAGAATTACCTCGAGACACAGAGGTGGTGGCCATAAAAAATCATACAGGCTCATTGACTTTAGAAGAAATAGAATAGGTATGTTTGCTAAAGTAGAAGCTGTTGAATATGATCCCAATAGAAATGCTCGTATAGCACTTATCTATTATGTAGATGGGCAAAAAAGCTATATACTGCATCCACGTTCATTAGAAGTAGGATCAGTAGTTACTTCAGGGCCAGATGCTCCAATTGAAGTTGGAAATGCTCTACCACTTTTTGCGATACCTTTAGGAACTGCAGTACATAATATAGAAATCACACCCGGAAAAGGTGGCCAAATAGTCAGAGCTGCAGGAACTTATGCTCAAATAGTAGCTAAGGATGGAGACTATGTAACTATTAAATTACCCTCTGGTGAGGTGAGAATGATCAGAAAAAATTGCTATGCAAGTATAGGGCAAATAGGCAATATAGATGCCAGTAATATTACTATAGGTAAAGCTGGACGAAATAGATGGCTCGGTAAAAAACCCAGAGTAAGGGGAGTAGTCATGAATCCAGTCGATCATCCTCATGGGGGTGGAGAAGGTAGATCACCTATTGGTAAGATGCATCCTGTTACGCCTTGGGGAAAGCCTGCTTTAGGAATGAAGACTAGGAATCAAAAAAAATACAGTAATAATTATATATTGCGTCGTCGCAAATAGAACTATCTTTAAATACCTATAAATAACACATGTCAAGATCCCTAAAGAAAGGTCCATTTATCGAGATAAAACTTTTCACAAAAATATCCAGGCTTAATGAAACTAATTCAAAGCAAACTATTAAAACATGGTCCCGATCTTCTACAATTTTACCAAATATGGTAGATCATACTATTGCTGTTTATAATGGTAAGCAGCATTTCCCTGTATTTATATCAGATCAAATGGTAGGACATAAACTAGGAGAATTTGTACCGAGTAGAACTTTCAGAAGTCACATTAAAAATGATAGAAAAGCAAGGCGTTAATAATATGGTCAATATAAATAATGAAGCAACTGCTATTGGGAAATACTTACGATTATCTCCAATTAAAGTAAGTAGGGTGTTGGATCAGATACGCGGTCAAGATTATCAAAAAGCTGTATTAATGCTACAATTTATGCCTTATCGTGCATGTATTAGTATCAAAAAAATTTTAGAGTCAGCTGCTGCTAATGCAGAACATAAACATGGAATAAGTAAAAGTAAACTTTTAATAAATAAAGCCTTTGTAAACAAAGGGCCAACTATGAAAAGATTCCAACCACGTGCTCAGGGTAGAGCATTTCCAATAAATAAACCAACCTGTCATATAACGCTAAGCGTTATTGATATTAGCAAAATATAAAAAATAAGTCATTATACAATATAAACAGCTCAAGAAAATTAAGTTATGGGACAAAAAACTCATCCTCTCGGTTTCAGAATTGGGATAACACAAGGACATCGCTCTATATGGTTCGCAAATTCGCAAACTTATCCGATATATTTAGAAGAAGATTTCAAAATTAGAAATCACGTGGAGAAAAAACTTGGTAATGCTAGTATTGCTAAAATACAAATAGAAAGAAAGGTTGATCAAATTGAAATTCAGATCCATACAGCACGGCCTGGAATTGTATTAGGAAGATTTGCAACGGGAATAGAAAATCTCAGACATGATTTGCAGTATATCTTGCAGAGCAGTAAACAAATCAGGATTGATGTGAGAGAAATCACTGAACCAGATACAGAAGCTAGCCTATTAGCTGATTTCATCACTCAACAATTAGAAAAGCGTATTGCATTTCGTAGAGCAGTAAGACAAGCGACACAAAGAGCTCAAAAAGCCAATATTAAGGGTATCAAGATACAAGTTTCCGGAAGGCTAAATGGCGCAGAAATTGCACGTAGTGAATGGATGAGAGAAGGACGTGTGCCATTGCAAACGCTAAGAGCAGATATAGATTATTCTTACAAGACAGCTCAAACTACTTATGGGGTATTAGGAATCAAAGTGTGGTTATTCAAGGGTGAAATAATTCATCTTGCTTCTAGCACGACAAATTTAAACTAATAAATATCAACGATTATGCTAAGTCCTAAAAGAACAAAATTTCGTAAGCAACATCGAGGAAGAATGACCGGTAAAGCAAGTAAAGGTAATACTATTGCTTTTGGAAGTCACGCTTTGCAGGCATTGGAAGCTGTATGGTTAACATCCAGACAAATTGAAGCTACACGAAGAACTATTACTAGATACGTTAAGAGGGGTGGAAAGCTTTGGATTAGGGTTTTTCCTGATAAACCGGTTACAGCCCGTTCTGCGGAAACAAGAATGGGAGCCGGCAAAGGAGCTCCTGAATATTGGGTCGCAGTTATTAAGCCGGGTCATATTCTATTTGAGATCAATGGTGTTCCTGAAAAAGTTGCTAAAGAAGCTATGAAATTAGCTTCATACAAATTACCAATCAAAACTAAATTTATTAGTAAAGAATAAATGAAGATACTATCATCAAGCACAATCCGTACATTAGACAGTAAACAAATCCAAGTGGAAATTGTAAATCTTAAAAAGATTTTATTCGATTTTCGATTAAAGCAAGCAACAAGACAATCAATTAAACCACATCTTATACAAATGTACAAACGTCAATTAGCAAGGGTTATGACGATTGAACATCAACAAAATATCGGAAAGAATTTATCTACATAAAAAATAAAATCCAAATAATATGCCAGTTAAAGAAAGAGTCGGTATTGTCGTCAGTGACAAAATGACTAAAACTATTACAGTAGCGGTTAAAACTAAAATAGCACATAAAAAATATGCCAAAATATTAGCACAGACAAAAAAATATAAGGTTCATGATGAGACAAATATATGTCAGATTGGTGACATTGTGAAAATTCAGGAAACTCGTCCATTAAGTAAAACAAAATTTTGGACGCTAACATCTAAGCTAGGGAAAATGAATAGCTAAATCAATTTATAGTATAGATATCAAAATATATAACACATGATTCAACCACAAAGTTATCTCAACATTGCAGACAATAGCGGCGCTCGAAAAATTATGTGCATTAGGGTTCTGGGTACAAGTAATCCCTCTTACGGAGGTATTGGCGATATTATTATTGGCGTAGTCAAAGATGCTTCTCCTAATATGGCTGTAAAAAGATCAGATATAGTACGTGCTGTTATTGTACGAACTAGACATACACTACGACGTTTAGACGGAATAAGTATTAGATTCGATGATAATGCTGCTGTTATCATTAATCAGGAAAATAATCCTAGAGGTACACGCGTATTTGGCCCAATTGCACGAGAATTAAGAGACAAAAATTTTTCCAAGATTATTTCATTGGCTCCGGAGGTTGTATAGTGATTAAGAACTTAAAAATTTCAAGAACCAAAATGCATGTGAAGAAAGGCGACCAAGTTAAAATTATTACTGGTGCATACAAAGGACAAATTGGAGAAATAATGCAAGTCTTAAGGAGAACACAAGAAGTTTTAATTAAGAATATTAATGTAAAAACAAAACATGGTCGTCCAACAAAGGAAGGAGAAGTTGGCCAAGTTTTAAGAGTTGAAGCTCCTATTCACAGTTCTAATGTTATGCTATACGATATCCATCGAAAAGTTGCGAGTCGGTATAAACATATTAAAGACGAACATGGCCAAAAGCGAAGAGTCCTAATTAAGCTAAATAAAGCATATTAAATAATAGTGTCAAATATGAATAATTCACTAAAAATCCTATATACTGAAAAAGTAACGTTAGACTTGCAAGAAAAGTTTCAGTATCTTAACAAACATGAAATACCAAAGCTTGTAAAAATCACCCTGAATAGAGGTCTAGGAGAAGCATCACAGAATGCAAAAGCATTGGAAAGTAGTATTGAAGAATTCCAATTGATTACCGGCCAAAAGCCAATAGTGACTCGTTCTAAAAAAGCGATAGCTGGTTTTAAGATAAGAGAAGACATCCCCGTTGGGCTCACTGTTAATTTACGAAACAAAAAAATGTATGATTTTTTGAATAAATTAATTAACTTATCATTACCACGTATTAGAGATTTTAGAGGAATTAGTCCGAAAAATTTTGACGGAAGAGGTAATTACAATCTAGGACTTAGGGAGCAATTAATTTTTCCTGAGATTGAATATGATAGAGTCGATAAAGTTCGAGGTTTTGACATCTCAATTGTTACGACAGCAAATAGTGATGCAGAAAGTTTAGCATTATTAAAAGGCTTAGGCATGCCTTTTCGTAATTCATGAAATTATATAATAATGAGGAAAAATAGTGGTTAACGATACGATTGCCGATATGTTGACGCGTATTCGAAATGCAAATTTAGCAAAACATCAAATAGTTCAAGTACCTTCAACGAAGATGATACGTAATATGGTAAAAGTATTGCAAGAAGAAGGTTTTATTGATTATTTTGAAGAAATTAATGTAGCCTTGCAAACATTTATACTAATTTCTCTTAAATATAAAGGAAAGAAGCGAGAATCTGTTATTACAGCGCTGAAAAGGGTGAGTAAACCAGGACTAAGAGTATATGCTAATCACAAAGAGATCCCAAGAGTATTGGGTGGCTTAGGTATTGCAGTTATTTCAACCTCACGAGGTGTGATGACAGACCGTAAAGCTAGACATAATGGACTTGGAGGTGAAGTTCTATGTTACATTTGGTAAACAACAATTAATAGGTACAATATATATGTCTCGTATAGGAAAACAGTGTATTATTCTGTCAGAGAAGATCAAAACAACTATTAAAGAAAATATAGTAACTATCAGAGGGCCTAAAGGTGAATTATCTCAAGAAATATCCAAGTTAATAGGAATTAAACTCCAAGAATCTTCAACGAGTCAAATCTTGTCATTATATGTTATAAATAATACCAAACAATCAAAGCAATTGCATGGTCTTTCAAGAACACTTATAAGTAATATGATGATAGGAGTTACAGAAGGTTTTTCTAAATATTTAGAGATACAGGGAATTGGATACAGATCTCAGATTGATGGGAAAAATTTGGTGCTAAGTGTAGGATTCAGCCATCCAGTTACCATTGAGCCGCCAGTCAATATTAATATAAAGGTCGAAAATAATATAAATATTATTGTTTCTGGTATTGACAAAGAATTAGTTGGACAAGTCGCTGCAACAATTCGTGCAATCAGGCCTCCTGAGCCTTATAAAGGGAAAGGAATTAGATATAGAGGCGAAATTATAAAGAGAAAAGTTGGCAAAGCAGGCAAATAACACATGAATAAAAAATTAAGAGGAACATCTGAAAGACCAAGATTATATGTATTTAGATCAAATAAGCATATATATGCACAAATTATTGACGATATAAGATCAAAAACTCTGATTACAGCTTCCAGCACATCAACAGAAATAAAATCTCAGATTCAATCTTCGGCTAATTGCGAAACATCTAGAATTATTGGTGAGTCAATAGCTAAATCATGTATTGATCAAGGTATTTATCAAGTCGTTTTTGATCGAGGCAATAGATTATATCATGGAAGAATTAAAGCTTTAGCAGAGTCTGCTCGAGAAGCTGGCATTAGTTTTTAGCATTACATAATTATATAATATCTATGTCTAACAAAAGAAAAAATACGAAGAATAAAGAAGATAGCCAGTGGGAAGAAAGAGTAGTTCAGATAAGACGCGTAACTAAAGTTGTTAAAGGAGGGAAAAAGTTAAGTTTTAGAGCTATATTAGTCATAGGTGATGAAAAAGGACAAGTTGGAGTTGGGATTGGAAAAGCTAGTGATGTCATAGGAGCTGTTAAAAAAGCTGTAACGGATGCGAAAAAAGATATAATAAAAATTCCACTAACACAATTTGATTCTATTCCGCATCCAACTAATGGTATTTCTGGAGCAGCTTCGATTATTATGCGACCATCTTCACAAGGATCTGGAGTAATAGCTGGAGGAGCTGTAAGAACAGTACTGGAATTAGCTGGCGTAAAAAATATTTTAGCAAAACAATTAGGGTCATCGAATCCTTTAAACAATGCTAGGGCTGCCCTAAATGCATTGTCGAATCTTAGAACATTTCAAGAAGCAGCACAAGATAGAAGCATTTCTATGGAGAATCTGTTCAGATAAAGATGATTTGCATAGATCCAATATTTTTTCAATACAAGCTTTTCATTCACATATTTTAAATGGCAGCTAATAATATTCTTGTCAAAAAGATTACGTTGACCCTACTTATTTTAATCATTGCAAGATTAGGTATCTTTATTCCTGTACCTGGAATAGATCATGATGCTTTTTATAATAGCGTTGGGAAAAATACATTGGTAAATTTTCTTAATATTTTTTCAGGAGGAGGATTTGCGACTATTGGTATTTTTGCTTTGGGCATAGTTCCATATATTAATGCATCATTGGTGATGCAGCTATTAAGCAAGGTAATACCTAGTTTAGAATTACTTCAGAAGGAAGAAGGTAATACAGGAAGACAAAAAATTATCCAGTTTACGAGGTATTTAGCATTAGGCTGGGCCATTATACAAAGTATAGCCATTGCATTATGGATCAAACCATATGTATTCTATTGGAATTTTACATTCGTTATTGATACTATATTAAGTCTTACAGCTGGTGCTATTATTGTGATGTGGTTTTCTGAACTTATCACTGAGAAAGGTATTGGAAACGGAGCATCATTATTAATCTTCCAGAATATTATTTCCGGAATACCACAAAATGTAAAGACTTCAATTAATATAAATAATAATGATGAAGAAATGATAGTAAAAGGTATGCTTCTATTTCTTTTATTTATACTTATGCTGGTAATTACTATTCTAGTTCAAGAAGGAGTTAGAAAAATTACCATAGTGTCAGCAAGACAATTAGTAACAAGAAATGAATTAAATCCACAAAGCTACTTGCCATTACGTTTAAATCAAGGCGGTGTAATGCCTATTGTTTTTGCATCGGCATCTATGGCATTACCACCATCCTTGAATTCAATGTTCCACAATATGTACCTCCAAGAAATTTTAAAGCCATTTATGTCTGGTAGTCCTTTATATTTTATGACATATGGTATTTTAATTATAAGTTTTAGCTATTTTTATTCATCACTTGTTTTAAATACTGACGATATATCTAAAAACTTAAAAAAAATGGGAGCAAGTATTCCAAAAATTCGTCCAGGGGAAGCTACTAATAAGTATTTAAAAAAGATTATTCATCGATTAACATTCCTCGGATCAATATTTTTATTCGTAGTAGCATTAGTACCATCAGTAATAGCTCATCTAACAGGACTAAATACATTTCAAGGACTAGGAGCAACATCTTTATTGATTTTAGTCGGTGTAGCCATTGATACAGCAAAGCAAATCCAAACATACCTTATCTCTGAACAATATGAAAGCATGATGAAATAGTTTCTTCTTCAATTATTAAAGAAATGATCGTTAATCATTACTAATATAAAATATTATTAAAATATGAAAGTACGTGCTTCTGTAAAAAAAATATGTGAAAAATGTCGTGTAATTCGCAGACATCGAAAAGTGATGATAATATGCATCAACCCAAAGCATAAACAAAGACAAGGGTAAGAATCAATTAGATTAATAGATACTTATTATTACATCAACAAAACACGGAGTTTAAACTAGTGGCAAGAATCGCTGGCATTGATCTTCCCCGAAATAAAAGGGTTGAAGTAGCCTTAACATATATATACGGCATTGGCTTATCTAGTGCTCATAAAATTATTACTACAACAGGCATTAATCCAGGCACAAAAATTACAGAGCTAAATGATGATGAAATTGCAAAATTGAGAGTAATCCTTGACAACAATTACCAGATTGAGGGGGATTTACGACGTTTACAATCTATGAATATAAAAAGATTAATGGAGATCAATTCTTATAGAGGGAAAAGGCATAGATTAGGTCTACCTTTAAGAGGTCAAAGGACAAGAACCAATGGTAGGACTAGAAGAGGCAGTAAAAGAACTATGGCAAATAAAAAGAAAGCACCGAAGAAATAAACAATATAATTTACTATTACATATTCAGAAATCCATGGTAAAACAGCTCAAGAAATCTAGTACGTCTAAAAGTCGTAAGAATATTATAAATGGTATTACTCATATAAAAGCGACTTTCAATAATACTATAGTTACTATTACAGACTTAAAGGGAAAAACAGTGTCATGGTGTTCTTCAGGTGGTAGCGGATTTAAAGGAGCAAAGAAAGGGACACCTTTTGCAGCTCAAACAGCTGCTGAAAAAGCTGCTAAGCAAGCAATTGATCAAGGAATGACGCAAACTGAAGTTATGATTAATGGGCCTGGAGCGGGTCGAGAAACTGCTATTAGAGCATTACAAGCAGCAGGAATTAATATTACATTAATAAAAGATATTACACCTGTACCACATAATGGATGTCGACCACCAAAAAAACGTAGAGTATAACAAAAAATAGGTGAGTTATTGTATAGCATAGTATATTCGTTATATTCATCCCTAGTAAGGAACTTTCTTCAATGACTCATTTTCAAATAGAATGTATAGAGTCAAAAATAGAGAGTGCTCGTGAACAATATGGACGTTTTATTTTAGAGCCTTTAAGTCAAGGCCAAGGAATTACAGTTGGGAATGCTTTACGTAGAACTGTTCTGTCAGACTTGAATGGTGCAGCAATAGTGGCTGTGCGAATAGCTGGCATTAATCATGAGTTTTCAACTATTGCAGGAGTTAGAGAGGATGTTTTAGAAATTTTACTTAATTTAAAAGAAGTTGTTCTAAGAAGTTATACAGATAAGCCACAAATAGGTAGAGTACGGGTTCAAGGTCCTGCAATTATTACTGCCGGGCTATTCGACATACCTTCTGATATTGAAATAGTTGACCCACGTCAATATATTGCAACAATCTGTAATAATACTATCTTTGAAATGGAGGTGAGAATAGAACAAGGGAAAGGCTATAGACTTATCGAGAAAGGCATAGATAAAAAAGCTATTGATTTTCTTCAGATTGATGCAGTATTTATGCCAGCGAAAAAATTTAATTACGTAGTAGAAGAGATTCGAATAAGTCCTCAATTGGTAAAAGAAAAGCTTTCAATAGAATTATGGACAAATGGAAGTTTATCCCCTCAAGAGGCTTTGAGTCAAGGTGCTACTGTATTAACTAATCTTTTTTACCCTCTACGAAGAATTGATTTTAAGCCTATCGAAGATTCGAGTACGAAAGAACAACAAAAAATTAGCCAAGTGTTAATTGAAGAACTACAATTATCTGTCAGAGCATATAATTGTCTGAAAAGAGCTCATATACATTCTATCTCTGATTTATTAGATTATTCACAAGAAGAACTATTGGAAATAAAAAACTTTGGACAAAAATCTGCAGAAGAAGTTATTGAAGCTCTTCGAGAACGCTTAGGCATTAACTTAGCTCAAGAAAAAATGCCTAAACAGTAAAATGGACAAAAAAGTAAAACTATTTCGACTAATAAGTCAACGACTGTAATCATTTATTTGGATAGAGATGCGTAAAGTAATAATTAGTAACTTATATTATGAAATCATAATATATTCATCAACAAGTTTTTCTAGTAAAAATGAATAAAACATATAGACCAAATCCTAAGAATCAGAATAAATGGTACCTAATTGATGCTCAAGGCAAAAAATTGGGCAGATTATCTACTGCAGTGGCCAATACTTTACGCGGTAAAAAGAATCCTGAATATACTCCATCGCTTGACTGTGGAAATAATATTATTATTATCAATACACATAAGATAGTAGTAACAGGGCAAAAAAGATTTCAAAAGATTTATTATAGACATTCTGGCAGGCCAGGTGGTTTAAAAACGGAAACATTTGAGCAATTGCAGAAGCGATCACCCAATAAGATTATAGAAAAAGCAGTAAGAAGAATGCTCCCAAAAGGTCCTTTAGGAAGACAGTTGTTCAAAAAACTTAAAGCATATTCCAATAATATGCATCCACACGAAGCCCAAAATCCAACAATACTACACATATAATTAATACTTAATTATCTTATGACAATAATCTCTGACAATGCACGAGCTATTTATGCCGGAACAGGAAGACGTAAGGCATCAATTGCAAGAGTAAGACTAGTGCCTGGATCAGGTAAATTAATTATAAATAATTTACCTGGGGAATCTTATTTACAATTTAGCCGTAATTATATGCGAATTACATACGGACCCTTGAAAACACTTGGATTAAGTGAAGAATATGATATTTTTGTAAATACTCAGGGAGGAGGGCTAACTGGACAAGCAGATGCAATCCGATTAGGACTAGCCAGAGCTTTGTGCTGTATCAATCCTGAAAATAGGACTGCTTTAAAATCTGAAGGTCATTTAACTCGTGATGCACGAGTTAAAGAAAGACGAAAATATGGACTAAGAAAAGCTAGAAAAGCTCCACAGTTCTCTAAAAGATAAATATAACACAACAATGATATTATGCCTAAAAATGCTATACATCCCACCTGGTATCCTGAGTCCAAAGTATACTGTGATGGTAAACATGTAATGACTGTTGGCTCAACCAAACCTGAATTACATATTGATATTTGGTCTGGGAATCATCCTTTCTATACAGGTTCTCAAAGGATTATTGATACTGAAGGAAGAGTAGAAAGATTTAGGAGAAAATACAAGCTTAATATAAATGCGAATAACAATAATGAACAAGATGTAGTATAAAATAATTGAGTCAATTTGACAGCATATTACACAAGAGCTACAATAAATTATGATTTATTAACAAAACAGGATTAAATAATAGCATCAATATTATGCCAACTATTCAGCAATTAGTAAGATCATCAAGAATCAGAATTATAAAGAAAACCAAGTCTCCTGCTTTACAAGCATGTCCTCAAAGAAGAGGAGTTTGTACAAGAGTATATACAACAACCCCCAAAAAACCTAATTCTGCTTTAAGAAAAGTGGCACGAGTTAGATTAACTTCAGGCTTTGAAGTAACTGCTTATATAGGAGGTATAGGTCATAATATACAAGAACATTCTGTTGTACTAATTAGAGGAGGCAGAGTTAAAGATCTACCGGGTGTTAGATACCATGTAATAAGAGGAGCTTTAGATTCTGCAGGAGTCAAAGATCGAAAACAAAGTAGGTCTAAGTATGGAACAAAAAAACCTAAATCTTAAGAATTATATTATATATTTAACTTTTAAAATACTATGTCTCGCAGGAAAATAGCAAAAAAACGAATAGTGAACCCAGATCCAGTTTATCAAAGTAAATTGATCAGCATGCTAACTGTTAGGATTCTAAAAAGTGGGAAAAAAAGTATTGCCCAAAAAATTATTTATGGAGCTTTAGAAGTCATAGAAACAAGGTCAAACAATGATCCATTACATATCTTAGAACAAGCTATTAGAAATGCAACTCCTTTAGTTGAAGTAAAGGCTCGGAGAGTCGGTGGCTCTACGTATCAAGTACCAATTGAAGTAAGAGCATACCGAGGTACAAACTTAGCTTTAAGATGGATTACACGATTTGCAAAAGATAGATCAGGTAAAAATATGGCTACAAAATTAGCTAACGAAATTATAGATGCAGCTGGAGAAAATGGTAATGCTATAAGGAAGAGAGAAGAGACGCATAGAATGGCAGAAGCTAATAAAGCATTTGCGCATTATCGCTATTAAGTATATGAGTAAATAATTCTATTCCATTATCCTAAACTAAGCAAAGATAACAACCGCTAAAAGTAACCATCCTAATTCAGATTAAATTTTAAGGAAGTAGAGATATGGCTAGATCAAAATTTGAACGCATTAAACCACATGTTAATATTGGAACTATTGGTCATGTTGATCATGGTAAAACAACTTTGACAGCAGCTATCTCAGCTACTTTAGCGTCAACTGGTACAACAAAGTTGAAAAAGTTTGATGAAATTGATGCGGCTCCAGAAGAAAAAGCACGTGGTATTACAATTAATACAGCACATGTAGAATATGAAACAACTAATCGTCATTATGCACACGTTGATTGTCCAGGCCATGCCGACTATGTGAAAAACATGATTACAGGTGCAGCTCAAATGGATGGTGCAATACTAGTTGTATCTGCAGCCGATGGTCCTATGCCTCAAACACGAGAGCATATCCTGTTAGCGAAGCAAGTAGGTGTACCACACGTTGTGGTCTTTTTAAATAAAGAAGATCAAGTGGACGACGAAGAGTTATTAGAGCTAGTAGAATTAGAAGTACGGGAACTTCTAGGACAATATGACTTTCCCGGTGATGATATCCCTTTTGTTCCTGGTTCTGCACTTTTAGCTTTAGAATATCTTATAGATCATCCAGAAGCTACTCAAGGAGAAAATAAATGGGTCGATAAAATTTTCGCGCTAATGGATGCAATAGACTCGTATATTCCTACGCCACAACGAGATGTTGAAAAAACATTCTTAATGGCAGTTGAAGATGTTTTCTCTATCACAGGTAGAGGAACTGTTGCAACTGGAAGGATAGAAAGAGGAATTATTAAAGTAGGTGATACTATTGAGATAGTTGGTATTAGAGAAACAAAGACAACAATCATTACTGGTCTAGAAATGTTTCAGAAAACATTAGATGAAGGCATGGCTGGTGATAACATTGGTATCTTACTGCGCGGTATCCAGAAAAAAGATATTGAGCGAGGAATGGTTTTGGCCCAACCAGGAACTATTAATCCACATACGCAATTTGAAGCTGAAGTATATATACTAACACAAGAGGAAGGCGGTAGACATACTCCATTTTTCACTGGTTACAGACCGCAATTCTATGTACGGACAACTGATGTGACGGGTACAATCACACAATTTACAGCTGACGATGGGTCAACAGCCGAGATGGTGATGCCTGGTGATCGCATTAAGATGAGCGCACAATTAATTAACCCTATTGCCATTGAACAGGGTATGCGATTTGCAATTCGTGAAGGTGGCAGAACCGTAGGCGCGGGTGTTGTATCCAAGATTATTGATTAACTTAATCAGACATATATCTTATAATAATCAGATATAAAAATATATATGAACGTTGCACAACAACATAAAATCAGAATAAGACTCAAAGCTTATAGTCATGACTTATTGACTATTTCATGCGAAAATATAATAGAGACAGCAACAAGAACAAATGCTATTTCAGTAGGTCCCATTCCGCTGCCAACTCGTAAACGAATTTACTGCGTTTTGAGATCTCCACATGTAGATAAAGATTCTCGTGAGCATTTTGAGCTAAAAACACATAAAAGATTAATTGAGATACATCAACCCTCTTCACAGACTATTGATGCTTTAATGAAATTAAATTTACCAGCTGGTGTTGATATCGAAGTAAAATTATAAAATACGCTTAACGAGTATTTATTTTCAAATAAATACTCGTTTTTTATTGTTTAGTCTAGCTATATATTAGTATAAGCCAGCTTCTTGGTGAGTCAAAATAGTACAATCACTTGTTGGATACGCAACACACGTCAAAACAAAGTTGGAATCGATTTGATCAGAATCTAGAAAAGATTGATCTGATTGGTCTACACTTCCTTCTTTGACAATGCCTGCACATGTTGAACAAGCGCCTGCTCTACAAGAGTAAGGAAGATCTACACCTTGATCTTCTGCTGCATCAAGGATATAAACATCATCGCTGCAAGTAATTGTAACTATTTCTCCATCTTCCATCTGCAAAGTTACTTGGTAATCAGCCATTTTATACTCCATTATAGTTAAATCTAAATCTAACTTTAGCGATAAGTCAAAGTTATGATAAAGATAATACACTAAAAAGGAAGAGCTAATAACACAAAATCACAAAAGATCCTTCAAGATTGACTAAATACAACAAAAAAGACCAAAGAATTTATCTATAAGTTCATGAAATTTACATTATATAAAATACCTTAAGACAAGCGATATATTCTATGAATAATACAGATCACAAGGTGAAGGAATCTCTTCTTGTTTTATCCCCACAATTATTGATTAAAAATACTGAACAAAAACTAATATCTCAAGTGCAAGAAATTTATGCATTAACCTTTCGATTGATGACACAAGGATGGAGGAGGCCTTCTATTCTATTAACAGGCGTATTACAGCCTCTCTTGTGGCTCCTTTTGTTTGGTGCATTATTTCAGAATGCACCAATTGAATTATTTTCATCTACAGACAATTACAGTTCTTTCATCGGTGCAGGAATTATTGTATTTACTTGTTTCACTGGCTCTTTAAATGCAGGATTACCACTGATTTTTGACAGGGAATTTGGTTTTTTAAATCGCTTATTAAGCTCTCCAATAGAATCAAGATATTCTATTGTAATCTCCTCTTCTCTACATATTACAATCGTAAGCATGTTACAAGTTTCAGCAATTATTTATACGGTTAGTCTAACAAAAAACTCTATACCAAGTTTTAGTAGCTTCCTGATTATAGGTACAATTCTATTTTTGCTAAGTAATAGTATTACTAGTGTCAGCATTATGCTTGCCTTTATATTACCAGGACATATAGAGCTGCTTGCATTTTTAATAGCAATAAATCTTCCTTTACTATTTTCTAGTACAGCACTAGCTCCTCTAGTATTTATGCCATCGTGGCTACAAATTATTGCTTGTTTAAATCCATTAAGCTATGCAATTGAGGCTATTCGTTATGCCTATAAATATAACCCAAATTACACAAATTTGATAATAATGAATACTGTTTGGGGTTCTATTAGCTTATTTCAAGCTTTCTTAATTTTAGCTATTCTTAATCTTCTCTGTATTTTACTTGTCAAACATTTAATTTCATACAGACTTGAAGAATAGACTAGAATCTTATCCTAAAAAAAACAAAAATGCTATAATATATAGGTAATTGGCAACCATTAGATATTCATTAATAATAACTAGCATTAATCAAAACAAAAAATTATAATCGTAAGAAAGGTATAAAATTTATTTGTTTCTATTTCGGGAGTATTTTATTTCTATGGGACTACCATGGTACCGTGTACATACAGTGGTATTAAATGATCCAGGTCGTTTAATTTCAGTTCATTTGATGCATACAGGTCTTGTATCTGGATGGGCTGGTTCAATGGCTCTATATGAGTTGGCAGTTTTTGATCCTTCTGATCCAGTACTAAATCCTATGTGGCGACAAGGCATGTTTGTAATGCCTTTTATGGCACGCTTGGGTGTTACTGATTCTTGGGGAGGATGGAGTATTACAGGTGAAAGTGTCTCTAATCCGGGATTATGGAGTTTCGAAGGTGTTGCTTTAACACATATAGTCTTATCTGGATTATTATTTTTAGCATCTATATGGCACTGGGTTTACTGGGATTTAGAATTATTCAGAGATCCACGAACTGGAGAACCAGCATTAGACTTACCTAAAATATTCGGAATCCACTTATTATTATCTAGTTTACTGTGTTTTGGCTTCGGAGCTTTTCACGCAACAGGTCTATTTGGACCAGGAATTTGGATATCTGATGCTTATGGTGTTACTGGTAAAGTACAACCTGTAGCCCCTGCATGGGGACCTGATGGCTTTAATCCGTTTAATCCCGGCGGAATTGCATCACATCATATTGCAGCTGGTACAGTTGGTATACTTGCAGGTGTATTTCATTTGACTGTCAGACCACCTCAAAGATTATACAGAGCACTAAGAATGGGTAATATTGAAACAGTATTATCTAGTAGTATTTCTGCTGTATTTTTTAGTGCATTCATTACCTGCGGGACTATGTGGTATGGTTCTGCAACTACACCTCTGGAACTTTTTGGACCCACTCGATATCAGTGGGATAGCGGATATTTTCAACAAGAGATAGAACGCAGAGTAGAAAACTCTTTAAGCGAAGGAGCTAATGCCATTGAAGCATGGTCACGTATACCGGATAAATTAGCATTTTACGATTACATTGGGAATAATCCTGCTAAAGGTGGTTTATTCCGTTCTGGCCCTATGGACAAAGGGGATGGCATTGCTGAAGCTTGGCTAGGACATCCAATTTTTCAAGATAAAGAAGGGCATGAATTAACAGTACGTCGAATGCCTGCTTTCTTTGAGACGTTTCCAGTCATATTAGTTGATAAAGATGGGATTATACGAGCAGACATTCCCTTTAGAAGAGCTGAGTCAAAATATAGCATTGAACAAGTTGGCGTTACCATAAATTTTTATGGAGGCAAGCTGAATGGGAAAGTATTCAGTGATGCACCTAGCGTAAAAAAATATGCAAGGAAGGCACAGTTAGGAGAAGTATTTGAATTTGATAGGACTACTCTTGAATCAGACGGTGTATTCCGCAGCAGTCCCAGAGGATGGTTTACATTTGGCCATGCGAATTTTGCTTTAATCTTCTTTTTTGGACATTTATGGCATGGTTCCAGAACTATTTTCAGAGATGTATTTGCTGGCATCGGGGCTGAAGTTACCGAACAGGTGGAGTTTGGGGCTTTCCAAAAGTTGGGTGATAGAAGCAGTAAAAGACAAGGGGCTGTTTAAAAAGAGAATAATGTTATTAAAATTATCGCTATTTAGGAGATGATATGGAAGCACTAGTATATGTATTCTTATTAACAGGTACACTGATGGTTATCTTCTTTGCTATATTTTTTAGAGATCCACCTAGAATAGCTAAATAACAATCAAGATCTACTCTTTATATATACAAAGTTTTGCAAATATAAAGAGTAGACTAAGTGGCTGTTACAGTTTCATAAGAACAATTTATTCTTCATGCTCCTCAAAAGGATCTCTTAATGTTTTAGCAGATGGGCCAAAGGCTGTATAAATAGAATATCCAGTAATCCCCAAAAGTAAGCTAGAGATGAAAATACTAAGGACTGTTGCAGTTTCCATAAATCTAACAAAAACAAAGTCAACTGGTTGAGATAATTTTAACTATAATAGTAAGTCATCTAAAAATAAAACTAACAAAAAAACACTATGGCACTAAGAACTAGATTGGGAGAAATTCTAAGACCTTTGAACTCAGAGTACGGAAAAGTTGCTCCTGGTTGGGGAACAACACCAATTATGGGAATATTTATGCTACTATTTTTTTTATTTTTGTTGATTATTCTACAAATTTATAATTCGTCTTTGGTTCTAGAGAATGTAGATGTAGATTGGGCTGCACTAGGAAATTAACATAAATTTAATTACGTAAACATTAGCATTATGTAAATAATACATAATGCTGAAACTAAATTAAGATATTACAAGCACTTCATTTTCGGCAAAACTATTACTATTAACGCCACTATAAGTCTCTTTTTCAAAACGGACCAGTACAGGATATTTGATACCACTATCTACCTTAATAACAGTTCCGATGCCTTGATACCAGTATGACTCTTTACGCTTAACCCTAATAAGATCACCTTTCTTAACCATTATTTATCTCACCTATATTTATTTAAAATATCTAAAAGAATATGCAATAGTATTATACCTTGTTAACAATTTTTCATGCATGAAAAACTAACTTTTGTAAAAATTGAAAGAGTCAATATATAGAATTAATTGCCCAGCAGGGAAAAGACCTGTTACATTTTCTGTGAGATGAATTAATAAAATAAAAATAAAATATGAGAGGTAAGGTATGAAAATATCTTGGAAAGCAATATTATTATGGTCTTTACCATTTCTAGTAATTGGTTTTTTTCTATGGCAAGGTTTTTTGGCGCCAACAACTACAGAAATAAGTAATAATCCAGCAAATTCACGGATGACATATGGAAGATTTCTAGAATACTTGGATATGGGATGGATTAAAAAAGTAGATATGTATGATAATGGACATACTGCTATCGTAGAAGCATTAGGACCTGAATTAGGCAACAGATTACAAAAAATTCGAGTTGAACTCCCCGCGAGTGACCCGGAATTAATAACAAAATTACGAAAAGCACAAATCGATATTGATGCACATCCTACTAAAAATAGCAGTGCATTGTGGAGTTTGATAAGTAATCTATTTTTCCCTATTCTATTAATAGGAGGGTTAGCTTTATTATTTAAAAGATCCAGTAGCTCTACAGGAGGACCTGGACAAGCAATGTCTTTTGGAAAGTCTAAAGCATTATTTCAGATGGAAGCTAAGACTGGCGTAGTATTTGATGATGTCGCAGGTGTAGATGAAGCCAAAGAAGAATTTCAAGAAGTAGTAACATTTTTACAACAGCCAGATTCTTTTACGGCAGTAGGTGCAAAAATTCCGAAGGGCGTACTACTTGTAGGCCCACCAGGTACTGGGAAAACTTTACTAGCTAAAGCTATTGCTGGAGAAGCTAACGTTCCTTTTTTCAGCATTTCTGGATCAGAGTTCGTTGAGATGTTTGTTGGAGTAGGAGCATCAAGAGTAAGAGATTTATTTAAAAAAGCTAAAGAAAATGCACCTTGTATTGTATTTATTGATGAAATAGATGCAGTAGGACGTCAAAGGGGAACTGGGGTAGGTGGAGGGAACGATGAGAGAGAGCAAACTCTAAATCAATTATTAACTGAAATGGATGGTTTTGAGGGGAATACGGGTGTTATTGTCGTAGCAGCTACAAATAGAGCTGATATATTAGATGCTGCATTATTAAGACCAGGTAGATTTGATAGACAAGTAAGCGTAGATGTACCAAATCTAAATGGACGCTTAGCTATTCTTCAGGTTCATGCAAAAAATAAAAAAATAGATCCTGACGTTTCTATACAAACAATAGCAAGAAGAACACCAGGATTCTCAGGAGCAGATCTGGCAAATTTACTAAATGAAGCTGCCATTTTAACAGCAAGACGTAGAAAAAACGCTATAACAATATCTGAGCTAGATGCATCGATTGATAGGATTATTGCTGGTATGGAAGGCACAGCCCTTATTAATGGAAAAAGCAAAAGGCTTATTGCATATCATGAAATAGGCCATGCTATAATCGGGACACTTCTTGAACATCATGATCCTGTACATAAAGTTACACTAATTCCCAGAGGACAAGCTAGAGGATTAACTTGGTTTACACCCGGAGATGATCAAACACTAGTCTCTAGAACACAGATTATTTCAAGAATCATGGGAGCATTAGGAGGGCGAGCAACTGAAGAAATCGTTTTTGGAAACACAGAAATTACTACTGGAGCTAGTAACGATTTACAACAAGTAACATCAATGGCACGTCAAATGGTAACAAGATATGGTATGTCTTCAATAGGACCTCTTTCCTTAGAAAATGAAGGTAGTAATCCATTTCTTGGAGGCAGTATGAGTTCGAACAATGAATATTCCGATGGAATTGCAATAAAGATAGATGCACAAGTACAGCAAATAGTAAAACAATGTCACAACCAAGTCCTAAGAATCATCAGAGACAATAGAGTGGTAATAGATAGATTGGTCGATTTATTAATAGAACAAGAAACTATAGAAGGAAGTACATTAGAGTATATTATTAGTCAGTACACGACTATACCACAAAAAGATGTCTACATAAAACAATTATAATAGAAATAAATACCGAGACTGACGGGATTCGAACCCGCAACTTCCGCCGTGACAGGGCGGTGCTCTAACCAGTTGAACTACAGTCCCTCATAACACTATATAAGTATGATAGTGTCACAATCTTTGATTGTTTGTCAAATAAGCATGCAAGCAATTAGGAGGAAGAGGGATTCGAACCCTCGGTACGTTACGATGGACGTACAATAGATTAGCAATCTACCGCTTTAAACCACTCAGCCATTTCTCCTGACGGTAGTAAAATGATAACACAATTTAGGAGGAAAGCATATGAATTTATTCCAGATGAAAAGATAACAAATGGCTCAGGCGGGACTTGAACCTGCGACCTTGGGCTTATGAGTCCCCTGCTCTAACCGACTGAGCTACTGAGCCTTTAATATTCTTATATGCTACCAGAATTTATGTATTCGAACAATCTTATAAAGTAATCGTAGTGCCTACAGATTGACTTGTCAAAATATCAAGTAATAAACAGTGAGGTATCCTACCATCAATAATATGAGTAGAATTTACCCCTTTCCGTAAAGCATCTATACAACAATTAATTTTAGGCAACATACCGCCGAAAATTGTCCCGTTACTGACTAAATGACTGATTTTATCAACTGTTATTGAACTAAGAAGTGTTGCTGGATCTTTAATATCGGTTAAAATTCCAGGAGTATTAGTAAGAAGAACAAATCTACTTGCTTGTAAAGCACCTGCTATTTCTCCTGCAACTGTATCAGCATTTATGTTGTAAGATTGACCTAAGCAGTCAGAAGCAATCGGAGAAATTATAGGTATATAATTATGATAGCTTAATAAACTGATTAAATTTATATCGATTGATTTTACACATCCTACCAAACTATTCGAATTTGGTTCTAGCGGTTCAGCTATTATAAAATTACCATCTTTCCCTGATAATCCAATCGCTGAACCGTTATTTTTATTTATTAAAGAAACAAGTTCTTTATTTACTTTACCACTTAAAACCATTTCTACAATTTCCATAGTTTGCGGATCAGTGATCCTAATACCGTTGTTGAATTTAGGCTCTATGCTGAATTTCGCCAACCATTTATTGATTTCAGGGCCTCCTCCATGAACAAGTATTACTTTAGCGCCTAGAGAGCATAAAAGAGTGATATCTTGAACTACTGCGTCAGTTAGATAATCATGTATCATTGCAGCACCACCATACTTAATAACAATGATACTTCCTTTTATTCTTTGGATAGAAGGGAGTAACGTTGATAATAGTTCTATTTTATTGGAATAATTCATCATGTATATATTGAGATTAGTAGCATAAACAATAGGAATAATTGTACTAAAACTTGAAATTATCTATACTTTTCACATGCAATCACGATATCATTATTTGTATTGAAGATAGTTTTGAATACTATCAATTTAAAAGAATAATATAAAACAGATACTAACATATAATCATGTATATTTTTTGGAATAACATAAATAAATTTCCACAATTTATTATTTCTGTTTTTATGGGGTTTTTCTTGACAACTATTTATCAAATTTTCAAGTTATTAAGCAATAAGAAAACAAGAGTAATTATTGTATTGTTTCTAGTTGTATTTTTTATTTCTTTTTACTGGATTTTAAAGCTAATGCTTGGTGATACATTGATTTAAATATAGATTTAAGTACCCTAAGATGAATACAAAACAAGAGTAATTTTCCTAAAATTGGACATATATAATATTAGTAGCTAAACTACTTATCTTATATAGGTTATTTTTATATAGTTATATAGTTGTAAATCACATAATCTTGTAAGGGCATGAATGAAGAATACAAATAAAGAACATGTCTTAAGAACAGGTGCTTATGCGTTAATGGACAGTTTAGTAAGACATAAAGTAAAGCATATATTTGGATATCCTGGAGGAGCCGTACTTCCTATTTACGATGAATTATATTTCTGGGAAGAAAAGAATCTTATTCAACATATCCTGGGAAGACATGAACAAGGCTGTATTCATGCAGCTGATGCTTATGCAAGATGCACTGGAAAAGTAGGTGTATGCTTTGCAACTTCTGGACCTGGAGCTACAAACCTAGTATCAGGTATAGCGACTGCACAGATGGATTCAGTTCCAATGATAGTTATAACAGGTCAAGTAGCGAGGCCATTCATTGGAACTGATGCTTTTCAGGAAGTTGATATTTTTGGGATTACATTACCAATTGTTAAACATTCGTATGTTGTCAGGGATGCTAGAGATATGTCTAGAATTGTAGCAGAAGCATTTTATATTGCAATGCATGGGCGACCTGGGCCTGTTCTAATTGACGTACCGAAAGATGTAGGCTTAGAAAAATTTTCATATGAGGTAGTTCTACCAGGAACAATCAGAATGGCTGGTTGCAGAGAAGTTATTCAGTATAATCAGAAACAAGTAAATGCTGCTGTCAAATTGCTTAAGGAGGCTAGGCAACCTTTATTCTACGTAGGTGGGGGAGCAGTTACTTCTAATGCAAGCGAAGAAATTTTAGAACTAGCTAGAATATATCAAGTTCCTGTTACAACTACACTAATGGGAAAAGGAATTATTGACGAAAATCATCCTCTAGCTCTTGGTATGTTAGGAATGCACGGAACAGCATATGCTAATTTTGCTGTTAGCGAATGCGATCTCTTAATTGCTTTAGGTGCAAGATTTGATGATAGAGTCACAGGTAAACTGGACGAATTCGCATGCAATGCTCAAGTAATACATGTAGATATAGATCCAGCTGAAATAGGCAAAAATCGTGTGCCAGACTTGGCAATATCGGGGGATATCAAGATATTCACGAGAGATTGTATTGATCTTATAGTTGCGCAAGGAATACCAGTACATCCTAAAACTGAATCTTGGAAGGAACGAATAAACAAATGGAAACGACAATATCCTTTGCTAGTACCTAGACAAATATCAAAAATTTCTCCTCAGGAAATTTTAAGTAAGTTAAATGAGTGTGGAAGCAATAATTATTATACAACAGATGTAGGACAGCATCAAATGTGGGCTGCACAGTTTATAAACCCTGCACCTAGACATTGGATGTCTAGTGCAGGACTAGGTACTATGGGTTATGGCCTTCCAGCAGCGATTGGTGCACAAATAGCTTATCCTAATAAAAATATAATTTGTATAAGTGGTGACGCCAGTTTTCAGATGAACATTCAAGAACTAGGTACAATATCCCAATATCAATTACCTGTAAAAATTTTAATTATCAATAATAAGTGGCAAGGTATGGTTAGACAATGGCAACAGGCTTTCTATGGTGAGCGTTATTCTCACTCAAATATGTCTGCGGGAGCGCCTAATTTTCAATCTATTGCACAAGCCTATGGTATTAAGGCGATGGTACTTGTAGAAAGAAGCGATCTGGTATTTAGGTTAGAAGAATTCATTGAATATCGTGGACCTATACTCTTAGATTGTCATGTTATTGAAGATCAAAATTGTTACCCAATGGTAGCCCCAGGAAAAAGTAATGCACAGATGATTGGTATAGATAAGCTTAGTCGCAAAAATACATCTATAGCAACAAGGAGTTTGTAGGTAAAATGAAATGATTTATAAGAGCCCTTGACGAGAATCGAACTCGTGATCTTCTCCTTACCAAGGAGATACTTTACCACTAAGCTACAGGGGCTTTTTCTTCAACCTATTTGAACTTTATTTTTAGCTTTAGAGTATTTTTGTTTGGGCCGGGTTGGATTTGAACCAACGTAGGCGAAACCAGCGGATTTACAGTCCGCCCCCATTAACCACTCGGGCACCGACCCGCAAACTTTCCTGATAATATGATAACATACGTGGAAACAGAAAACAATTGACAAGCTTGTCAATTTATTGCTAATGAACATAACTGGATTTGAACCAGTGGCTTTCACGATGTCAACGTGATACTCTAACCAACTGAGTTATATGTTCTCACAATATCACTTTTTATAATCCAGATTATAACAGATATGTATATAAAAATACTTTTACATACATATCTAGTTAATTAAATAAATTTCTGCTTCAAGCGTGTAGCTTTTCCTGATCTATTTCTTAGATAATATAATTTAGCACGGCGTACCTTAGATCTACGTATTATTGTTATAGTCTGAATTCTAGGAGAATGAATTAAATATACTCTTTCTACTCCTACCCCTTGTAACACTTTTCTAATTGTTATAGTTGTATTTAAGTATGCCTTATGTTTTGAAATTACCACGCCTTGAGCATATTGGATTCTTTCTTTATTCCCCTCTTTAATCATTATTCCTATTTTTACAGTATCACCTACTTGTATGTCTGGAAGATTATCCTTTGAGTAATTTCGTTCTATATCTGTTATAGTTGTTTTTCTTTGATCAATCGTAAAATTCATGTGTATTAGTATTTTTATTAAAAGCTTCGATGTTAATATGAGTATGTATCTGCTTAATTTTATACATTGTATTGAAAAATAATCTTGTTAGTCAATGAATTTAAGAGAGAAGTGAGTACGATTCATTTCCTTAACTACTATATGTCTATTATTTATTTTATGATTGAAAAAGAAGATGATAGTGTCGGTTCATCTGCAAGTGGTTTCCATAATGAGAATGTAGCCCGAGCTCAATTAGTATTAGTACATCAATATTTGAAGCATCTTTATATTTTATCGTATATACACGTAAAATGGAATCATCTTGTCTTTTTTTATTCAGGTCAATACACTTGTCAACTTCATTACGGTTTAATATTATATCTTCTACATGAGATTTATCTCTATAATAGTATTCGTTCTATGGTTCTTGATGTTAAATCTGATAACTTTAAAGCTTTAAGCCTTTATATTTGGTTAGATTACGCTTTCGTGCAAGAGAGAAAAAATTATTATTCGAGGAGAATATGTTCTCTTCACTTAGTTTATTTTCGAAGTCCAGTAAAAAATTTCTGGCGACGTTTATTAATCCTTCACTAATAACCGGTTGCATACGCAGAATGCATCCATTGACTCTGTCATGGATGCAATGAATGATATTGGGTAGTAGACTAAATACCCTTTTATCTGTTCTTTTAATAATATTTGTTAGTTTAGCTATTAAGTTCAGTTATAAAGTGTGCTACTATTAGTTGGTATCAAAGGTAATAATTTATATCTCTATTTACAAGTATGTTTGAACGTTTTACTGAAAAAGCTATTAAAGTGATTATGCTCGCTCAAGAAGAAGCTAGACGTTTAGGGCATAATTTTGTTGGAACTGAACAGATTCTTTTGGGATTGATAGGAGAAGGCACTGGAATAGCGGCCCAAGTGTTAAAATCCATGAATGTAAATTTAAAAGATGCTCGTATTGAAGTAGAAAAAATTATTGGACGAGGATCTGGCTTTGTCGCGGTTGAAATTCCTTTTACTCCTAGGGCTAAAAGAGTTCTTGAGTTATCGCTAGAGGAAGCAAGACAGTTAGGACATAATTACATCGGTACTGAGCATTTATTAATGGGCTTAGTTAGAGAAGGTGAAGGAGTTGCAGCGCGAGTATTAGAAAATTTATCAGTTGATGTATCTTCCATTAGAACAGAAGTAATTCAAATGCTCGGCGATAATGCAGAAGCTAATGCTAGTGGAAGCAATAATATTCAAGCACGAAGTAAAACACCTACTTTAGAGGAATTTGGGTCCAATTTAACAGAACTTGCTATAGAGGGAGTATTGGACCCAGTAGTTGGGAGACAAAAAGAAATTGAGCGTGTCATCCAAATCTTGGGAAGACGTACAAAGAATAATCCTGTTCTTATCGGTGAACCTGGTGTTGGTAAAACAGCATTAGCAGAAGGGCTAGCACAAAGAATAGCTAATCGTGATGTTCCTTCAATATTGGAAGATAAATTGGTGATTACTTTAGACGTAGGTCTATTAGTAGCTGGAACAAAATATCGTGGTGAGTTTGAAGAAAGACTTAAAAGAATTATGGATGAGATAAAAGCAGCTGATAATATTATCCTAGTGATTGATGAAGTTCACACTCTAATTGGAGCAGGAGCTGCAGAAGGTGCTATTGACGCTGCTAATTTACTGAAGCCTGCCTTAGCTCGAGGAGATCTCCAATGTATTGGCGCTACTACTATTGAAGAATACCGAAAACACATAGAAAAAGATGCTGCTTTAGAAAGACGTTTTCAACCTGTAACAGTGGGTGAACCAAGTGTAGAAGAAACCATTGAAATCCTATTCGGATTACGTGATAGATATGAAAAGCATCATCAATTAAAGATGTCAGATGGCGCTTTAGCAGCTGCTGCTAAGTATGCTCATCAGTATATCTCAGATAGATTTCTTCCTGATAAAGCCATTGATTTAATTGATGAAGCGGGATCAAGAGTTAGACTATTAAATTCTCAGTTACCACCAGCAGCCCGAGAACTCGACAAAGAATTACGTGCTGTATTAAAGTTAAAAGATGAAGCTATTAGGGCACAAAAATATGAAAAAGCTGAACAGTATAGAACTCGTGAGCTAGAGATTAAAGCACAGATTGGAGCTATTGCTCAGAGCAAGAAAAGCGAACCAGACCTTAATCTAGAAGAACCTATTGTAACAGAAGAAGATATTGCGGAAATTGTTGCTTTTTGGACAGGAATTCCTGTAACGAAACTTACAAAAAGTGAATCTGAAAAACTCTTGCATATGGAAGAAACTTTGCATGGACGTATTATCGGCCAAGATGAAGCAGTTGTAGCTGTTTCTCGTGCAATACGTAGAGCAAGAGTAGGATTAAAAAATCCTGGCAGGCCTATTGCCAGCTTTATTTTCTCGGGCCCAACTGGAGTTGGGAAAACTGAATTAACAAAAGCTTTAGCATCCTATTTCTTTGGAGCAGAAGAAGCAATGGTTCGCTTGGATATGTCTGAATATATGGAACGTCATACAGTGTCTAAACTAATCGGTTCTCCACCAGGATATGTAGGATATAGTGAAGGAGGCTATTTAACTGAAGCAGTACGTAAGCGTCCATATACAGTTATATTATTCGATGAAATTGAAAAAGCTCACCCTGATATCTTCAATCTATTGTTGCAAATTTTAGAGGACGGCCGGCTAACTGATGCCAAAGGAAGAACAATTGACTTTAAAAATACCTTATTAATTATGACATCTAATATTGGTTCTAAGGTCATAGAAAAAGGAGGAGGAGGTTTAGGTTTCGAATTAGGAGAGTCGCAAGTAGAATCACAATATAATAGAATTCGTACTTTAGTAAATGAAGAATTGAAACAATATTTTCGTCCTGAATTTCTAAATCGACTAGACGAAATTATTGTTTTCCGCCAGTTAACTAAAGATGAAGTAAGGGAAATTGCTGACATTATGCTTAAAGAAGTATTCGAGAGAATTAAACAGCAAGATATACAATTAGATGTAACGGAAAGGTTTAAAAATCGCTTAGTCGATGAAGGGTATAATCCGAGCTATGGCGCACGGCCACTACGGAGAGCAGTAATGAGGCTTCTAGAAGATAGTCTTGCAGAAGAATTTTTATCTGGCAAGATAAAGGCCGGAGACAGTGCTGTTGTAGATGTGACAGAAGAAGGTCAAGTAACTGTTCTTCTTGGGGACAAACTAGAATTATTGCCATCTTAACATATCAACCCTTCAATCTTTACTTTCAAAGATTGAAGGGTTGATATGTATATTTGCCAAGAACCAGGTTTGAACTGGTGACACGAGGATTTTCAATCCACTGCTCTACCGACTGAGCTATCTCGGCTATTTCTGTTTGGGCAATCTCAGATAAGAACAACTCTATCAAATAAATCTTATTAGTGCAACTATCTCTAGTATCTAACAAATTTTTATAATTCTTCAAAAGCTGAAAAGTCTGGATTAAAATTTAATTGGGCTATGCCAGTAGGCCCATTTCTATGTTTTGCAATTATCAAATCAGTAAGCTGTTCATCTATTGTATGCTGATTGTAATAAGCTTCTCTGTATAGCAAAAGAACTATATCAGCATCTTGTTCTATTGAGTTATGCAATATAATATAATCATTGCCTATAAAAGACTGTGTGTCTCTAATCTCTAAGTCAAAAGCTCTAGATTTGTTTGTAATTGTAATTGTATCAATGTAAAATTTGCCATAGACGCTATTTTTTGTTGTGTACTTTGTTCTATTTCTATTAATACAATAAAAATATTTAATCTGATCATTTCTCTTCCATTTTAATGGAGTTAAGATAAGATGATTGTGGGTTAATTGAACTGAATTTTGCCCTTGGCATTGTAAAGAATAATGATACTGACACAATTTAGAATGTATAGCATGTTGATATAGTGTAATGATGTCTTTCTGTGTAACATGAGTATGAACTAGATTAGTGATATAATATTCTATTACAATGTGTGTTTTAGATTCTACACAACCACTTTCACGTAAATCAGATAAAAGAGGCCTCTTACTTATTCGGCTTTCTACATTTCTATTTAATTGAGACAAAACGATTATAGGGATATTTAAGTCTTTAGCTAGTATTTTTAATCCTCTAGTGATTGAAGATAGTTCTTCTGTTCTATTTTTTATATTATCATGCTGTAATTGAATAAGCTGTAAATAATCAATTATAATTAAATTTAATTGGTTGAAATTATTTTTTAGTATTTTAGCATTAGAATTTAAATGAGATATCGATAAATTTGCAGTATCATCAATATATATTGATGAATTGATAAGTCGATTACTAGCGTATTGTATTTTTCCCCAATCAGTATTATTAATATCTCCTGATGTTAGCCTTAATACAGGAATAGTGCAAGCTATGCTAAGTAATTTGTATAAGATTTGTTCTTTGGACATTTCTAAGCTAAAAATCCCAATACCAGTATTATTAGCATTAATTAAATTATTGACAATACTAAGTACTAAAGATGTTTTTCCCATAGAAGGTCTACCAGCTATAACGATTAAATCGCTATTCTTAAACCCATTTGTTATCGAGTCTAATGATTTAAAACCTGATATTAACCCTTTACTAGTTTTTGAATTTTTATTATGTTTAAGATTTAGTAAAATTTCAGTAAGTAAAAAATTGACCTGTTCTTGATTTCTTTTATTTAATAAATACGCTATGTTCGTCAGGTATTTATTAGCTTTGAACAACATTGTATCTTGTGGTACCGAAGAGATATGAGCTAATTTAATTATATTATATCCATACTGAATTAGAAGACGTCTAAGATATTTATCTTTAATCAAGTTTATATAATAATCTATTGTCAAATTTGTCACAGAATTTGACATAAATATATGCGCTTGCTTTAATAAATCAAGAATCTTAGTAATTCCTCCTATCTTATTTAATAGATTCAGTTCCCATAAGGTATTTATTAGAATAATAGAATCAATATACTTGTATCTAGAATATATTTCGACAGTAGTTCTATAAATTAGTTGATGAGTTTCAAGTGCAAACGATTCAGGTCCTAGTTCTCTGATTGTTATTTGTATAACTTGAGTATTAATGAGAATACCGCCAAGAAGAATTTCTTCTGCTAGATTGTTCTGTGGAGGTAATTGTTCATAATATTTTTTAACATGATTTTCTAGAAACATCTTGTTTAATAATTTCTAAATGTGATCCCAGCCTACTCTTTTCCTGGTTCAAACTTTGTTGAACTATAATGTCTCTGGCAAAATTTGCAATTGAATCTCTGCAATTATACTACTCATTAAATGAATCTGTACTGGATAGATTCCAATACTTTTTATATCTGTAAGTTGGACTTGATTTCTCTCAATTATTGTTCCTGTACTGTCTTGTATGACTTGAATAATATCTTTTTCTGTTACGCTGCCAAAAATATTATCTGTTTCGCTTACCTTTTTCTTTATACTAAATTTCCTAATAGCTTCTAGCTGTTCCTTTAACTGCTTATTCTTAATACGCATCTCTGAATTTATTGCATTTTTTCTTTCTTTTATGAATTTTGTATATTTAAGCCTCTGTATCGTAAGTAATTCTGCACTTCTACTGGGTAATAGATAATTTCTAGCATAACCTTTAGACACTTTTACAATATCACCTTTGTTCCCTAAGTGATTAATATCTTGATTTAATATTAAGTCTATATGTTTACTTGTCATTTAAGTTTTATAATAATTATTTCCTTACTTATTATATAACACCATGATGTATTATATACAATATCTCTATAATATGATATTCTCCTACTTAATATAACAGTACAAGACATTACCTTTTTATTCACGGAGAGATGGCCGAGTGGCTTAAGGCGCAGCATTGGAAATGCTGTTTAGGAATTATCTTAACGAGGGTTCGAATCCCTCTCTTTCCGTTAATTATCATAAACTTCCCAATGCTTAATATCGTTAATAAACAAAAGATCTGATGCAACTCTACTTCTAATTTTACTGAAACAAAAGATTATTATATATTTATATCGAGAGACATTTTTTAGCAAATTCAAATTCTTGTTTCTTTTTAGTTTATTAAGAGGAAGATTTATTGCACCTTTTAGATGTAAAATATCGTATTCAATTTTATTGCGAATATCAATTACGTATATTGTGTAACTATATTTTTCTAGAAGTATTAGAAGCAATGTAATAGATAACTTTCTTCGATTTATTTGATCTGCATTTACATGATTTTTTGTTTTTTTGCATAAATGATTTAAATTGTATTGATTATTTGTTTTCACTTGTATCTTTTTGAACATCATTGTGAGAGAATCATAGATTAGAAGTGTTCCGCTTAATACTTCTCCTATACCTGTTATAATTTTAATTGCTTCTGTTGCCTGAATCATACCAATCATGCCTGGAGTTACTCCTAGTACGCCACCTTGATTACACTGAGTTACAGATCTGGTAGATATTAAAGGATATACATCTGCATAAGTAGGTCCTCCTCTGTAATTAAATACACTAGCCTGGCCTTGAAATTCGAAAATGGCCCCATAAATATGTACTTTATGTAAAACTTTGCATGTATGACTTATTATATATCTTGTTTCGAAATTATCTGTACCATCTATCACCATATCATATTGTTGAATTAGCCTATATGTATTACTAAGATTTAGTTGTTTACTATAGATGTTAATTTTGCAATATGGATTCAGTAAACTAAGGTTCTTTTTTGCACAAATACTTTTTAAGTTACCTATCTGTTCACTATTAAAAAGTATTTGTCTTTGTAAATTAGACATTTCGATTGTATCATTATCAACAATGCCAATATTTCCAACCCCAGATGCTACTAAATATAGTAATGATGCTGATGCTAGCCCTCCAGCTCCAATAAATATTATTTTTGCTTTTTTTAAACGTTGCTGCCCTGCAATTTGTATTTCTGGTAAGATGAGATGCCTTGCGTACAGTTGATATTCATTAGGAGTTAATTCTAGAGAATTAGTATTCGAATTCATTCTGATATATATGATACTATAATTAATGATAACATTATCCATATATTAGCGAAAAAAAGTATTTCTCTTGATGTATCTCGTGTGATGTGATTTACTGATGTGAGCGCTCTTAGTTCAGCTGGTAGAACGTAGGTTTCCAAAACCTAATGTCGAGGGTTCAAGTCCTTCAGGGCGCGCATCATGCAGAATGTAATCTCAATAAATTAAACAATCTGCGCACTTTATAGAAAACATATTCTTCTTTTTGTCTATCTTTTTTATTGTTAAGTACTATACAATAATCAAAGAACTCATAGGGTTAGAATTAAGCTCTTCGTCTCTATTCCTATTTAGCGAGTCTAATAAATTTAAACACATAATTTCGAATATGGCTAAAAAAGTTACTGCTATTGTTAAATTAGCTTTAAGTGCTGGTAAAGCTACTCCAGCACCTCCTATTGGTCCAGCTTTAGGACAACATGGCGTCAATATTGTAATGTTCTGTAAAGATTATAATGCACGTACTGCTGATAAGCAAGGTTTAATCATACCTGTAGAAATTTCTATATATGAAGACCGTAGTTTTACTTTTATTCTAAAAACACCTCCTGCATCAGTCCTCCTCGCAAAAGCAGCAGGAATACAAAAAGGATCTGGACAACCTAGTCTTAATATTGTTGGAAGCATTACCAACAAACAATTAATAGAAATCACCAAGATCAAACTTCAAGATTTAAATACTCAAAATATTACTCAAGCTATAAAAATAATTGAAGGAACAGCTAAGAACATGGGTATAACCATCAATACTATTTAATTTTTATCCTAAGGATTTTATTATGGGAAGCAGTAAAGTCTCTCACCGTTTCAGAAAAGCATGCTCTGAAGTAGAACCTCGATTATATAATTATACTGAAGCAGTAGAACTAATGAAAAAACTGGCTTCGGTAAAATTTATCGAAACAGCGGAAGCACATATTGTTTTAGGGCTAGAACCTAAATATGCTGACCAGCAACTTCGATCTACTGTTATCTTACCTAAAGGCACAGGAAAAAAGATTAAAGTGGCAGTAATCACTAAAGGCGAGAAAGTAGCAGAAGCATTATCTGCTGGAGCAGATTTAGTCGGTTCAGAAGATATTATCGAACAAATTCTTCAAGGCCGTCTTGACTTTGACAAATTAATTGCGACTCCAGAAGTCATGCCTCTTATCGCAAAGTTAGGTCGTGTATTAGGACCTCGTGGTCTAATGCCATCTCCTAAAGCTGGCACTGTAACCTTCGAAGTTGCACAAGCAATTAATGAATTCAAGCTTGGAAAGCTTGAGTATAGAGCTGACAAGACCGGTATTTTGCATATTCCATTTGGTAAGTTAAACTTAAGTAGTGAAGATTTATGCCTGAATATTGTTGCTCTCCAAGAATCTATTAATAAAAATCGTCCCTCTGGATCGAAAGGAAAATATTGGAAAACTTGTAATATTTGTAGTACTATGGGACCATCTATTGGTATTGATATTTCTAGCCTAAAATATCTTTAAGTTGTTAAATAGCAGATAATTTCCTAGCTTGATAAATTTTCTGTGCTTATTTTATTTCTCAGTAACAACATAAAAATCATGTATATAAAATGACTACCAAAATTTCTAGCATCATTGAAGAGTTAAAGTCTTTAACATTATTAGAAGCTGCGGAACTAGTGCAACAAATTGAAGAAACTTTTAATGTTGATGTTTCGCAAGCTAGTGCAGCTGGTATGATGATGATGTCTTCAGGTAATATTGGAACAGGAGCAGTAGAAGTAGAAGAACAAACAGAATTTGATGTAGTATTAACCGAAGTTCCAGCCTCTCAAAAAATTGCTATTTTAAAAGTCGTTCGTTCTTTAACAGGCCTAGGCTTAAAAGAAGCAAAAGATCTTGTCGAATCAGCTCCTAAAACTTTAAAAGAAGGCACATCAAAAGATGATGCAGAGCAAACAAAGGTTAAGTTAGAAGAAGCTGGAGCTATAGTAGAGATTAAGTAGTTGGTATTATTATTAAGCATGAAAGATCCAATTATGTGATACAACTAGATCTTTCATGCTTAATAAATTAAACTAAAATACACCTAATGTAATAGCCTTAGATAATGGCATCGTCGCACCAATACCCAACCAAATACTTATTAGCGTACCGCTTAGAAAAATAACTGTTGCTATAGGGCGACGGAAAGGATTCTGAAACTTGTTTACACTCTCTATAAATGGGACTGTAACGAGAAAGACTGGAACAGCCGCCATAGATAGTACGCCAATCAATTTATTTGGGATAACTCTTAGTAGATTAAATGTAGGGAAAAAGTACCATTCGGGTAAGATCTCTAAAGGAGTTGCAAATGGGTCAGCTTTCTCCCCAATTGTAGAAGGTTCTAAAACAGCTAAACCTACTGTACAAGCGATTGTACCTAGAATTACTACTGGGAACATATATAATAGATCGTTCGGCCATGCTGGCTCTCCATAATAATGATGTCCCATACCTTTAGCTAATTTAGCTCTTAGATTAGGATCTGTTAAATCTGGTTTTTTAATGATGGACATAATTAAATTACCTCTTGTTTTTTTGAACTTCATTAATACTAATATTCTATGGACCCTTTAAAGTTTTAAAGGGGACCGGATATACCCTGCTTACGTATCATTAAAAAATGCATTAACATAAACACTGCTGTTAACAATGGCAAAACGAAAGTATGTAAGCTATAAAATCTTGTCAGCGTACTCTGTCCTACGCTTGTTCCTCCTCTTAATAACTCTACTATGGCATTACCAAAAATCGGAATAGCTTCAGGCACACCTGTTACGATTTTAACTGCCCAATAACCAATCTGATCCCATGGTAAAGAATATCCAGTAACACCAAAAGATACCGTTAAAACGGCTAAAATAACACCAGTAACCCAGGTCAATTCTCTTGGTTTTTTAAAACCTCCAGTTAAATAGACTCTATACACATGCAAATTTAGCATTAACACCATCATACTTGCTGACCATCTGTGTACTGATCTAATTAGCCATCCATAATTAACATCTGTCATTAGATATTCTACTGATGAAAAAGCTTCTGCTACTGTTGGCCTATAATAAAAAGTCATAGCAAAGCCACTAGCAACCTGTACCAAGAATGAAGTAAAAACAATTCCTCCTATGCAATAAAAAATATTCACATGTGGAGGTACGTATTTACTTGTAATATCATCTGCAATGGCCTGAATTTCTAAGCGCTCTTCAAACCAATCATAAATTTTTCCCATAAGAAATGTTTACCGATATCAATTAAAAATTTTACATATAGACTATTTTTACAGAAAGACCTAGAATTTTTAAAGGTACTAGCTACTCCAGTATAGTATAACATACCTTAGTCAATCTAGTGAATTTTTTGTGAACTTATGTAGTAGAATTGATAAGACTAACCATGTCGTAGATAATAATCTTTTGCTTGGAATAGCGTATCGATCTATTATACTCCAATTGAGATATTAATTGACCTACTGTATTACGGTTACTTCCTATTATTGAAGCTAACATAAGTTTAGATATATTAAGGGGAATGTTTATATAGCTTTTGTTAACTACGCCAAATAATTCACTGAGGATTAGAAGTAGGTGAATCAGACGATCCTTAGTATTTCTATGTGCTAAAATTTCTGTCATATATGTATATCTTAATGAGGTTTGATAATTTTGTATTGCTATTATTTTTTCATATGGTTGTATACTTTGATGATTAAAACTCAGTAAATAAGTATCAGCAAGAGCTTCTACTTTATAAAAAAAATTTGAACGAGATAGGTCTTTAAAAGAAGTTATGACAATGTCTTGAGATTTTAAGATGCTGAAACTGATAATTTCTCTATTTGTAAACACTTTACTTAAAATTAATGCTCCTTCAAGTATTAGATAGATATTGAAGTTATTACTACTATGTATAATGACGGCATCCCCTGCCTTTAAGGTATATGTCAGTGTCAATATATTCTTCTGACTCAAGATATGTAATAGTGGCATTATTTATTAAATTAATAATATTGATTTATAGAATAGAACAATTAATATATAAATAAATCGATAACAATTGCATCTTTGATATGTCTAGTAATTTACTGTTGGTGGATGATGACAATGGTCTGCGCAATTCCGTCTCATTATATCTGACCGAAAGAGGATTTAAAGTAAATGCTGTAGCAGATACTGAAAATGCTCTACTTTCTTTAAGAAATAAAATTCCAGACCTTATAATTTCAGATATTGTTATGTCTGAAAATAGTGGATATAACTTTATCCAATCTATTAAAGAGAATTCAAAATATGCTAGCATACCATTTATTTTTCTTACAGCTAAAGGAATGACAGAAGATCGCATCTTAGGATATACATTAGGCTGTCACGCATATTTAACTAAACCTTTTGATCCAGAAGAATTACTCTCTATAATAAAAAATGTGTTGAATAACTATAGAACTTTTCCTATTATCTCAGCTGTGGATGATAATTATCCTGGATCTTTGTATAAGCATTTAGATGGTCCAAACAAAGTAAATAATTTGACTTATCGAGAACAAACAATACTTTGTTTACTCTTGCAAGGTATGATGAACAAAGAAATAGCCTCATTCCTTGGATTAAATATTCGAAACGTAGAGAAATATGTCAGTCGTTTACTTCTGAAAACAGGTACTCGGAATAGAACTGAATTAGCAAGATACTTCCATTTTTTGAACTATAATAACAAGGGCGAATGACGGGATTCGAACCCGCGAATAATGAAGTCACAATCCATTGCCTTAACCACTTGGCCACACCCGCCACATCATACCTAGATTGTAATATCTTTATAGACTGTACGTCTACTGTACTTATTGATAATTTTATATTATTTCATTTTATGAATACTTCTTATTTAACTTTAGAGATTAATGGACAACCATTTAATTGTCTTAATTCAATGTCACTACAAGATATTATTATCTACTTAAATATTGATACACGGCAAGTATTAGTCGAATATAATAATGAAATTCTTGATCATCAATATCTTTCTCATACCTTGGTGCAACAGAATGATAAGCTTGAAATTATTACTATTGTGGGTGGTGGATAATTTTACTTTGATTGTATCTTGCGTCTAGACACAGACAGTCTCCCTTGCTTTATGTCGATATGAATGATTTGAACCTTAAGATTATCACCTACGGTAAATAATTCATTTAGGTCCGTGATATAACTAATCCCTATTTCTGATACATGCAGTAGAGCTGGTATGTTATAAATATTGACAATAATACCATAAGTCTTAATCTTTATTATTGTGGAATCATAAGTCTTTCCGATATGGAGATTCTGTATCATTTTTTCTAAAATAGCGCACCTATTGCTTAGTATCAGTTTATTAGATTGTTCTTCTGCAACTAGTAGTTTGCAAAGTATAAAATTACTAGAGAGATTATTTAGTTGTACGAGGTACGAAAGATGAGAATTGGGAATAAATCCCTGGATATCTTCAATTTCTATTAGTATTCCACCCTTATTAATACCACATGCGGGTACCTGTATGATAATATCTTCAGTTTTTAATTGTTTAATCCTTGCCCATGCTTTTATATATGCAAGTCTTCTAAGAGATAGTATTAGTTGTCTTGATTCTTCATTATAAGCTAATATAAATAACTCTAAAATATCATTGACTTGTAGTATATCTTGACTTTTACCATTAAGAGAAACTTCTTCTAATGGTAAGTAAGCAGCATTATTGGCTCCAATATCAATTAGGTAACCATCTTTTTCTTTGTTGAAAATTGTACCAGCAACAATATCTCCTATATGCAAGCGATAATTGTATATATTTAAGACTTTCGCAAAATTTTCATGTGTAAAGTACATTTATAGTTTCCTTTTTCGTCTATTCATTGTTATTATAGTCTTATCTATAGAGTAAGCGTAGGTAGTTGCAAATTCTGATCAGAATTTGAGGAAAGTCCGGACTCCATATAGAATAAAATAGCTGGATAAGCCCCAGTGTAGGTGACTACGAGGAAAGTGCCACAGAAAAAAACCACTTAAAAAAATCTTTTAAGCAAGGGTGCAAAGGTGTGGTAAAAGCATACCAGAAATATTGTGAAGATATTTGCTCGGTAAACCCCATAATGGAGCAAAGTCATGAGTATTAGGATAATTTATCTATCTATATGTACTTTCGAAAATATACTGCAATAAGTCGATGCTAGTAACTACAGATAAATAACTACCCTTTCGATATGAATATATCAAAGAACAGAATCCGGCTTACGGCTTACTCTTTGGATGATGATAAGCGTATTTGAACAGGTAATTGTGCTTTGATAGCTTCTTCTATCTTACAATTTGCTTTATCTACTTGTTTATTTCTAAGTGTCATAGTATTAGAGCGATATTTGATTCTAAACCCAAGGCTTTTCGTGCATGTAGATGAATATATATCATAAACATCAAAAAGAGAAATTGATTCTACTAAGGGATCTATATTTTCTTTTATTATTTTTACAATAGCTTGGACAGGAATATTCTTCGGACTAATAATCGCAATATCTCTTATAATACTAGGATATTTAGAATACACATTTAGAGCATGATTATATGCTTTCTGATGTAACGTTCTATTTGTTAGTTGATCTATCTCTAATTCAAATAAATATGTTCTTTCTGGAATATTAAGCTCTTGAGACCATCTCAATCTGATTTGCCCAAATATTCCTATTGTTTTGTTTTCATGACGTAGCATAGCAACTTTTTTAGGATCTAAGAATAGCAATGTTTCCTGGTACATCTCAAAAGAAAGGTCAGGTTGCACCCATTCTATATTAATTTCAAGCCTTTCAAATATTTCTTCCATTTCACCTTTTGCTTGAAACCAAGTTAAACATGTTGGTTTCATCGACCATGTATTTCTTAAGTATTCTTTCCCACCAATAATCCCTGATAAATTTAGCTTCTCCTCTTTAATATTCTGAGAATTACTAAAAACTCGTCCTATCTCAAATGTCTCAACTGGTTCATTGCCTTGCTTAATATTATAGCTACTCGACGCTATCAAGCCTTCTAAAAGATACTTCCTCAAGCTTTTACAATCTTCCGTAAGAGGATTATAAATAGATATTAGACTACTTCTTTCTCTTGTCAAAGAATAATGAACTGTTTCAGTAAGTCCAATAGTTCTTAACACAGAACGTATCGTATCTATTGTCAACTTTCTGTTATTCTTATTGCCCTTTATGTTATACTTCGGCAGTTTATCTAAAAAATTATCAAAACCATAAACTCTTCCTATTTCTTCTATGATATCTACGTCTCTTGAGATATCGTTAAGCCGATATTCTGGTACTGTAATCGCAAGATAATTCGTTTTTTCTTTTACACTAAAATTTAATCTCGTTAGTATCTCAGTAATATCTTTTATTTGTAAATTATCATAAGTTTTGTTTTTGCTGCATCTAAGAATTGGCCCTAGAATATTATTCATCCGAACAAGTGACACTTCTAGTGGCTTATATATTTTTTTTGTTTTAATTCTGCATATAGTTCTATGAGGTTTTCCTCTGCATAGATACTTAATTAATGCTATAGCTTCACTATATGCTAATATTATATCATTTCTATTTATGCGTATATTTTTAGCTGACAACTTGCTGGGAAATAAATCTAAGCACTGTGATGTATGCTTTACTTCTTGTTTAGGAATAATCAGTGCACTGATTAATATATCCTGTACACCAGTCCTTAATTCTAAATTAGGTTTCAGAGCATTAGACTTCTTATGTTTCCAGATAGTCTCAAAAGGATCATCTTTGTTATGCATGTCAGTAAAATTCAGTATTTCAAAATACTGTCCCCACTTTAATGTTAATAAACTTAAGATATCAAGTAAGTTGTTTTGACATGTAATCCCATTGGTCTTTAGCCTATCTTGCAACCATACAGGAGATCGCTTAACTTCTATCCCTTGTATTTTTGTATAAACATAATCTGTGCCTCTTATCTCATCATCACCTATGTCTCTATAATTAATAGTAAGTTGACTTTGACGTGAATTTACTATCAAAGGTTTTTGTAGTAATGCAGAAATTTCACGTGCTATACCTACCATACATAATGTGTCGGATCTATTGGCTGTACTACTGATGTCTAATATTGTATCTTCTGTATTTGTTTCAATATTCTCTACCTCAAAACCAGCAAGAGTGAGCTTTTCGGCTAAATATTGAGGAGTTATACCTTTTAAATTTATTAATTCTTTAAGCCATTTCCAAGAAATATTCATATTTGTCTTTGTTCAAAATAAATCTCCATTATTAACAGAACTAATGGACACATTGTATAGTATATTAAGATTTAATTGCATAAGGAATGAAGTACAATTATTGTTCTATAACTCTTAAGAATGATTTATTCTTGGGCTTTAGTAAATGACAGACTATTTGCATTAGCATATCTTTCCATGAATCGCATAAACCTATCCCAGTTTTGTGGATCTCTGATGATGTATACAGATTCAATTGCTTGTGGCTTACCATTTATAAATTTTGCATTGACATCCCTAGTAACTAACTCCCCTTCTTCATCTAGTAAATACATTCCAGTAATATCACCTTTATCTTCCATGCTTGCTTCAAGAATTATTGGATTTACAAATCTAAAAGTTGCTGTACCTGTGCTACCATCACGGGATCGGGTTAACTTTACGTTAGGCACCACAGTCTCATTAATACCTCTTATAAATTGAATTACCGCCATATTTTATTTAACTACCTTGAAATTTATATTGGTTGACAGAGTGTATACAGTATCGTCTAATGTACTTTCTTCAAAATTAGAACATTCTTTGAGACTTTGTTTGGCTTAATAATAGTCTGGTCTCCTATTTACCATGATACCACTTTTGTTTACATATATTAGAAAAAATAAAAAGATGCGATAGTTAATATATTATTCTTTTATCTGGGGTGGGAGGATTCGAACCTGCGAATGGCGGAGTCAAAGTCCGCTGCCTTACCACTTGGCGACACCCCAATTATCTTATGTAGCCCTATAATTATCTAAGTATTTAAGACTTATGTCAACTATTCTTTAAATATATAATATGTTAGGTAAACTGATGTTAAAGTCTTAAATTACTTTTGTATCTCTCTTTTATATCGATAAGATCATTCTCAAAATCTTTGAGATAATAAGTGATTTGTTTATACTCTTTTAGCCACTTGAGAGTAATCATGTTACGCTCAACTTCATCTTGTCCAATGATAATGCAAATCATCGCCCCTTTTCTATTGCCTTTTTTGATTTGCTTCTGAAATGTACTGTCGCTTATATCTAATTCAAATTTTAGCTCAGCTTCTTGAATTTTTTGTACAATCGCAAGAGCATATTTTTTGGCTTCATAACCTTCCGTTACAATGTAAAAACATAAAGGTGTTTGTTGTAGTTTTATGTTTTCTTTGATCAGTAAAAGCAAACGCTCAACTCCAATCGCCCATCCTATAGCAGGTGTATGATCTCCTCCAATTTCTTTAATCAGTCCATCATAACGTCCTCCACCACAAATCGTATCTTGTGTGCCCAGCTTATCAGTCTTAATTTCAAATGCAGTACTGTTATAATAGTCTAAGCCTCTTACTAAGTGGGGATTAATTATTGTTTTGACACCTAAAACTTCTAAATACTCTTTTACCATTTCAAAATGAGTTAATTCTCTGGTGTCTAAGTAATCGATAAGTTTAGGAGCCTCAGTTAGAATGGCTTGAGTTCTTTGACTCTTTGTATCCAAAATTCTAATAGGATTTACGTTTAAGCGCATTCTTGACTCTATATCTAAATCGTCAGTATAAGGTAATAAGAATTCTTGAAGTTTTACTTTATATTGCATCCTATCTTTTACTGTACCGATTGAATTAATTTCAATCCTGTAATCTTGACAGCTAACATGTTTAAGAAAATATTCTGCTAAATAGATTATTTCTGCATCTACCAGAGGATTATCACTTCCAAAATATTCTAGCCCTAGCTGATGAAATTGTCTTTGTCTGCCATATTGAGGTCTTTCATATCTGAACATTGGTCCTAAGTACCATAATTTCTGTATTTGGGTGTCGTAAGCTAACTTATGTTCCATCACTGCTCTAGCTATACTTGCAGTACCTTCTGGCCGCAAGGTTAATTCTCTTTCTCCTTGATCAGTAAAACTATACATTTCTTTATTGACAATATCTGTGTCTTTTCCAATACTCCTCCTAAAAAGAGAGGTGTTTTCCATTATAGGAGTTCTAATTTCTCGATAATTTGCTGTGCCTAAAATATTAATAGCTACATTATAAATATATTGCCAGTATTCTATCTCATCCGGTAAAATATCATGCATTCCTCTAGTAGACCTCATTAATAGATGTCCTTTATATTTAATTCTTAGTAACCATTTTTATTTACTACTATATTAGTTGTATCGATCTTAATTTTATCAAGTAATGTTTTAACCGGGCAAGGAGGGATTCGAACCCCCGACACCATGGTTCGTAGCCATGTGCTCTAATCCACTGAGCTACAAGCCCTTTCCTTTAGACATTATAGCATTGTTTCTCTAAAATGGCGTTTTTCTTATTTCCTTCTTTAAATTTATCAATTTCTTCCTAAGAATTATGATATATTGAGGTGGAAAATACATATTATATTTAATTACTGGTATTCATTTTATCAAAATATCATCATATTTCGTTTATGGAGAAAGCTTTTTATGAGTAAGCAAATTTTATATCAAGATGATGCAAGAAAAGCCTTAGAACAGGGTATGGATATATTAGCTGAAGCAGTATCTGTAACGCTAGGACCAAAAGGACGAAATGTTGTCCTGGAAAGAAAGTTTGGTGCTCCTCAGATCGTAAATGATGGTGTAACTATTGCTAAAGAGATAGAATTGGAGAATTATATTGAAAATACAGGAGTTGCACTAATAAGGCAGGCTGCTTCTAAAACTAACGATGTTGCAGGAGATGGTACTACCACGGCAACGGTGCTAGCACATGCGATTGTCAAGCAGGGCATGCGCAATGTTGCAGCAGGTGCTAATCCTATGGAAATTAAAAAAGGAATTGAAACAGCTACTAAATTCATAGTAACTAAAATCGCAGAATATTCTCGCCCAGTAGAAACTCGTTTAGATATTACTCAAGTTGCATCAATTTCAGCTGGCAATGAATTAAGTATTGGAGAAATGATTTCTACTGCAATAGATAAAGTTGGGAGAGAAGGGATTATTTCATTGGAAGAAGGTAAATCTACTTCTACTGAATTAGAGATTACGGAAGGTATGCAGTTCGAAAAAGGATTTATCTCACCTTATCTTGTTACTGATGCTTATAGGATGGAAGTTGTTCAAGATAACCCATTCATTCTACTAACAGACAAAAAAATTACATTGGTTCAACAAGAGTTAGTTCCCATATTGGAACAAGTAGCAAAAACTGGAAGGCCACTTTTGATTATTTCCGAAGATATTGAAAAAGAAGCACTTGCTACTATTATAGTCAATAAACTTCGCGGTATTATTAATGTTGTTGCTGTGCGGGCGCCTGGTTTTGGTGATCGTCGTAAAGCATTACTTGAAGATATTGGTATTCTTACTTCTGGTACTGTTATCTCTGAAGATATTGGCTTAACATTAGACGCTCTTACATTGGATATGCTAGGACAAGCTCGCAGAATTACAGTTAATAAAGATTCTACTGTTATCATTGCTGAAGGCAATGATAAGCCTATTGCTATTCGTTGTGATCAAATTAGAAGGCAATTGGAAGTTAGTACTAATATTTACGAGAAAGAAAAACTACAAGAAAGGCTTGCCAAACTATCTGGCGGTGTTGCTATTATTAAAGTAGGTGCCGCTACTGAAACTGAAATGAAGGATAAAAAATTAAGGCTTGAAGACGCTATTAATGCGACCCGAGCAGCAATTGAAGAAGGTATTGTTCCTGGCGGAGGCTCTACCTTTGTACATTTAGCAAATAATTTATGTGAGTGGGCAAAACTAACTTTAGTAGATGATCAGTTAGTAGGTGCTTTGATTGTAGGAAAAGCCCTTATCTCCCCACTGAAGAGAATCGTGGAAAATGCAGGAGGCAATGGTGCTGTTATTGTTGAGAAAGTAGCAGCAGAAGATTTCTCGATAGGATACAATGTTGCTAATGCAAAATTTGTAGATATGTTTAAAGAGGGTATCGTAGATCCAGCCAAAGTAACTCGTTCCGCATTACAAAACGCTGCTTCCATTGCTTCTGTGATTTTAACTACTGAGTGTATTGTTGTCGATAGTGCAGAAGACGGAGTTGACACTTAGTTTTTTATAGTAGAATAGATTATTATAGCAAGTAGATATTGAGTAATCAGCAATTTATTCTGATTCTAGATGTAATAGTAGCCAATGCATGCCAGGTTTACTATACAATTTATAGATTGTAAATAGGTGTATTATGCTGATTACTTCTATATGTATTGGATCCTCATATTGTTGACTACCAGTGATATATGGACTTATGGATCTTCGGTAATTATTCTGAAATCTTTTTATGTAATTATATGTTAACTGAGAATATTCAAAATTAGTATTATGTTTAGTACTTAATTCCCGTAGAATTGTAATTACATTTCTCTTAATATGTTGCGCATTTAATACCTTAGATATGCCTTTAAGTATTATTAGCATACTTTGAAAATAATTGACATTATTTAAATACTTATAATGCCTGAGGGTATCTGTCTTGAAAACAAATAATTCTAAGATTTTAATATGATCTGCAATGGTTGCTAATTCATCTAAACTATACGGATCTAAGGATTCTATTACTAGTAATAGTACCTCTAAATTTTTTTTTATAAAAATATTTGAGCGCATTGTAATGTATATTTTATTACACTTGTCAAATACCTTGTAAGTAAGATTCCCATGTTAGTGACTTCCTGAGAATAAAAAATTAGGAAATTTAATCTGTGCTTTAGATAAAGAGTTCTGTTTTCCTTCTTCTTGCCAATAATTAATGATTTCTGTTGCTTGATTTAATAAGTCAATCCTATTGGCTTCAGAAATCCATGGTTTAGCTTCTAGTTCCGATTTTAATTGTTCCCAAGCATCATTGCGAGGCCAAAAAAAATAAGATGTTAGTGGGCTTGTGCCCCTTCCGAGAACTTGATCTATTGCAATTGCAATATTGTTCTCTAGCCATAAAATTTTTAAAGTAAATTGGGGCAATGTGATAACTCCTTATTGATAATTAGATAATCATATTAACTTGTTACTATTATACACGAAGAGCTACACAGTTTTACTCTTGTTCCATATAGATGTCACTATCTCACTGACTTTTGCACCATTCTTTACATATTGTTCCATCTTGACTATATTTAGCGTAGTCTCATGCTGTAATGGATTATAAAAACCTATCTCTTCTATGGGTCGTCCATCTCGTCGTTTTCGACTATCTATTACAATGATTCTATAGCTAGGTTGTTTTTTTCTACCATATCTTTTTAATCTAATCTTTAGCATAATGTCTGAGTTTATGAATATTTTACCGGTGAATTGTATTGTAGCATATTATGCTTTACTTATCATATTATTGACCTTCTTATTTTATATAATGAAGAATTATTGTCTACAGCTTAATACTTTACCTTAAGAGATAGTTTCTAGTCGTATGTTGTTAAAGATAACCATCAAGCATTGCAAGAAAATGATACCTAACATCGGAGACATATCCATCCCAAATATCATTGGTATTGTGCCCCTAAATAGACGTAGATAAGGGTCAGTTAGCCTATTTAAAGAACAAAAAGGCTCATTGTACCAATTAACAGTAGGAAACCATGCTAATGATAGTTTCAATAATAGCAATATTAAATAAATCTCAGAGAAACTAGCGATAGAAGTAAAAACTAGATTAAAGGAGTTGGTCACAATATTCATTTTCTATATATTTAAATTAAAAGTCTATGATTCTCGTCGAAGATCTATTTTTTCTCCAATTTGAAAATTGCCTTGTATTAATGATTATCTAATAATGCGTATAGCAAAAAGATTTCATATTCTGATTACTATTATCGTCTATAATCTTTGTGGTGTAAATATTTAAGCCCGGATATCTACTACCGATAGCCTTGAATGTCTCTGTAGAACATAAAATACAGCAAATCCGGATGTTTTTTATCGAAGCATGTCTATGTAAAAGTAAATCTATGATTGCAAGAAGCTTACCTGTTACTAGATATTGTTCCATAATTACAACATTTTGATGGTTAATCAGATTTTGGGGTATGGAGTTGTAGTCTTGACTGACAACCCATTTATTATTTTTAAGATATGGATGGATTGTATAGACTTTAGAATTAGGAACAAGATAGGATATATCCTTGCTTAGTATTTGAGATAAATACATGTCACTAATGAAACTATAGAATGATTGTTGTGGAAATAAATTAACTTCTATCATCTCTTCCAATTTTTTAATATAAAAATTATTAGCATTTAGAGATTTTCTAGTTGATTCATAAACTAAAATCATTCCTATCTTATGAATTGTTTCCATCATTTCTTTTTCACTGATTTGCATATTATTATTGCAAAGATAGCTGGTCCATATCCGTACCAGAGGATGATTAATAGTATAAATATTTAATGGCATTATTTAAGTGTAATTTATTAATATCTCTAATTATTATGAACCATATCCTAAATTTACTAGTGTATGGCATAAAGTACATAGCAATGTGCACATTCATGGATATTGCCTAGATAAGTAATATATTTCTAGCAATTGGATTTTATCCATAAAAAGAAAGAATTAAAAGTTCTTATCTTGAATTCAAGATAAGAACTTTTATATCCCATATTTATTATTTATCTACTAGTCTAAAGGTCTCATTGATAGTACAGCTTCATTTTCTCTATTGATTCCTTTTTCAAATCCAGCAGCAGCTGCTCTAGCTCTCCCAGCATGCCATAAATGGCCGATAAACAAGAAGAAGCCTAGGAAAAAATGTGAGGTAGTTAGCCAGCTTCTAGGTGATACATAGTTTACTGAATTGATTTCTGTAGCCACGCCTCCTACAGAGTTTAATGATCCTAGAGGTGCATGTGTCATATATTCAGCCGCTCGTCTTTCCTGCCAAGGTTGAATATCATTCTTAACCTTGTTGAGATCTAATCCATTCGGCCCTCTTAGCGGTTCAACCCATGGAGCTCGTAGATCCCAGAAACGCATTGTTTCGCCGCCAAAAATGATTTCTCCACTTGGAGATCTCATTAAGTATTTACCCAATCCAGTAGGGCCTTGTGCAGATGCAACATTAGCTCCTAACCTTTGATCTCTCACTAAAAAAGTAAAGGCCTGTGCTTGTGAAGCTTCTGGACCAGTAGGACCATAAAACTCACTCGGATAAGCAGTGTTATTATACCAAACATAGTTTGATGCTGTTAGGCCCATTAGTGATAATGCTCCTAGACTATACGACAAATATGCTTCTCCTGACCAAACAAAAGCTCGACGAGCCCAGGCAAAAGGCTTAGTTAGGATATGCCATATACCACCAGCAATACAAATAACACCTATCCAAACATGTCCACCTATCACATCTTCCATGTTATCTACACTTACAATCCATCCATCACCACCAAAAGTCGACTTAAAAACATATCCGAAGATAATCAGAGGATTAAGAGTCGGATTATTGATAAAGCGGATATCACCTCCACCTGGTGCCCATGTGTCATAAACTCCACCGACAAATAGAGCTTTAATAACAAGTAAAAAAGCACCAATCCCTAGGAGGATTAAATGTATCCCTAGAATTGTGGTCATCTTATTCTTGTCTCTCCAATCATATCCGAAGAATGGGAATGATTCTTCTAACGTGTCTGGTCCTATTAGTGAATGATATAATCCTCCAAAGCCAAGAATAGCTGAAGAAATTAAATGTATCACACCTACAACAAAATAAGGATAGATACTAGTGATTTCCCCTCCCGGACCAACACCCCATCCTAACGTAGCTAGATGAGGTATCAAAATGAAGCCTTGCTCATATAAAGGTTTTTCTGGTACGAAATGAGCAACTTCAAATAAAGTCATTGCACCAGTCCAAAATACCATGATACCAGCATGTGCAACATGTGCTCCAAGTAATTTGCCAGAGACATTGATTAGTCTTGCATTTCCAGACCACCATGCAAAGCCAGTAGACTCTATGTCTCTTCCGCCTATGCCTACATTACTATTAAAGGGCGTTTCCACGTGGTAGAACCTCCTCTGGGAAAATAAAGTTTTCATGAGGTTGATCTTGCGCAGCCATCCATGAACGAATACCTTCATTCAGCAAGATATTCTTCGTATAAAATGTTTCAAATTCCGGATCCTCTGCAGCTCTCAATTCCTGAGAAACAAAGTCGTATGCTCTCAAATTTAAGGCAAGGCCAACGATCCCAAAAGCACTAGTCCACAGACCTGTTACAGGTACAAATAGCATAAAAAAGTGAAGCCATCTTTTATTGGAAAATGCAACACCAAAAATTTGAGACCAAAACCTATTAGCTGTTACCATTGAGTATGTTTCTTCTGACTGAGTTGGCGTAAAAGCTCTAAAAGTATCTGCAGCATCACCATCTTCGAACAATGTATTCTGTACTGTTGCTCCATGAATAGCACAAAGCAGTGCTCCACCCAATATTCCTGCAACTCCCATCATATGGAAAGGATTCAAAGTCCAGTTATGAAATCCTTGCAAGAATAACAAAAATCTGAAGATCGCTGCAACACCAAAGCTGGGGGCAAAGAACCAACTGGCTTGTCCTAGCGGATACATTAAAAATACAGATACAAACACTGCAATTGGGCCAGAAAAGGCAATTGCATTGTAAGGACGTATACCCACAAGTCTTGCAATCTCAAACTGTCTTAAGCAGAACCCAATTAGGCCAAAAGAGCCATGCAAAGCTATAAATGCCCAAAGACCTCCAATTTGACACCAGCGAGTAAAATCTCCTTGAGCCTCTGGCCCCCAAAGAAGTAGAAGAGAGTGTCCCATACTATTTGCTGGAGTAGAGACTGCTGCAGTTAAAAAATTGCATCCTTCTAAATAGGAGCTTGCCAAGCCATGAGTATACCAGGATGTAACAAAAGTAGTTCCAGTAAGCCATCCACCAAGAGATAAATAAGCACATGGAAATAGTAATAATCCAGACCAGCCTACAAATACGAAGCGATCTCTTTTCACCCAATCGTCAATAAGGTCAAAACGACCACGAGTTTTTTCTTGTCCAATTGCTATGGTCATCAGTAAAATCTCCAAAGCAAATCCTATAAGTAAGTGATCTTTGTCTTGAAGATATTAACTAATTCACTTTACTTTTCTTTACGGTTAACTTAATTATAAATGAAATCTCAATAAAATTCACATACTATGTGAATTTTATTGACGTATAGTTCTCTAAGTTGGTTAATAATTATTGAATTATTTTAATGCTTGAGCTAAGTTTTGCTTACTTCTGTAATCCTTTGAAATAAATACCCTGTCCCTCTAGCTGTTAATATTAAATCTGGATTACCTGGATCGTCTTCCAGTTTAGCCCGCAACCTTGATATATGAACATCAACAACTCTAGTATCTACATGCCTTTCTGGCGTATATCCCCATACATCTTGCAAAATTGATGCCCTCGAAAATGGATCACCAGCACGGCTTACTAATAGTTCTAATAAACTAAACTCCATGCCGGTTAAACGAACTCGCTGGTTATTTTTATAAACTTGCCTTTTATTTGTATCTACTCTCAAAAATCCAATGTGTATTATACCGGAGCTGGGAATACCAGGACTAATCGTTATTTTGTCAACTCTTCTTAAAACAGATCGAATTCTCGCCTCTAATTCCTTAGGCGAGAATGGTTTGACTACATAGTCATCAGCCCCTAATTCTAATCCTGTAATTCTATCCGATACATCTCCAAGAGCTGTTAGCATAATAATAGGTACATCTGATTCTTTTCTTAATTCTTGGCAAACACCATATCCGTCAAGTTTTGGCATCATTACATCAAGAACTACTAAGCTTGGATATTCTTGACGAAACAATATTAATGCTTCTTCTCCATCTGACGCACTTATAACATCATAACCAATCATTGACAATCGAGTCTCTAAGATTCTTCTAATACTAGTCTCATCATCAACTATAAGTATTTTTTCTTTCTGATTATCCAATTTATTGAAGTCTCCTTTTTACTGTTTACATCTTGAAATCTTGAGCTTTTGGAGTTTCTATAGCTAAGTGTATTAGAATATTTGTTATCATTGCAGCAGATCTAGTATCGAATAAATTTTTTGGTAAATCTTACTAGAATAATTTATATGATGTTTCCCTTTAATATTCGTAATATTATCACTATCTTTATTAATGTTGCTAGGCTTTTATAGATAATTAAGAAGATTTGCTCTAAATAATCAATAAAGTCTCAGAAATTAGTAAAATCAAATTGCTTCTCAATGCAATAAATTATGTATTGTAAATGCTTTAATATATTATTTTACTCGTAGAATGTTGATCTTCTTATTATCTTGATAGAATTTATCTCCTTCTAAGAAGTGAATTTCTATGCCAGTATTTGCCATCTGCTTGAAAAGCTACTCTACTTTATTTTTATCTTGTTAATATTATTTAGGTAATCATACGAATATGTCAACAAATTATATACTCAAGTCAGTTGTAAGCTTGAAATTACATCCTCTACCTACTTTGCCTAATTATATCATTGCTTAAGAATTCATAGATCTAATCTTTTTTGCTTATATCCAACTCCGAACATATTTACCTATTGTACGTTATTTTCTCTTATATATTATTCATTATATTATCGTAAGACATTGATCTCTGCATCCAAACGTTATCTCCTGCAAATTTAAATTATTTAGCTTACTTTAAAAAAACGCTTGACAATTTTAGGGTAAACAGAGTATCTTATTTTCTATATGAGTCTGTTTAGTGCTGCAGATAACTAGAGAAAAAACATGCCAATTCTAGCACTATATTCTGGACACCATGGAGAGTTTGATCCTGGCTCAGGATGAACGCTGGCGGTATGCCTAACACATGCAAGTTGAACGAAGGTTTTACCTTAGTAGCGGACGGGTGAGTAACACGTGAGAATCTACCCTCAGGAGGGGAATAACAGTTGGAAACGATTGCTAATGCCCCATATGCTGGAAAGTAAAATGATTTTTTCGCCTGAGGATGAGCTCGCGCCTGATTAGCTAGTTGGTAAGGTAAAAGCTTACCAAGGCAACGATCAGTAGCTGGTTTGAGAGGACGATCAGCCACACTGGGACTGAGACACGGCCCAGACTTCTACGGGAGGCAGCAGTGGGGAATTTTCCGCAATGGGCGCAAGCCTGACGGAGCAATACCGCGTGAGGGAAGAATGCCTGTGGGTTGTAAACCTCTTTTCTTAGGGAAGAAGCTCTGACGGTACCTAAAGAATAAGCATCGGCTAACTCCGTGCCAGCAGCCGCGGTAATACGGGGGATGCAAGCGTTATCCGGAATCACTGGGCGTAAAGCGTCTGTAGGTGGCTTAGAAAGTCCGCTGTTAAATCTTAGGGCTTAACCCTGAACAAGCGGTGGAAACTTCTAGGCTAGAGGGTGGTAGGGGCAAAGGGAATTCTCAATGTAGCGGTGAAATGCGTAGATATTGAGAAGAACACCAGAGGCGAAAGCGCTTTGCTAGACCATTACTGACACTCAGAGACGAAAGCTAGGGGAGCAAATGGGATTAGATACCCCAGTAGTCCTAGCCGTAAACGATGGATACTAGATGTTGCGCGTATCGATCCGTGCAGTATCGTAGCTAACGCGTTAAGTATCCCGCCTGGGGAGTATGCTCGCAAGAGTGAAACTCAAAGGAATTGACGGGGGCCCGCACAAGCGGTGGAGCATGTGGTTTAATTCGATGCAACGCGAAGAACCTTACCAGAGCTTGACATGTTATGAATTCTTTTGAAAAAAAGAAGTGCCTTTGGGAACATAAACACAGGTGGTGCATGGCTGTCGTCAGCTCGTGTCGTGAGATGTTGGGTTAAGTCCCGCAACGAGCGCAACCCTTGTTTTTAGTTGCCATCATTAAGTTGGGCACTCTAGAGAGACTGCCGGTGACAAACCGGAGGAAGGTAAGGATGACGTCAAGTCAGCATGCCCCTTATGCTCTGGGCTACACACGTGCTACAATGGTCGTGACAAAGAGTCGCTAACCTGCAAAGGCATGCTAATCTCATAAACGCGGCCTTAGTTCGGATTGTAGGCTGAAACTCGCCTACATGAAGGTGGAATCGCTAGTAATCGCCGGTCAGCTACACGGCGGTGAATCCGTTCCCGGGCCTTGTACACACCGCCCGTCACACCACGGAAGCTGGCTACGCCCAAAGTCGTTACCCTAACCTTATTAGGAGGGGGGCGCCTAAGGCAGGGCTAGTGACTGGGGTGAAGTCGTAACAAGGTAGCCGTACTGGAAGGTGCGGCTGGATCACCTCCTTTTAGGGAAAAGTAAACATCCTAGATCGTTAACAAGTAAACTCTTAATTGTGTATTTTTGCACAGGGCTATTAGCTCAGTTGGTTAGAGCGCACCCCTGATAAGGGTGAGGTCCCTGGTTCAAATCCAGGATAGCCCACGCAAGGGGGTATAGCTCAGTTGGTAGAGCGCTGCCTTTGCAAGGCAGATGTCAGCGGTTCGAGTCCGCTTACCTCCAAAAGTAAGAATACTCCGTTTCATTTAGCTATAATTTTTTAGATACGTCTTATATATAAATCAAGATATTAAGAGCCTACGGCGGATACCTTGGCATTCAGAAGCGATGAAGGGCGTGGCTACCGACGTAACGTTTCGGCGAGCTGGAAGCAAGCTTTGACCCGAAAATACCCGAATGAGGAAACTCTACATACTACCTGTTGAATCCATATACAGGAAAGAGCAAACCTGGTGAACTGAAACATCTTAGTAACCAGAGGAAAATAAAGCAAAAGCGATTCCCTTAGTAGCGGCGAGCGAATAGGGAACAGCCTAAACCATAGAAACATGTTTCTATGGGGTTGTGGGACAGCAAATCAAGATTAGCAACGGTTAGATGAAGCAGCTGGAATTCTGCATCGTAGAAGGTGATAATCCTGTAATCGAAAACTGAAACTACTTAAGCTTAATCCCGAGTAGCATGGGGCACGTGAAATCCCGTGTGAATCAGCGAGGACCACCTCGTAAGGCTAAATATTCCTGAATGACCGATAGTGCAACAGTACCGTGAGGGAAAGGTGAAAAGAACCCCGAGAGGGGAGTGAAATAGAACATGAAACCGTAGGCTTACAAGCAGTGGAAGGACGACTCAACGTTTAACCTCGTGCATGTTGAAGAATGAGCCGGCGACTTGTAAGCAGTGGCAGGTTAAGGTAAAGAATACCGGAGCCATAGTGAAAGCGAGCTTGATAAGAGCGTAAGTCACTGTTTACAGACCCGAACCCGGATGATCTAGTCATGGCCAGGATGAAGCTTAGGTAACACTAAGTGGAGGTCCGAACCGACTGATGTTGAAAAATCAGCGGATGAGTTGTGATTAGGGGTGAAATGCCAATCGAATCCGGAGCTAGCTGGTTCTCCCCGAAATGCGTTGAGGCGCAGCGGTTAATGCTTAAACTTAGGGGTAAAGCACTGTTTCGGTGCGGGCTGCGAAAGCGGTACCAAATCGAGGCAAACTCTGAATACTAAGTGTGTAGTTAACCAGTGAGACAGTGGGGGATAAGCTTCATTGTCAAAAGGGAAACAGCCCAGACCACCAGCTAAGGCCCCTAAATACTTACTAAGTGGCAAAGGAGGTGGGAATGCATAGACAACCAGGAGGTTCGCTTAGAAGCAGCAATCCTTTAAAGAGTGCGTAATAGCTCACTGGTCAAGTGATCCTGCGCCGAAAATGAATGGGACTAAGTAATTTGCCGAAGCTGTGGGATGTTTTACATCGGTAGGGGAGCGTTCTGTTAAGGTTGAAGCGCTAGCGTAAGCGGGCGTGGACAAAGCAGAAGTGAGAATGTCGGCTTAAGTAGCGAAAACATTGGTGAGAATCCAATGCCCCGAAAACCTAAGGGTTCCTCTGAAAGGTTCGTCCGCGGAGGGTGAGTCAGGGCCTAAGGCGAGGCTGAAAAGCGTAGTCGATGGATAACAGGTTAATATTCCTGTACTATTTGTTATTGATATCGAGGGACGAAGAAGGCTAAATCAGCCGGATGTTGGTTACCGGTTTAAGCTTTCAAGGCTATGAAGAATGGTGAAAACATTCTGAGCAAAGAAGTGAATACAAAGTACTAAGGTACTAAAGTGATTGATGTCATACTTCCTAGAAAAGCTCGGCATATCTTAAATAACAAAACCTGTACCCGAAACCGACACAGGTAGGTAGGTAGAGTATACCAAGGGGCGCGAGATAACTCTCTCTAAGGAACTCGGCAAAATGGCCCCGTAACTTCGGAAGAAGGGGTACCCTTGTAGGGTTGCAATAACCAGGCCCAAGCGACTGTTTATCAAAAACACAGGTCTCCGCTAAGTTGCAAAACAATGTATGGAGGCTGACGCCTGCCCAGTGCCGGAAGGTTAAAGAAGTTGGTTCGTCGTATGACAAAGCTAGCAACTGAAGCCCCGGTGAACGGCGGCCGTAACTATAACGGTCCTAAGGTAGCGAAATTCCTTGTCGGGTAAGTTCCGACCCGCACGAAAGGCGTAACGATTTGGGTACTGTCTCGGAGAGAGACTCGGCGAAATAGACTTGTCTGTGAAGATGCGGACTACCTGCACCTGGACAGAAAGACCCTATGAAGCTTTACTGTAACTTGGAATTGGGTTTAGGCTTTGTTTGCGTAGAATAGGTGGGAGGCTAAGATAATAAACTTGCGGGCTTATTGGAGCCATCAGTGAAATACCACTCTAGCAAAGTTAGAATCCTAACCTTGAAAGCCGTTATCCGGCCAAGGAACAGTTCCAGGTGGGCAGTTTGACTGGGGCGGTCGCCTCCTAAAAAGTAACGGAGGCGTGCAAAGGTTCCCTCAGACTGGTTGGAAATCAGTCGCAGAGTGTAAAGGCATAAGGGAGCTTGACTGCAAGACCTACAAGTCGAGCAGAGACGAAAGTCGGCCTTAGTGATCCGACAGTGCCGAGTGGAAGGGCTGTCGCTCAACGGATAAAAGTTACTCTAGGGATAACAGGCTGATCTCCCCCAAGAGTTCACATCGACGGGGAGGTTTGGCACCTCGATGTCGGCTCATCGCATCCTGGGGCGGTAGTACGTCCCAAGGGTTGGGCTGTTCGCCCATGAAAGCGGTACGCGAGCTGGGTTCAGAACGTCGTGAGACAGTTCGGTCCATATCCGGTGTAGGCGTTAGAGTATTGAAAGGAGCTCTCCTTAGTACGAGAGGACCGGGAGAGACGTACCTCTGGTGTACCAGTTATTATGCCAATAGTAAACGCTGGGTAGCCAAGTACGGAAAGGATAACCGCTGAAAGCATCTAAGTGGGAAGCCTACCTTAAGATGAGTACTCTCACCATTTTAAATGGGTAAGGTCACGGCAAGAATAGCCGTTCGATAGGCGTCAAGTGTAAGTGCAGCAATGTATTCAGCTGAGACGTACTAATAGACCGAGGACTTGATTTATATCATCTGAAAATATAGTTTTATACCTTGATACTTATAGCGTAGTGGTCCCACACCGATCCATCCCGAACTCGGTTGTTAAACGCTACAGCGGCAATGATACTAAGAGGGAAGCCTTTTGGAAAAGTAGCTCAGTACCAAGGTTTACTGAAAATGATGCAATAACGATTATAAAACTATTTAAGAATGTGTTCATAATAGCTAGCTATTAGCTGCCTAAACGAAATAAAGTGAAGTTGAGGAATAAGAAAGGTTTATTTGATATTATGCTAAGTAGATGAAGAAATTTAGTGTAAATAAACACTTCTAGAGTAAAGCCGCTAAAATATCTGCTACTATTATAATACTTGAGTAAGATTTTTAATTTTCTTGACAGATTTCTTGTTTTCTTTTAGGCAAAATATCACAATTCTGCAAAATAAAAATCGTATTTGAAGTATCACAAAATAATCTTGTCAATCTTATAATTTTTCGTACATTGTTTTTATAATTTAAATTATATGGATTTTCTTGATAGCTATCTATAAAATCTCCCATTATAGATTTATAAATGTACGCCCGGAAGTAATTTTACCCGTCATACACTCTAGTCTTTCTTTTTACTTTATGAGAACATTAATAAAATTAACTATAAATTCGATGAAAAAATAAAGATAGTGCGTACCAGTTTAATCTGTCAACAAATACTCTATTGACATATACTTACTTTTTTTCTATGTTTTCTACGTCTTGATCGGATAATTTTACGTCCATTAGATGTGTGCATTCTCATTCTAAAGCCTGAAGTCTTAATTCTTTTTCGATTTGTTCCTTGTAAAGTTCTTTTAGTCATATGCTAGATACGTCCTTCTGGATGTGTTATAATGAATTTTTGTCAATAAATGCTAATAACTATATCATATCGTCCATTTTCTTGTTAAGCAATATTTATAGTAAATATCATGAAAAATATCATTCCCTTTGTTTACTTTATTGGCATATCAGGGATCCTAATCCTAATAATCTATTGTATGTTTTTACAAGTTTTAAAATTTAATAATAGGAACTCACTGCTATCCGAACCATACACTATAGATAGTGCTTTATTGGATATAGAAAAAAATTATATGTTAGCTGGCTTATATATAGACAATTGTCTGTGGTTAGATGCTCTTATTACTTTAGATAATGGTCTAAATATCACCAGAAACAATAGTTCAAGATGGAATGCTAAATACTATAATGCTATAGGATTTGTCTGTCAAAGACTAAACTATAATTTGTTAGCTAATCAATATTATGTTCAAGCGGTTGAGTCAGACCCTGAATACAAATATGCTGTTGAGAATCTTAATAAGACTAAAAAGTAATTGACTTACATTATTTCTATTATTAACAAATCGGGATAGCAGGATTTGAACCTGCGACATCCTGCTCCCAAAGCAGGCGCGCTACCAAGCTGCGCTATATCCCGGTACCACAAAATTATTATAATAATAAATATTCCATAAGTCTATCTTTTTTACTATTTACTTCTAGCGTGGATACCAAAACATACCTTTAACTCCATCCGGATCCATAATAAATCCTAAGTTTTGATAAAATGAAATAACTTGCGGATCAGCAAATAATGTAATCGTTGTAATATCTGCTAATCTTAATTGTTGAACAGTCTGATCCATGAGTATTTTGCCTAAACCTTTTCCTTGAAAATCTGGATGTATTACAACATCCCAAATTGTCGCATTAAAAGCATGATCAGAAGTAGCACGAGCAAAACCAATTAAAATAGAACTATTTTCTTGGGCATGAAATAAAGATATTGTCAAAAAGCTGTTCTCAATTGCAACTTGTACTTTTCTAAATGGCCTTCTTACCCATCCTACGGCATCGCATAGTGTTTCAAGAGCATATAAATTGATTTCTTTACTGGTTGTTAAATAGATGTCAATATGCTTGCCTTTATGATTGAATTCTTCAACCAAAAGTACTTCGTCTATTAAGTTATGAGTATTCATATGTTTCTGCCAATGTAAAATTCTTGAACCAGCATTGCTAAAAAAATTTTCCATGAAATCATAGTTATGTCTATGGGTTAACTTACTTCACTGGGCGTAAGGTGTGTGCAAGTAGATGATCAGCAAATTAATCAATTGTATTTCAACAAATGTTACTGCATCTACATAATTTGATAATAAGCTATTATAGTCTCATAATATAGCTCCAAAAATATTAAATTAGCAATCCGTAACTTTTTGTTATAGTATAAAAGACAGTTTTGAGGATTATTTTGTGAAAAAAATATTGACAATTATATGCATGATTTGCTTTTGTTTTTCTTTCAATCCTTCTATCGGATTGGCTGATACTGCAGGATTAACTCCATGTAAAGATTCTGTAGCTTTCAATAAAAGACTATCTAGTAGTATCAAAAAACTAGAAAGTCGATTATCAAAATACAACCCTAGTAGTCCTCCAGCATTGGCATTAGAAATTCAAATCACAAAAACTAAACAGCGTTTTGATAATTATAGCAAAGCTGGCTTACTTTGTGGTACCGAAGGGCTTCCACATTTAATTACAGATGGCCGATGGAGTCACGCTAGTGATTTTGTTTTTCCCGGTTTGCTCTTTATATACATTGCAGGATGGATAGGGTGGGTTGGCAGAGGATATCTACTTGCTGTAGCTAAAACTTCGAAGCCGACTGAGAAAGAAATTATTTTAGATCTTCCATTAGCATTAAAATTTTCTACATCTGGCTTTACTTGGCCATTTGCTGCATGGCAAGAATTTACAAGTGGTAATTTAATTGAAGACGAAGAAAATATTACTGTGTCTCCCCGTTAACTATTAATTTATATACATTGAGGTCCAAAATTCATGGATAGTCATTTACTGAAATATTTATCAACTGTTCCTGTTGTTGGTGCATTCTGGATAATTTTTACAGCAGGTTTTGTGATTGAAATAAATCGTTTTTTCCCTGATGTACTTTATTTTTATCTTTAATTAGAAATATCCTTTGATTTAACAATCCAATAAAATGTAAAGGGCTCTCAGCCCTTTACATTTTATTATTTAATAAGCTTGTTTTTATCTGAAACAATAGATGATTAAGTATAATAGATTATATATTTTTATATCCCAATTAATTATGAGTTTAGTCAGCCAAATTATTGTTAATGCAGATAATGAGTTACGTTATCCAAGTATTGGAGAATTACAATCTATACGAGAGTATTTGACAACAGGTGAAAATAGACTTCGTCTGATTTTAAGTTTACGAGATAAAGAAAAGGAAATTGTACAAAAAGCTAGCAAATTAATTTTTCAAATTCATCCCGAATATATTGCTCCTGGAGGTAATGCTGAAGGAGCTAGAAAAAGATCTTTGTGCTTAAGAGATTACGGATGGTATTTAAGATTAATCACTTATGGGGTCTTAGCAGGAGATAAGGAATCTATTGAAAAAATTGGGGTCGTAGGTGCTAGAGAAATGTATAATTCTTTAGGAGTGCCCATCTTAGGTATGATCGACGCTATCCAATCCTTGAAAAATGCAACACTAGAATTATTAGAAGTAGAAGATGCCAAAATTATCTCACCATATTTTGATTTCATTATTCGCGGTATGTCTTAATGTCTATTATGTTATGTTTGAAATATTTGCATAACACTTGATATAATGCTATAATCCCATCAAGCTCGGAGATTTATAATTGTAATAGCAGAACTTTGTCAGAACTGGAAAGTAGCAGCAATAATGCTTAATTACAATAGATGTATTCTTCGAGTTTCCTATTGATTATTTCTCAATACATGTAAAATGATAGCATGTTATTTCTCTTAAGTGTTGTAAGTTAAATCATATGTTCTTGCGCATTCTCTGACTTATTCTTAAAGTACGCTCATGCATCTTGCAAATATCAAATCTAGAAATTCATTAAGAGTATTAATGAATATAATTCAATTGACTCCCCCTAAAATGATATGAAATCACCTATGATGGAAGGAGTTCATATTCTTGCTACAGGCTCTGCCGTACCGAATCTTTGTATTAGTAACCGAGAGCTTAGCAAAGTTATGAATACTTCAGATGAATGGATCTCTACTCGTACTGGTATAAAAGAACGACGAGTGATTACTGAGACTCAATCTATTATAGATCTAGCTGTTGATGCTTCTGAAGCAGCATTAAACAAAGGATCATTTAGTCCGGATCAATTAGATCTCATTATTTTAGCTACTTCTAGCCAAAATGACTTATTTGGTAGTGCTAGCCAGTTACAGGCTTCAATTGGTGCAACTAATGCAGCAGCCTTTGATATAACTGCTGCTTGCTCTGGTTTCGTAATTGGTATCATTACAGCAAGTCAGTTCATTCAAGCCGGTGCATATAAGAATATTCTTGTAGTTGGCGCGGATGTATTATCTAAATGGGTTGACTGGTCAGATAGAAGTACTTGCATCTTGTTTGGCGATGGTGCAGGGGCTGCTCTCTTACAGAGTAGTCAAAATAATCATCTCTTAGGTTTTCAGCTAGAAACTAATGGTATGGAAGCTCATCAGCTTTCTATAGCGTACAAACAAAATCCAAATCACTTGCATCAAAATAATTTATTTAAGTGTAAGCAAGGCTACTATCAATATTTACAAATGAACGGAAGAGAAGTCTACAAATTTGCAGTATCAAAAGTTCCTGAAAGCATAAGACAATGTTTAAGCCGAATAAATTTATCTACTAATGACGTTTCCTGGCTATTATTACATCAAGCTAATCAAAGAATTCTAGATACCGTTGCAGCAAAATTATCTATCCCTTCATGTAAAATAATCTCTAATTTAGAATATTATGGAAATACATCAGCTGCCTCAATACCAATTGCGCTAAATGAAGCTAACGAAAGAGGAGATCTTAAAATCGGAGATATTATTGTTATAGCCGGCTTTGGAGCTGGTTTAACCTGGGGTACAGTAGTTGTCCGATGGTCTACATAGATATGAGCTTAATAGGAGTTAATATATATATATTATACAATATTATTGTAAATAAGATTCCATAGGTAATAAAATGGTAGTATTACCGTAAGCACTTATCTTTATGAAGATATAATGCAACCCAACCTATTGTACATATTATACTAATTACAGAAGGACTTAATTATATGACACCATCTCTATCTAGTTTTTTAAGTAGTCTAATTTTTGGCGCACTAATAGTAGTAATTCCGATTACAGCTGCTCTACTTTTCGTTAGTCAAAAAGATCAAACACTTAGAGGATGAACTATGTTTCTCGCTCGAGAAACATGACCGAATAAATGAAAAAAAGTTTGTATCACATTTAAAAAGTATCGTATATTTTACCGTTGTTTTTATTGTAATTGTACGTATCTAATGTCAAAGAATATACTTCTAATAATATAAAAAATAATTGATTGATATGTCTTTATCTGACTGGTTATTAGCAAAGCGAAACTTAAGATCTAAGAAAAGCCTGAGTGACACCAGTATTAAAATACCTGAAGGAATATGGATTAAGTGTGATAGATGCGGTTTACTGATGTACTATAAAGCACTCAATAGAAATTTAAAAGTCTGTCCTCAATGTGAACATCATTTTCCAGCTTCAAGCCAAGAAAGAATCGAACAAATATTAGATAAAGGTACGTGGAAAGCACTAAATGATAAATTAGCATCTACCGATCCTTTAGGATTTGTAGACCAAAAAATATATGGTAAGCGTCTACAAGATATGAAAGGAAAAACTGGTCTTCAAGATGCGGTACAAACAGGACTAGGGACCATTGGTAATATACCTGTAGCTGTAGGCATAATGGATTTTCGATTCATGGGTGGGAGTATGGGATCTGTTGTTGGTGAAAAGCTAACTAGATTAATCGAAACAGCCACAAAAAATGAGATTCCTGTTATTATTTTATGTGCTTCGGGAGGTGCTAGAATGCAAGAAGGTTTGTTGAGTTTGATGCAAATGGCAAAAGTATCATCCGCATTACATAGGCATGCAGAAGCGCACCTATTGTACTTACCTATATTAACTTCACCTACAACTGGAGGCGTTACAGCGAGTTTCGCTATGCTGGGAGATTTAATTATTGCAGAGCCTAAAGCTCTCATTGCATTTGCTGGCAGACGAGTTATTGAGCAAACGATCAAAGAGGATTTACCTGATAATTTTCAGACATCTGAATACTTATTTGAGCATGGGTTTATTGATCTAATAATCTCCAGAACTCAATTGCAATCGAAGTTAAAACAAATATTACTATTGCACAATCTTCAAACTTCTTAAGTAATAACTTTAAATATTAAGAAAATTTACTGAATAATATTTGTCATACAAGTGATATTAGAATAGACAGTCCCTATATTTAATTGTCTATAAAATAAATAGCTAATGTAAATAATCATTTTTCGTAAAGCTTCGATTAATATATTCTTTATTATAATTAAAGAAGCATTTAGCTAAATGATTAAATAAAATGATAAAATTCCAAGATTTCAGTATATATTTAATATATACTAATTGACGAGTATTACAATCTGTAGAAAAACTTAAAGAAAAATTATGCATCAAAAATTTTACTGGTTATCTTGTATCATGAGTTTATTTCTAGCTACTCTATTCTATGGGAATTCATATGCTATTGAATTGGATGAAGCAACTCTAACCGTACCATTAAATCAGTCCGGAAAAACTACTATTATGACCCCAGAACAAATCAAACGTGGGAAAAGATTGTTTAATAATACATGTTCTCAGTGTCATAATGGTGGGATTACAAAGACTAACCCAAATGTTGGTTTAGATTCTGAAGGTTTGGGTCTAGCAACACCAACTAGAGATCATCTTGAAGGATTAATTGATTATATGAAAAATCCTACTAGTTATGACGGTGCAGAGTCAATTGCTGAACTACACCCAAGCATCAAAAGTGCAGAAATTTTTCCTAAAATGAGAAATCTTACTGATGATGATTTATTTACTATTGCAGGCTATATTTTAGTGCAGCCTAAGGTAATGCTCGAAAAATGGGGCGGAGGAAAAATTTACTATTAATTGTAACAGCCTATAAGGAATCGATGCATTAAATGAACTATTCTTTAGACTTCATTATTATAATATTATTAATTATTGGAAAAATACTAATGAGTAAATTATTCTCTTTCTTAGCTATCTTAGTTAGTGTACCTATCGTTAACACCCATAATATTGCTTTTGCAGCTGACATTATAGCTGGGGAGCAAATATTCAGCGCTAATTGCGCTGCATGTCATTCGGGTGGGAATAATGCCATTATGCCAGAAAAAACTTTAAAGAAGGACATTTTAGCTGCAAACGGGATGAATAGCGTGGACGCTATTACTAATCAAGTAACAAATGGCAAAAATGCAATGCCAGCATTTGGTGGACGTTTAGCCGAAGAAGACATTGAAAATGTTGCAAATTATGTATTAAGTCAATCTGAGCAAGGATGGTAACAATTCAAAAATAGGAAGCCTAAAAATCTTTCTTAAAATAGATAGTCCATTACAAAATGGCTATCTATTTTATACTATTTTAGATGAATTTAGCGATGAAGCTATTCTACACTTTTAACTATTAATCTACAAATTTCAAATGAATATAGATGCAAAATATTCAAAGCGTGCTATTCTTGTTCTAGAAGATGGGACTACATATTACGGCTGGTCTTATAGTAAGCCCATGACTGCTATAGGAGAAATTGTCTTTAACACTGGTATTACAGGTTATCAGGAAATAATAACTGATCCTAGCTATAGTGGGCAAATTGTTAGTTTTACTTACCCAGAGCTTGGTAATACCGGTATCAACGAAGAAGATTATGAATCTAGTAAACCAAGGTTGAATGGCATAATTGCCAAAAACATATGTACTTACCCTAGTAATTGGAGAAAAACTAAATCTCTTATAGAATATTTGCATAAGTATTCTATTTTACATATATATGGAATAGATACTCGAGCTCTTACAAAATATTTACGCCAAGCTGGTACTATGAATGGCTGCATTTCTAATGAAGTTTTAGAGCCATCAGCTTTGCTTTCTGACCTGCAGCAAGCAGTTAACATTGAAAGTCAAGATCTTGTTCAATCTGTGTCTACTCTTAAGCCTTATCGTTGGCTTCATAACTTAGACAATTCTATGATTTACAAAAGAAGCTTATATACTATAGATATTATGAAACAAGACTTGACTATTGTAGTAATAGACTTTGGCACCAAGTATAATATCTTGCGTAATTTATACCAGTATGTACAGAATATAATCGTTGTTCCTGCTTCCACATCATATACTATTATCTTAAAATATAAACCTGATGGTATTCTATTATCCAATGGTCCAGGTGATCCAGAAGTAGTGGGCTACGGGATTCAAACAGTTAAAAATTTACTACCGTTTAAGATTCCTATACTCGGTATTTGCATGGGGCATCAAATTCTCAGTTTAGCTCTCGGATTGGAGGCTTTTAAACTGAAATTTGGACATAGAGGGTTAAATCATCCTGTTGGCTTGCGCAAGAATATAGAAATTACAAGTCAAAACCATGGCTTTGCTATTAAGAACAATCTCTTACCTAAGATGCCTATAATTTTGACTCAGTTTAATTATAATGATAAAACTACTGCAGCAATAAGTCATCGAGATTATCCATACTTTTCTGTTCAATATCATCCAGAAGCAAGCCCTGGGCCTCATGATTCATCATATTTATTTACTCATTTTCTTAGAATTATAAAGTTGATAAATAAATACCCATTATTAGTCTAGCAATAATTAATATAATAAACTTCTTTTCCTAAATATGAATATCGGAGGATGTTAATTTTATTCTTTTAAAGATTGTGTCCACACTGGATGTAAAAATAATGAAGCTAATACTTGAACGCCTCTTAGTTGATTAAATAAAGGTAAATGACCAGCTGGAGCACTTAAATCCCAAATAAATTCGCATGGATAACGACATGCAACTTTATTAATTTTCCAGCCTATTTTATCCCAAAGCTTTTCCCAATTAGAATTCTGTGCTAACCAAATATTTCTTTGTATAGATAGTCCAAATAACCCTTGTGAATGAACTTGCCATAATTGATCTATGGAATATAAATCTTCGGCGGGTAAGAGCAAAATGTCAGTAAAGTACAGCCAATCTCTCTCATGATTGCCAGCTTTTCTTGATAGCTCACATAATTTTATTTGAGTAATGCGATCAGCTGCTTGAAAGTTCTTTGAAACTAACAGCTTTTGTAATGGAATGTAATCAATATTATAGGCTGATTTCAAAGGAACAATACCATTCTTGAAATTCATATTAATATCTTTTTTTATATTAACATTATTTGACTGTAATAATAATTCAAATATTAAACCATCTACGCAATTTACCCTCCGAGATGCAAGTTGATTTCTTTCTATTAATAATGTGAGCAATTTATCTTGACCATTTGTTCCATTAGCATAGATACTATTAATCAAGTCTAATTGTTTAGATATTGATGAATCATCCGTCTTAGTTGATAATTCCTGTAACATAGCTAAATCTTTGCCTAGTATATTTAATGTCATAAGTCCATAAATGAGAAAATAATCAAATTGAAAAAGTCAGTCTTAAAATAACAGATCTGTAAACTTACTTATAGACATGCATATTACTGATCTTCAGTTCGAATAATTAGTAAAAAACTTCTCCATAATAATTCTAGTATATTTTTTAGCGCATTGCTAAATAAATAGATCCATATTTTGCTTATTATGACAAATAGAGCCGTAATTTTCGGTAATATAAAGTCTTGTAATTCCAATATGCCTGTAACTAAAACTTGCACATTAGACAATGTGCTGAGATTTTCTTCTCGATAGACATATATGTATTTAGATCTTAAGCCTTGTGGACTTAAAATCCAAACTTGGTAACGATTACTATAAAGTACCTTTGGTTGCGTAAAATAATAATTTATAAAATATTGCCATACAATGTTATTCTTAAAAGTTGCTATAGATCTAATAGAGATATAGGTGTCGTTACATAAATGATTCGATTTTAAAAATAGAAATAGTGCAGATAAAGACTTTTGCCTATGAATGATATTCCTAAAGATGGCATCAGCAACTTGAATCAATAAGTTGTCAAGTAGAATGTCTACATGCTTAAGAGGTACTTGTGAATCTATAAATTGATATATATCATTTTGTTCTGAAGAACTTCCAAAAATTAAATAAATAAGTAAATATTCCAATAATAATCTATGATCATTTAATGTAACATTGTTTAAACTTGCAATATGTAATACCGATTTGTAATCCTGCATCGGTGTCTTGTTTACCACTACTTGAAAGCTGTGTAAAGATTTGCCAAGTAAGTCAAGAATAATTTTTTTGTTTAAAATCTTAATATCTTCAACTGTTAGATCTAACTCTATTAGATCTAATATAAGAATTTCTAATTCGACTAAAATTATATTGAATAATTTCTTCTTTATTTTACAGCTGAGTATATCAATTGATAAAATTGATGATGTTTGATTATATAAATTTTTATTTAGTTTCAGATAAGTTCTTTTAAATAAATTCGCGACTTCTAAATTTAAATCAATTCCTGGCTTGTTAGGCCAATATTTAATCATTGTGTTATTTACTAAGATTAATTAACCTGACAATATGATTTCATTAAAATATTTACCTATATTAAGTCTCAGATTTCTTTATCATGTAATATCTATAGATTGAAATCTAAAACTAGAAACAAACTCTGTTTCTATTGTCAATTTGCTAAAAAAAAGGTAGATAAGATATAATTATGTACGATTCAACTTTTCTATAATTAAATTATTATGACAGTTTACTATTTTGCTGTAGCAAGTCAAGACTTTCTATTAAAAGAAGAACCCGTAGAAGAAATCCTTAGAGAAAGAATGGAGCATTATAAAAGTATGGATAAAGTAATAGATTTTTGGTTAATAAAGAATCCTGCTTTTTTGTATAAAGCAGATATGGCAAAAATACAAAAACAGCTTTTAAAGCCATCTGCCGCAATCATTTCAAATAATCCTACCTTTATTGATTGGTTGAAATTAAGACTTGGCTTTGTCCGTATTGGCAAATTTCATGCATCATCAGACAATATTCCTCACTCACTATATAGTAATATATCTTAATCATATAGTATTTAAAACTACTAATTGTTATTATCTAGATTCAGAATCTAATACTACTGTTTTCTGAGCAGGATTAACAAATAAAGTTAATATTTCTCTACTAAATGTTTCTGCAGCTTTGGATTGATATCTATTAGGATTAACAATAATAGAAAGCATTCTATTAATAGTTACGTTTTCTATTTTTGTCCAGTGCAAGATGCCAAGCTCTAGTTCTTTAGCTATTGCTGATACAGAGACAAAAGCTGCTCCTAATCCAGACTGCACAGCATTTTTTATGGCTTCAATTGAATTAAGTTCCATTTCAATCTTGAACCTACTACTATCAATATCATGTTGATTTAATACCTTATCAATCACCTTCCGAATAGTTGACTGAGTATCAAGAGCGATAAATCTTAATCTATATAAATCTTCCTTTTGGATATTAACTGACTGAGCAAAAATATGAGATGTTGGCAGAATAAGTGCAAGTTCATCCTCTGCATAACAGGTAACTTGAAGTACATCTTGTAGCTCAGAAGGAATTTCTCCTCCAATGACAGCTACATCCACTTGCCCATTAGCTACACTCCAAGAAATTAATCGAGTAGAATGAACTTGTAATTGTACGTTTACTTGTGGATAGCGTTGTCGAAATAAGCCAATAAGTCGTGGCATAAGATATGTTCCAGTAGTTTGACTTGCCCCAACAATCAAAGTTCCGCCCTGTAGATTCTGAAGATCTTCTAATGCTCTACATGTTTCTTCGCATAAAGCTAATATTCGACCTCCATACCGTAATAACAAGCTACCAGCTTCTGTTAAAGTTGCTTTTTTATTACTTCGTTCGAAGATAGGTATATTCAGTTGTTTCTCTAGATTTTGAATTTGTAAGCTAATAGCTGGTTGAGATACATATAAGCTGTCAGCAGCGCGCTTAAAACTACCTTCTCTTATGATAGCTTTTAAAATTCTTAATTGATCTAACGTGAAAGGCAAATCTCTCATACAAATATTCTCATGATGTACGTGTAACATAACTTGTAAGTCACTATATTTAATTTGATCTAAATACCATAATATATCTTGACTGCTTTTGGACGATAAATATTTGTGGATATTTAGTAATTTGTCGCACATAATGTTTAGTATCATAATATAATAACATTAGGCTTATTTTACAACAGTATAAGATAAATAATCGAGACAAATGATTATCGTTAATAAATTGATTATGAAGGAATAAAAAATAATATGGACATGAGACTTTTAATAGTATTAATGCCAATCTTGGCAGCAGGATCTTGGGCATTATATAATATAGGCCGAGCAGCTATACAACAATTACGTAGTATGAGTTCCTAGCATATCAACTTATTTACATATATACACTGGATGCAAGTATCTCTTTAGTTATAAAAGAAGATTTTATCATTCCAGGTGTGTATATTTCAAAAGATCTCAGGAAAATAATGTCTTGATGTGTTTAAATAATATTTTATCCTATATCTTTCTATTGAAATAAAATTATGGCCGTTCCTAAAAAACGTACTTCTAAAACAAAATCTAGATCTCGTAAAGCTAATTGGAAAAGAAAAGCATATCATGCTGGGCAAAAAGCAATATCAATTGGTAAATCGATTTTAAGCGGTAAAATGACAAGTTTCGTATATTTAAGTCCAAACTTAAACATCTCTGATTCAGAATAAATCAATTCATTCTTGGATATTTCTTGATATCTTAAATAACGTGTAAACAAAAATGAACTATAATTGTTTTGCACTGTTATAAAATTGAAAGTCACTAGAGTAATAAATAGTATGCTTCGTCAATCACTTAGCTTTTTATTGAAGTGCAGTCAAACTGGAATAGTTTGGTTATTTAATTGTCCAGAAGGTTGCCAGCATATAATTATGCATCGGCAGATAAAGCTTAATCAAATTACTCATATCGTTATTACTAATTTAGCTATGGAAAACTTAGCTGGTCTAATCGGCTTACTTTCTAGTCTAAGTCTTAGTAGTCGCTTACAAAATCTAGTAATATATGGTCCTAAAGGTTTATGGCATTATTTGCAATTCTTACGTAAATATTCTCAAACCACTTTTAGATACAGTTTGAAGATTTATATTATCGAGGAAGGTCTCCTCAATTGTCATCCATCATATTCTATATATGCTAATCCTGTAGACATGACTTTAACAGATTTTGAATATATTATCATAGAGAATGAAAAGATTGGTAGATTTAAGTTGTTAAAAGCGAATATCTTCCAAATAAATCCTGGCCCAATTTATGGTAAGTTAAAGCAACAGCATCACTTGATGTTGCCGGATGGTTGTATTGTAAGTGGTCAATATTTTACAGACCCATATTGTCTTGGATTGAAAATTATATACTTGATTAATATCTATGGGATTAGACCCTCGATTGAAGATACTTTGATATCGAATAGAATTATACAAAAGTAAGATTGTCTGCAAAAATAGTAAAGAATAGTTTTTCAGGATCTCTTGTATTAATAATTTCTATATTATATTATTATATTGTATATTTATGAGCTATTCAAAGTTCATCAGCAGCATTGGCGTAACATGTTTACATAATTTATCTATTCTTGGCTGGGTAATATACTATCCTAATACGGTAAATATAGTTTACTAACGGCTCTAACGAATAATTTTATATAGTTGAATCTTTATTATGATATATGCGATAATTGAAGTGAGTGGAAAACAGGTATGGATGCAACCCGGGCGTTTTTATGACTTAAATAAAATAGCTGCAAAATCAGGAGAAGTCATCAAATTGGAAAAAATATTATTTATCCGTAATAATGTAGAAACAATTATCGGAGATCCATGTATCCAAGATGCTTCTGTTAAAGGAAGAGTTTTAAGACATTTACGCGGCCGTAAAATCACAATTTTTAAAATGAAACCCAAAAAGAATCAGCGCTCTAAAAATGGTCACAGACAAGAATTGAGTAGAGTCTTAGTTGAATCAATTCAACTAAAGGGATTAAAAGTCTAGATTTTATTATATACAGGTTACATATGGCACATAAAAAAGGTAGTGGTAGCACCAAGAATGGTAAAGATTCAAATGCTCAACGCTTAGGAGTGAAAAAGTTTGGAGGAGAAAAAGTTTTTCCTGGTAATATTCTAATTCGTCAGAGAGGCACAAAAGTAAAAGCAGGACAGAATGTCGGTAAGGGCAAAGATGATACTCTTTTTGCACTTATTGCTGGAGTTGTATTGTTTAAGATAACAAAAAATAGACAAAAAACAATAAGTATAGTCCAAAAAGATAAAAAATAATATATTCTCATTTTATACTTTTCAATTAATTGCAATTAATCATACCATGTTAAAAGCTATTTTGTTATATCAATGATAAAAAGAATCATTATTTCACACTTAAACAATATAGCTGCGATTGTACATGAAAATAAAATTCAAGAACTTGTAGTTATAAATGACCCATATCAAATCAATGATATTTATATAGGAACAGTTCAAACGATATTTACAAGCATAAATGCAGCTTTCGTAAAGCTTAATCATCACGGTAAAAATGGATTTATTCATGTAAGTGATACTACTAAATGTAAGAAACCTCATAATCTGCGTAAAATCGCTGAAGCTATAACTATTAAACAGATACTTTTAGTTCAAATAATAAAAGAACCCACTAAAAGTAAAGGACCTAGATTAACCACTAATATTCATCTTTCTGGCAAATATTTGATCCTGATGCCTTTTAATAATACTATTTGCATAGCAAATAGTATCTATGACGAAAATGAAAGAGCTTACTTGCGTGCACTAGGGATCTTGATAAAACCAGCCTTGATGGGACTATTATTTAAAGACTCTGCTAGTGGCATAAAAGAAGAAGAACTGATCGAAGATTTAAGATCCTTAAAGAGTCAATGGTATTTCATACAAAAAGCAGCTATGTGTCAGTCTTCTCCTGCACTTCTTTACACAAACCAGGATATAATTAAAAAGATTATGACGGATACATATAATAACCAGGTTACTTCTATTATTGTCGATTCTAAAAATATATTTAAAAAATTAAATTATCTTTTTGCCCAACATGTATATCCTGCTCTACCAAGATCTACTAAGATACAATTGTATCAACAAAAACAATGTATTCTTGAAAGATTTAATATAAGCCATACTATGTCTGCAGCTCTAAAATCGAAGGTAGATTTGGCTCCTGGAGCTTATCTTTTTATTGAATCATTAGAAGCCTTAACCGTTATTGATGTTAATTCTGGCTCCTTTAATCCGTCAAAGAATTCTCAAGAAGCTATTCTAAGAACAAACTGTCTTGCTGCTAATGAAATTGCATATCAACTAAGAGTTCGAAATATTAACGGGGTCATTATTATTGATTTTATCGATATGAAATCCTATAAGGACCAACTTCATCTTTTAGAGTATTTTAATACTGTATTAAGAATAGATAGCGCAAGACCGCAAATAATACAACTATCTGAACTTGGTTTAGTAGAATTAACTAGGCGTAGAAAAGGGCAAAGTCTATCAGAGTTAATTGGACAGCGAGTCGTAAATTTTTCAATAGCTCCTGATGAAATATCGCTTGCAAATTCTTATATACAAAAAGTAAGCTTAAATGTTAAGACTATCTTTTTTAAGAGGAATTTTAGTTATTATCTCCGAGTGAAAACTGGTATTGCTTATGTACAAGAGAATAAAGATTGTACTATTCGACTATTTCCTTTGGTATCTAGTTCGATTGTTCCTTTCTGTTTATATTATTTTCTTGCCGGTAAAACAAATTAGTGTTCCCTAATGCAGGCTGTATTTCTGTAAGACTTACGAAGAATTATACAGAAGCTAATATTATATTAATATCTCTTATCTGCGATACTTCTTAATACTTGAAGTGTGTTTATGAAAATCTTCGTCGGATAATAAAAGAATAACTTTCGATATATGTCGAAAGTTATTCTTTGTTCTACAAATCTGTTATAGCATTTAAAAACGTATATTTCTTAACCAGTTATTATCGGCGCGACCAAAGCCACTGGACAAGACTCGCCAGATGCTAAATCTAGAGGAAAATTGTGAGCATTACGCTCATGCATGACTTCCATGCCTAGATTTGCTCTATTTAAGATATCAGCCCAAGTGTTAATAACCCGACCTTGACTGTCAACAACAGATTGGTTGAAATTAAAACCATTTAAGTTGAAAGCCATAGTACTTACTGACATAGATGTCAGCCAAATACCTACAACAGGCCATGCACCTAAGAAGAAATGCAACGAACGAGAATTGTTAAAACTTGCGTATTGGAAAATTAAACGACCGAAATAGCCATGAGCAGCTACGATGTTATAAGTTTCTTCTTCTTGGCCAAATTTATAACCATAATTTGCAGATTCATTTTCAGTTGTTTCACGAATTAAACTAGATGTAACTAGAGAACCATGCATAGCACTGAATAGAGATCCTCCGAATACACCTGCTACACCAAGTTGGTGAAATGGGTGCATAAGGATGTTATGCTCAGCTTGGAAGACCAGCATAAAGTTGAATGTACCAGAGATACCTAAAGGCATTCCATCAGAGAAGCTTCCTTGACCAATTGGGTATACAAGGAATACTGCTGATGCTGCTGCTACAGGTGCTGTAAAAGCAACTGAGATCCAAGGGCGCATACCTAAACGGTAGCTTAATTCCCACTCACGACCAATATAGCAACTTACGCCCAGTAAAAAATGAAGAACAATTAGTTGGTAAGGTCCACCGTTATACAGCCATTCATCCAGAGATGCAGCTTCCCAAATTGGGTAAAAGTGGATGCCAATAGCTGCAGAACTAGGGATAATAGCACCGGAAATGATATTATTACCGTATAGTAGAGAACCAGCAACTGGTTCGCGGATACCATCAATATCTACTGGAGGTGCAGCAACGAATGCAATGATGAATACAGATGTAGCTGTCAATAACGTCGGAATCATTACAACACCAAACCAACCAATATATAGGCGGTTTTCTGTGCTGGTAATCCACGTACAGAAACGTTCCCACAGGCTTGCGCTTTCGCGTCTTTCTAAAGTAGCAGTCATAAAAATTAAAAGTTTGAGATTTGTCTGGATACTTCCCAAGTAGCGGAATTACTTGTTGGATTATTATTACAGACACGATGTGAGTTTTACCTCAGTAAGTATGCTGAAGATTCTTGATTTCTTATTATTCCTGAACTTGTATCTGAACATGAAGCTTACCCAGATAGTATATTTATTGTCTACTAGTGGCAAATAGAGTATGCTAAAAAAACTATATGATACGGACGGAGAGACTTGAACTCTCACGAGATTTTCTCACTAGAACCTAAATCTAGCGTGTCTACCAATTCCACCACGTCCGCCTTCCACAAGTTGAAAGTATCATAAATAATACAAAAAAGCAAGAAAATAATAATATAGATTTAAGTCCGCGATTATTCTGATCCTCCAAATACCTCACTTGTTCTTGTAAAACTAGTGTAGGGTAATACTTTCTTAGATATAATTGTTTATTTTTAACCGATATAATACAGCTTAAAATGTCTGTTGCATTTTTTATGCAATTGTACTATCATCATTAGAGTTATATATTCCTCAGTAGCTCAGTGGTAGAGCGATCGGCTGTTAACCGATTGGTCGTAGGTTCAAGTCCTTCCTGAGGAGCTGTCAAATTACAGATTAATAAATATTACATATGATGCAGATCTCTCTACTACAAATTGAGTTGTCTTTGTATAAAATACAGGAGTTTCTGAGAAACGTATTAATTCATAGGACTTATGATATCACCTTAAATAGCTTCATCGTTGTTTTTATCGGGGGGTTCTTTACTAGCTTTAACCCATGTATGCTCTCTTCCCTTCCGCTAACAATTTCATCTTTGAATAAGCAAGCATCTGTCAGATGGAGTAAATATTTATTTTTGATGGGAACTATTACTAGCTTAGCTTTCATAGGTTTATTGGCTAGCATGGCAAGAGAAACTTATTGGAAGTTATTAAGTCAAATTCCGATATTAGTACCTGTACTCACTATTGTTCTAGGTTTAAACCTGTTGAATTTACTCCACTTCAAGCTACCCATCTTATCTGTAGTAATCCCTGAAGAGATTCAAATGATTTCATTCCTCGAGCCTTATCTTTACGGTCTGAGCGTAGGCTTTGTAATCTCTCCATGTAGTACGCCTATATTAATGACATTAATTATTTGGATAGCTACTACCCAAAATATTGTGATTGGTCTCAGTCTTATACTTTTATATGCTGTAGGGTACTTAAGTCCTATTATTTTATGTATGATTTCCTTAGATAGTTTTAGACAAGCTCAGTATTTTTATGGAATTTGGGACGAACTGATTCTTTCTGGAGGATTTATAATGTTGTCGTTTGGGGCATTTTCATTTTTTCATGAACTCCTTAAGATCTACAGTTTTTCAATCTAAGTTATCATTATCTGAATGAGGTAGATAGAAAAAAGAGTTAATAATGATTTATTGTTCTTAAGCTTATCTATTTTATTAATATAGAATAGTCTAATAGTTATTGCTATTAATTATAATACTTACACTTATTTCTTTAAACTGCTATGATGCATAAAATATTTGCTTGGAAAGTACTGAAAAAATTAGGTAATTTAACCTTTTCGATTCTGTTGCTGTTACTTATTGCATTACTTAGTATTTTGGGTACAATTATCGAACAAGAAAATAGCTTGAGCTATTATCAACAACACTATCCTGTAAGCAGCAATCATTTGATTGCCTTTAATTGGAAAACTATCCAACTCTTGCACTTAAATCATCTGTATACGAGCTGGTTTTTTCTTGCTTTACTATTAATATTTGGATCTAGTTTAATTATTTGTACTTTTTCCACACAATTACCCAGCTTAAAGAATTCTCGTCGTTGGAAATTCAAGCAAAACCTTTCAGGCGTAAATCAATTGAATCAATCAGTATGTTTATTGCTGCAGACTGCTTCTCCTGTTATATATTTCCTCAATCATACAAATTATCATGTGTTCCATCAAAATAATTATGTATATGGATATAAAGGATTACTTGGCCGAGTATCACCTATTTTTGTGCATTTAAGTTTGATCTTAGTACTACTTGGATCTTTGACAAGCCTATTTACAGGTTTTTTAGTACAAGAGATGGTACCAGTAGGAGAACTTTTTCATCTTCAGAATATGGTTAAGTCTGGAGTATTTAGTCGTATGCCTTATAATATAATAGGAAAAATCAATAGTTTTCACATTGAATATTATCCGAATAAGTCTATTAAACAATTTTATTCGAATATCTCTATCTTAAATCATAAAAACCAAGTTCTCTTAAATCACACAATCTCTGTTAATAAACCTCTATATTTTAAAGGCTTGACTTTTTACCAAACGGATTGGGAAGTGAATGGGTTAAGATTAGAAGTCGGCCATAATAAAGTTGTCCAAATTCCGGTTAAAAAAATTAATAATAATAGTCAAGCTTTTTGGATCGCTAATTTGCATTATGCAAATAGCTATGATTTTTCGATAGTTTTTTCTGTCATAGACGGAAAAATATCTTATTATAATCAGCAGGGAAATCTTATCTGCAATAGTTTAGTCGGCCAAGATAGTATGATTATTCATCTCCCATTAAATATAATAGAGATTATGGTTAGCACAGGATTACAAATCAAGCAAGATCCAGGCATAGCAATCATTTATTTTAGTTTTTTGATCCTGATGCTTAGTATAGCAAGTAGTTATACGTCGTATTCTCAGGTTTGGATAGTTATTTCTTGTACTGATATTAAGTTATCTGGCAATACTAATAGGGCTGAATTAATATTTGAAGAAGATATTTTAAAGCTTAAAAATATGCTTAGCACCTTGTTTTAGTCTAAATTTGTCCGCAAATTATTTTTGTGCTAAAAAATTGCTAAGAAGTTTACGTCCTTCTAATGTCCACAAACTTTCAGGATGGAATTGTATCCCGTATAATTTCGGATATATACTATTCTGGCAACCCATGATAATTCCTTCGCTAGTCCAAGCAGTGATGGTCAACTCTCTTGGTAAATTTAACTGACCTATGATTAAGCTATGATATCTAGTTGCCGCAAATGGATTTTTTAAATCAAAAAATAGTCCGCGGCCATCATGATAAATTAGAGATACTTTCCCGTGTATTGGGAATGGTGCATGAATAATTTTAGCACCATAAATGTGGCCTATACTTTGATGTCCTAAGCATACTCCTAGGATCGGTATATTTTTTGCAAAATATTTGATAAGGTGTAATGAGATTCCAGAGTTATCTGGATATCCTGGCCCTGGAGAAATGATTATATGACTTGGCTCTAAATGTTTAATTACTTGTAAGTTAATAGCATCATTTCTGAGCACTTCTACCTTAAAGCCCATTGTTCCTATATATTGGACCAGATTATAAGTAAAACTGTCATAGTTGTCAATTATTAAAATCATGTGATTTCTTATTTTAAAATACAATGTCTGTTTAATTAATAGCCAATAATTAATGAGATATTCCAATGATGGGAGAGCTAGCTTCCGCATTTCTTTTCTGTTTCATACGCCCAGATAAGTAAGCTTGTCTACCAGATTTGACGGCAAGTTGCATTGCCGAAGCCATTACTTGAGGATATGAGGCTTGCGCGATAGCAGAATTTACTAAAACAGCATCTGCTCCAATTTCCATTACTGTAGTTGCATCGCTGGAAGTGCCAATACCTGCATCGATAATAACAGGTATTTTTGCATTATCAATAATTATCCTAAGATTTTCTATATTATTAATTCCTTGTCCAGATCCTATTGGAGATCCCAAAGGCATAACAGTTGAGCATCCAATTTCTTCTAATTGTTTAGCTAATATTGGATCAGAATTAATATATGGCAGGACGGTAAAATCTTTCTTGATCAAGAATTCAGCAGCCTTTAAAGTACCAATGGGGTCTGGAAATAAATTTTTACAATCCGGAATAACTTCCAATTTGATGAAATTGTTATGAGTTTGCCCTAATCTTTTACACATCTCTCTACCCATTAAAGCAACACGAATCGCTTCATCTACGGTTGCACAGCCTGCTGTATTAGGCAATAACCATAAAGATTTCCAATCAAGACCATCAATTAAGTTACTTTTCCCTGCCATTTTTACACTTTGAGCCCTTCTAATTGCTACAGTTACAATAGACGCTTGACTTACTGCAATACTTTGCTTGGCATCTTTTAGATTGGCATACTTTCCTGTTCCTATCATAAGTCTTGACTTGAACTGCATGCCATTAATGACAAAAAGATCGGTTTCTGTCTCAGATTTCTTAATAAATATGTTAGAAGATTCCTGTAGCATTTTGTTGAGAAGTGATTTAAATAATATTTGGAAATAATTGTAAGAATATTGTAGAATTAATGATAGTTATATAACGACATGTTGATGGTATTGCAAAAATAGTACATAGACTAATTCCTAGAAGTTAACTAACTACATTAATTTATACATCTCTATTTAGTTTTTGAATAACGATATCTATTTTCAATTTATACACATAATTATTAAAATGTTCACAAGCTTACCTACCTTGGTTATAGCTATAGCTATAACAGTATTCATGGGCTGTATCTCGATAGCTGTCTACCAAATATATCTCTTTACAGCCGAATCTTATATAACGAAGGTGCCAAATCAAAATATTACTATCATTGATAGATGCGGTTCTATTTTACCCTACTGGTTACCGTTATTAGAAGGATTGCAGAATTTTGGGCAGCAAATCTTACCGGATTACCCATTTAGCCTTATGAATCTATACAAAAAAACATTGATGCCACTTGTGATTTTTTACGTAACTCATCCAGCTCTAGCATTTATGACTTTTTTTATCTTATATTATTTATTTGTTAGAGCAAAAAGTCCTATTCCTGATCGTCCTTTTATTCGCTTTAATGTACTTCAATCTATACTTTTATTTCTAATAAATTCTTTGCTAGGAGCAACGTTTAGAGCTTTACCTATTGAGTTTCGCATGAGCTTATATGGATTGATGTTATGTAATACATTATTTTGGTTTGTTTTATCAACAATAATTTATTCAGTTGTAAGATCAATACAAGGAAAGTATGCTAAGATACCTGTTATATCACAGGCTGTTAGGATTCAGATTGATAATCAGCAATAACTTCGAAAAAGCTGATCTTACTACAATATATCATAAATTATTTACAGGAAATTCTTCAATGTTTTTAAACACGTATGAAACAATATATATTTTAAAGCCCGACGTGACAGAAGATAAAAATTTAGATCTAGTCCATGAATACAAAACATTAATTAAGCGTCATGGAGGAAAGAATGTCTTTGTTCAACATAGAGGTAGAAGGCATCTAAGCTACAATATAACTCATTATTACGATGGCATATATGTACAAATGAACTTCGAAGGTAACGGTTATTTAGTCCATCTGTTAGAAAAATCTATGCGATTTAATGAGAAGATCATACGGTACCTAACAACTAGACAAGAGATTTTACCTCAGCTTGAAGTATAAATGCATTTAAATCTAATCTACTATTTTTTATAAAGACGGTTATCAAAGTCATTATAGCGCAGTCATATTTCTACAAAGTAAACCTTGGTACTGAGCTACTTTTCCAAAAGGCTTCCCTCTTAGTATCATTGCCGCTGTAGCGTTTAACAACCGAGTTCGGGATGGATCGGTGTGGGACCACTACGCTATAAGTATCAAGGTATAAAACTATATTTTCAGATGATATAAATCAAGTCCTCGGTCTATTAGTACGTCTCAGCTGAATACATTGCTGCACTTACACTTGACGCCTATCGAACGGCTATTCTTGCCGTGACCTTACCCATTTAAAATGGTGAGAGTACTCATCTTAAGGTAGGCTTCCCACTTAGATGCTTTCAGCGGTTATCCTTTCCGTACTTGGCTACCCAGCGTTTACTATTGGCATAATAACTGGTACACCAGAGGTACGTCTCTCCCGGTCCTCTCGTACTAAGGAGAGCTCCTTTCAATACTCTAACGCCTACACCGGATATGGACCGAACTGTCTCACGACGTTCTGAACCCAGCTCGCGTACCGCTTTCATGGGCGAACAGCCCAACCCTTGGGACGTACTACCGCCCCAGGATGCGATGAGCCGACATCGAGGTGCCAAACCTCCCCGTCGATGTGAACTCTTGGGGGAGATCAGCCTGTTATCCCTAGAGTAACTTTTATCCGTTGAGCGACAGCCCTTCCACTCGGCACTGTCGGATCACTAAGGCCGACTTTCGTCTCTGCTCGACTTGTAGGTCTTGCAGTCAAGCTCCCTTATGCCTTTACACTCTGCGACTGATTTCCAACCAGTCTGAGGGAACCTTTGCACGCCTCCGTTACTTTTTAGGAGGCGACCGCCCCAGTCAAACTGCCCACCTGGAACTGTTCCTTGGCCGGATAACGGCTTTCAAGGTTAGGATTCTAACTTTGCTAGAGTGGTATTTCACTGATGGCTCCAATAAGCCCGCAAGTTTATTATCTTAGCCTCCCACCTATTCTACGCAAACAAAGCCTAAACCCAATTCCAAGTTACAGTAAAGCTTCATAGGGTCTTTCTGTCCAGGTGCAGGTAGTCCGCATCTTCACAGACAAGTCTATTTCGCCGAGTCTCTCTCCGAGACAGTACCCAAATCGTTACGCCTTTCGTGCGGGTCGGAACTTACCCGACAAGGAATTTCGCTACCTTAGGACCGTTATAGTTACGGCCGCCGTTCACCGGGGCTTCAGTTGCTAGCTTTGTCATACGACGAACCAACTTCTTTAACCTTCCGGCACTGGGCAGGCGTCAGCCTCCATACATTGTTTTGCAACTTAGCGGAGACCTGTGTTTTTGATAAACAGTCGCTTGGGCCTGGTTATTGCAACCCTACAAGGGTACCCCTTCTTCCGAAGTTACGGGGCCATTTTGCCGAGTTCCTTAGAGAGAGTTATCTCGCGCCCCTTGGTATACTCTACCTACCTACCTGTGTCGGTTTCGGGTACAGGTTTTGTTATTTAAGATATGCCGAGCTTTTCTAGGAAGTATGACATCAATCACTTTAGTACCTTAGTACTTTGTATTCACTTCTTTGCTCAGAATGTTTTCACCATTCTTCATAGCCTTGAAAGCTTAAACCGGTAACCAACATCCGGCTGATTTAGCCTTCTTCGTCCCTCGATATCAATAACAAATAGTACAGGAATATTAACCTGTTATCCATCGACTACGCTTTTCAGCCTCGCCTTAGGCCCTGACTCACCCTCCGCGGACGAACCTTTCAGAGGAACCCTTAGGTTTTCGGGGCATTGGATTCTCACCAATGTTTTCGCTACTTAAGCCGACATTCTCACTTCTGCTTTGTCCACGCCCGCTTACGCTAGCGCTTCAACCTTAACAGAACGCTCCCCTACCGATGTAAAACATCCCACAGCTTCGGCAAATTACTTAGTCCCATTCATTTTCGGCGCAGGATCACTTGACCAGTGAGCTATTACGCACTCTTTAAAGGATTGCTGCTTCTAAGCGAACCTCCTGGTTGTCTATGCATTCCCACCTCCTTTGCCACTTAGTAAGTATTTAGGGGCCTTAGCTGGTGGTCTGGGCTGTTTCCCTTTTGACAATGAAGCTTATCCCCCACTGTCTCACTGGTTAACTACACACTTAGTATTCAGAGTTTGCCTCGATTTGGTACCGCTTTCGCAGCCCGCACCGAAACAGTGCTTTACCCCTAAGTTTAAGCATTAACCGCTGCGCCTCAACGCATTTCGGGGAGAACCAGCTAGCTCCGGATTCGATTGGCATTTCACCCCTAATCACAACTCATCCGCTGATTTTTCAACATCAGTCGGTTCGGACCTCCACTTAGTGTTACCTAAGCTTCATCCTGGCCATGACTAGATCATCCGGGTTCGGGTCTGTAAACAGTGACTTACGCTCTTATCAAGCTCGCTTTCACTATGGCTCCGGTATTCTTTACCTTAACCTGCCACTGCTTACAAGTCGCCGGCTCATTCTTCAACATGCACGAGGTTAAACGTTGAGTCGTCCTTCCACTGCTTGTAAGCCTACGGTTTCATGTTCTATTTCACTCCCCTCTCGGGGTTCTTTTCACCTTTCCCTCACGGTACTGTTGCACTATCGGTCATTCAGGAATATTTAGCCTTACGAGGTGGTCCTCGCTGATTCACACGGGATTTCACGTGCCCCATGCTACTCGGGATTAAGCTTAAGTAGTTTCAGTTTTCGATTACAGGATTATCACCTTCTACGATGCAGAATTCCAGCTGCTTCATCTAACCGTTGCTAATCTTGATTTGCTGTCCCACAACCCCATAGAAACATGTTTCTATGGTTTAGGCTGTTCCCTATTCGCTCGCCGCTACTAAGGGAATCGCTTTTGCTTTATTTTCCTCTGGTTACTAAGATGTTTCAGTTTACCAGGTTTGCTCTTTCCTGTATATGGATTCAACAGGTAGTATGTAGAGTTTCCTCATTCGGGTATTTTCGGGTCAAAGCTTGCTTCCAGCTCGCCGAAACGTTACGTCGGTAGCCACGCCCTTCATCGCTTCTGAATGCCAAGGTATCCGCCGTAGGCTCTTAATATCTTGATTTATATATAAGACATATCTAAAAAATTATAGCTAAATGAAACGGAGTATTCTTACTTTTGGAGGTAAGCGGACTCGAACCGCTGACATCTGCCTTGCAAAGGCAGCGCTCTACCAACTGAGCTATACCCCCTTGCGTGGGCTATCCTGGATTTGAACCAGGGACCTCACCCTTATCAGGGGTGCGCTCTAACCAACTGAGCTAATAGCCCTGTGCAAAAATACACAATTAAGAGTTTACTTGTTAACGATCTAGGATGTTTACTTTTCCCTAAAAGGAGGTGATCCAGCCGCACCTTCCAGTACGGCTACCTTGTTACGACTTCACCCCAGTCACTAGCCCTGCCTTAGGCGCCCCCCTCCTAATAAGGTTAGGGTAACGACTTTGGGCGTAGCCAGCTTCCGTGGTGTGACGGGCGGTGTGTACAAGGCCCGGGAACGGATTCACCGCCGTGTAGCTGACCGGCGATTACTAGCGATTCCACCTTCATGTAGGCGAGTTTCAGCCTACAATCCGAACTAAGGCCGCGTTTATGAGATTAGCATGCCTTTGCAGGTTAGCGACTCTTTGTCACGACCATTGTAGCACGTGTGTAGCCCAGAGCATAAGGGGCATGCTGACTTGACGTCATCCTTACCTTCCTCCGGTTTGTCACCGGCAGTCTCTCTAGAGTGCCCAACTTAATGATGGCAACTAAAAACAAGGGTTGCGCTCGTTGCGGGACTTAACCCAACATCTCACGACACGAGCTGACGACAGCCATGCACCACCTGTGTTTATGTTCCCAAAGGCACTTCTTTTTTTCAAAAGAATTCATAACATGTCAAGCTCTGGTAAGGTTCTTCGCGTTGCATCGAATTAAACCACATGCTCCACCGCTTGTGCGGGCCCCCGTCAATTCCTTTGAGTTTCACTCTTGCGAGCATACTCCCCAGGCGGGATACTTAACGCGTTAGCTACGATACTGCACGGATCGATACGCGCAACATCTAGTATCCATCGTTTACGGCTAGGACTACTGGGGTATCTAATCCCATTTGCTCCCCTAGCTTTCGTCTCTGAGTGTCAGTAATGGTCTAGCAAAGCGCTTTCGCCTCTGGTGTTCTTCTCAATATCTACGCATTTCACCGCTACATTGAGAATTCCCTTTGCCCCTACCACCCTCTAGCCTAGAAGTTTCCACCGCTTGTTCAGGGTTAAGCCCTAAGATTTAACAGCGGACTTTCTAAGCCACCTACAGACGCTTTACGCCCAGTGATTCCGGATAACGCTTGCATCCCCCGTATTACCGCGGCTGCTGGCACGGAGTTAGCCGATGCTTATTCTTTAGGTACCGTCAGAGCTTCTTCCCTAAGAAAAGAGGTTTACAACCCACAGGCATTCTTCCCTCACGCGGTATTGCTCCGTCAGGCTTGCGCCCATTGCGGAAAATTCCCCACTGCTGCCTCCCGTAGAAGTCTGGGCCGTGTCTCAGTCCCAGTGTGGCTGATCGTCCTCTCAAACCAGCTACTGATCGTTGCCTTGGTAAGCTTTTACCTTACCAACTAGCTAATCAGGCGCGAGCTCATCCTCAGGCGAAAAAATCATTTTACTTTCCAGCATATGGGGCATTAGCAATCGTTTCCAACTGTTATTCCCCTCCTGAGGGTAGATTCTCACGTGTTACTCACCCGTCCGCTACTAAGGTAAAACCTTCGTTCAACTTGCATGTGTTAGGCATACCGCCAGCGTTCATCCTGAGCCAGGATCAAACTCTCCATGGT